TTAAGATTGAACAGGTAACATTTTAAATGCATGGAATGGTATAGGGCTAGCTAATGTCCATTCTAAAGTATTTACTGTTTGAGTTTCACTGTTATTTGCATTTGAGAAGTATGGAGTAAATGCCCAAGGATTATTAGAGCAAGCTGGTTGGTTAGCGAAAACATCATAAATAATATAACCGAATAATACAGTAGCTACTACAGATACTAAAGAACCAAAACTTGATATAGCATTCCATCCACTAAATGCATCTGGATAATCAGGGATTCTTCTAGGCATCAATTTTGTTATCATAGAGAAATTTAAGCTCTATATCCTAGTATTACTACTAGGTTCAGATTATGTCATCAATTATATAATAATTTTAATTTAATATATAATTGTTGGGCGCTTGTATCGGGATTATTGTTGAAGCGACTCACCCGTTAATCGTTGAACTCGCTTATTACTACATGTTATTTACCTTGCCCTTGCCCTCGCCGTCCGTACTTACCTTACGGGCCTTACGACCCTTACTTACCTTACGGACCCTTGCTTAGGAAAAGGATAAGGATTGGACCATGATAATTCTTCGTAATAAGATAAGCTGCAAATTGACCTACAATAGGTTTTTTTTGCAATTCACCCAATTTTTCAAATAATATTTTTTTAATATTACTGGGGCATTATAAGCCAACAAAGTTGGACAAAAATATTTATATTTTTTATTTAAGTTTAGTTATTGAAGTTTAATTCGGCTAAAAATTTTACCTTTGAAAGGTAAACCGTTTTTTAGATATTTAGTTAAAGTGTCTTTCCCTATTTTAAATTGTTTAGCACAATTAACTGTAGAAAATTCTCCAATTAAAGACATATCTAAACAATCATAAACATAAATTAATTTAGTTAATTTAGCTATTGTTAAAGGTGATTTGGTTTTACCATATCCATCCAAAGCTTTGGGTAAGTTGGTATGGATTATTACTACCACTTTTATCCCTTTTTTGTGCTTCTATGAACTCTTTTGATTTAACACGTCCAAACATAGGATTTAATTTACCTGATCGATTTAAACCAAATTCAGGTCTATGCTTATAACCTTTTGTTGAACCTGCAACTTTAGATAAGTTAAGTTCTAAATTAGTATAATCCTTAAATAACTTATCTAAATAAAATTGTTCTTTAGAAAGTATAAAATTTTTAGTTACAGTGCCAGAAATACCTAAATCCTCTAAAATAGCTAAAGAAAAATTATGTATACCATAATAATTAATACTATTATAAATAGGGTAATTTCTTCGTAAATAACTAGGTCTTCAATAACTTAATAATCTAGTAGAACCATTTCAAGCACTTCCAATATATATATTTCCTGTGATAAGATTAATTCATTGATAAATAATAGATCGTTTTTTATTTTCAGAACCTATTAAATTTCTATGATAATTCGGATTATCATAAATTCTTATTGGATTATTTAACCATTTTGGATTAATAAAAGGTCCATATGGAAATTTAATCTTATTATTTTTTCTATATTTTAATGAAACAGAAATAGGCAAAATATTGGAAATTAATAAAAAATGGTCAAGTTTAAATAAAAAATTTTCAAAAGTTAAAAAATATAATACATATAAATTTAATATTAGCATTATTGTATTAAATATTTTAGCTTTGCCATCCCACTGCCATCTCCCTGGCCTTTTCCCTGTAAAAGGATAAAAATAGGGCAAGGGAAAGGGAAAATGATAAGGAAATAAATATTTTTTATTATTTTTTTTACCCGATAATCCTAAGAAGTGTTGTGGGAAGAATGTTAAATTAACCCCAATAAATAATGTCCAGAAATGAATTTTTCCTAAGAAATCATTAACAGTTCTACCTACAATTTTTGGAGTCCAATAATAGAATCCAGCAAATAAAGCAAATACAGCTCCCATTGATAATACGTAGTGGAAATGCTAATTAAATTTTTATTTAATTAATGGACTATCTCTTTATCTAATTTTTTAACGAACGGAATTTTAAACCAGATAGGATTTCTATATTGAATTCAATCTAACATGAAATCAGAATATATTTTAAATTCTATACTATCTTTAGGTTCTTTTTGATAATCTCTAATAATAATAAATTGTTTAATTTTAGAAACTCTATAAAATTTAAAATCAGAATACAACCTATTTTTCATAAAGTAATCATATAAGAAAACCATACCTTTAACAGTTTGGTATTTAAAGGCTATAGTATTAAAACTTTTATTAGAAATTTTATGTTTTCTTAGTAGAATAGTAGGCTTATAATTAGGGATTACATTAGATAAATCCAGCTTTTGAGAAAAGCTATTAAGTTTAAATTCTAAATTACATTCAATTCTGTTAGAATTAAAATTATAAACAATAGTACCATCAGTATCAACTAATCCAGAAAAATAAGGATCAAATGGTAATAAAGTATAATTAGCTTCTATATAATTTATATCTAAATAAATACATGCCTTTTTAAAACCTTCAACTTTAAGTCGAATTAAACCATTTAATTTATTTACTAAAAAATACATTTCTTCTTTTTTACTAATAATTCAAAGAGAATGTGGTTTATTTTTATCAGCTCTAATTCTACCTATGTGTAATTTATCTAGAATTCTAGTTAAAATTCTTACATCTCTATTATGTAATTTAATTCTAATAGCTTTTAAAACCGATTTAGAATTTAAAATTCTAATATCAAAATTACCATCTCCATCAATAATTCCAGCTAACCAATTAAAAAATAATTCCTCTTGATTAAAATAAGATATTTGACGTATAGTCTCTGAAAATCCTTTACAGTTTTCTGCTGATTGTATATTTGTATATTTAAAATAATTAAAAAAATTATAATTGTTTTTTCTAATATGAGCATAATTTACGCAATTATATTTTTTATTTTTGTTAAATATCACAGGTTTATTATTATTTTCACTACTAAATTTTAGAAGTTTAATTTGAAAAAAACTTCTGTAAACATCCATTTGTGACAGATAAAATTGAAAATAAAATAGTAAATAATAACCTAAAAATATAGTTTCCAGCATATAGTCAAATGCATAATAATATAAATTATTAAGGCCCTTTCCAATTTGAGCTACTACGTAATAAGTGATGTAATTCCCTTTTTAATAAGCTAAAATTTTCAGTATTATATTTTTTAGCTACTTATTAGGGCATGGACTATCTCTTTATTAATTTTAACAATTAAAAATTTAAAATTAATACATTGCGTATAGTCTCTACAGATTAAAATTTTTCTTCTTACAAAAAAATAAAACCCACGGCATAGCTTACAATAATTGTAGTGTAGAATAGCATTAATATTCTTTATTATAAATTTCACCGTTCATAATTCAGATTTTAAAAAATAATAAATAATAACAATTAAAATTTTTTATTATTTATTAAGATAAAATAAGAATTAAGTATTATTTACTAATTATAATTAAATTATAGTAAGATAGTAAATAATCAAGCAATGTGACACGCGACACGTTTATTAACAAGAAAATATTTATTTATTAATATTTAATTTTTGATTATGATATTCAAAAAATTTACTATATGATAATTTTTTTTGTCCAATTAAAGGATATTTCTCAAAATGTTCAAAAATAAGTTTTCTTGATAGAGAATTATATAAAGACAATCTATAATAATCAGAGTCTGTAGTTTTACCTCTAAAATTTATTTTTTTTTTATCTTTAATGATACTATTCTCACTTTGAAAATAAAATTTTATCATATTTAATATATGTAATTCATCATTTTGACCTATGTTAAAAGAAGATTTTCTAAGAGAGCCTTTTTCATTAAAAATTAAACTGAAATTACCTTCAGCTTCTATAAATCCAGATAACCAACCCTTAAAATAAAAAGGAAGTTTAAAATTATTATTATTATTTAAATTTTCTAAATAATATTTCATGTTATCATACATATTTTTTCTATTTAACATAAAATTCTCAACATCTTTATAAAGTAAGCAATTTTTAGCAAATTCTAATTGACATTGTTTTCTTATTGTCAATAAAGGATATCTAGTTAAAATTAACAAAACTTTATTTATGTCACTTTTATTACTTGCAATCCAAGTTACATATTTGTTTTGTCTCTCAATAACTACTCTTCCTCCTACTATTTTTTGTATCTTATTTAACATAATTTGATTATTTATTTCATTTTTTAAGGCTATAATAAATCGTACTCTAATATTTTTAGTTTTGTTATTTATATTTGTAGTTATAGTACCATCTCCTTCAAGTAAACCTACAAAAAATTGTTCAATATAATTATTTTTATTCTCTTCTAGAAAAAATTTTTCTTTTTCTTTATTTAATTTAAACATTTTATTTGTATTTAAACTTAGAAGAGAAATATCATTAAATATTACCTTGTTTATAATTCTATCGTGGAATGCAACATCTAAACTAGCATTAGATAATACTACTCCGGTTAATCCACCTATAGTGAATAAAGCTAAGAAACCTAAAGTGAATACTAAAGGTGTATTATATCTTAAACTTCCACCATATAAAGTAGCTCAAGGTTCAGCCTTCAACCATTTCAGGTTTAGTTGGCCTAGTATCTCAAATTAAAAAAAATTAAATCTTTTTTTTTTAATTTTTATTAGAGTTTTGCTCTAAACCGTTACCGGTGATTTTGGACTATTCCTTATAATTTCATATAAAAAATAAAATAATAAATAATAAATAATAAATAATAAATAATTAATAATTAATAAAAAAGAATAAAAATTAAAAATTAAAAATTAAAAATTAAAAAAATACAAATCTACTTTCTACTTAGAAATCATGGAGCATCTAGTCTCTACGCTTTTACATAATAGTTTCCTAATTATGATTTAGTTCGACGATTATCCTCTTTATATTACTTATTCTATAAAATAGGACTTCCCTCGAGTTTGCCCCTTTATACTTAATTATTAATTAGTTTATTTTAAGTTAATTTATAATTGAATTTATACTTCATACTAGGTATAATGAATGATTGAATATGAGGATAGATTTTTTTAATAGAATCTACTGTTAAATATAAAACAGGTAAACCTCTTTGAAAATGTATTTTACTTTCAATATCAAATTTAATATAAAAAGTATTAATAATAAATATACACTCTTTAACAGTAAAACTTTGAGTTTGTAAATATAATCCACCTCCTTTTACAAAAGAACCATCTCCCATAATTCAATGAGCTAAACCTTCATAAGTAATTAGATCAAAAAATTCTAAAGGTATTATTTTTTTACCTTTAAAATAAAATTTTCTATATAAAATAAGAAAACAAGGTAAAGATCTAGTAATTATCTCAATACCTAAAAATTCTTTTCTATTCAATCTAGTTTTAACTAAGACAGGTAAAGATATACAATAATGAGAAAGAATAGAGAAAACATTAAAAACGTAATCTGATCTTTTTATACTTTGTTTAAATCTAAATCTAGCTCCCACATCTTTAGGAAATTTTTCTTTCATTAATAGTTTACTACTATTATTAATAGTTATACAACCATCAGATAATAAAATACCTATTAAAGGAAATAAAATATTATTAGGTATAGTTACCATATATTTAACAATGCTAGTATATTTAGGATAATTAACTGTAGAAGTTAAATTAGTTCCATATAATACTAGGCTTTTACAATTGTTATTTTCTGGTAAATATTTTTTATTTGATCTAGGAAATATTTTAAGTAAATTTTCATTAAAAAAACTATAATAATCTAAAACATTTAAGTATAATTGATTGGCCATATTAATATTCTTACTAAAGGAGTATGACAGCCAAGAAAAGATTTTAATTCCTGTAGGTACAGCAATTACCATAGTTGCAGCAGTAAAATAAGCTCTAGTCTTTTTATAATTTTTTTTTGTAAATGTAAAAATGGACAGTATCTTAGCTATAAAAAATGTAAATTTTTAAGCTTCTTGCGTACTTGTCTCTGAGGATCCTTTAGTTGCAATACTTTTTATTCTAATTAAACCTTTATCTTCCAAATGTTTTCCTTGAGTTATCTTAATATAAACTTTTCTAAATTTTAAGAAATCGGTATATTTACCTGCAAATATATTGAATTTATCAAAATAACTAATTAAAAGCGCAGCTGTTTTAAATCCTGAACTTTTGTAACACCAGATTCCACTGCTATATTGAGAAATATTACCCAATTTTAGAGTATTATATAAAAGTTTTAGAGGAACAGTTTCGTTTTGTTTAATAGAAAATTCTAATCTTACACTAAATCCTGTTTTGTGTGTTTTACTTTTTACTATACTAATGTAAAAACATCCATCAGCTTGAGTAAAACCAGCTAACCAATGATTATCTAGTGTAATTTTATTTGATGGTGTATTTATAGTACAGTTAAATTTTTCACTATAATTATGATAAATTAATTGTTCATATTTAGGTTTACTTACCAATTTACCGTTTATCAAAGATAATATAATAGACAGACCTTTTTGATTATTACAAATATATCTAACTGCTTTTTTATCTTTTATTTTGTAAACGTTACCATATCCAATTCTATTTTTAATAGAATAAGCCAATGATATATCGTTTTCAGCAAAAATAATATGCAAAACATTATTACCAAACCAACCATCTCCTTCAATTAGACCTGCTAAAAAATAACCAAATTCATTTTTTGTAAGATTAATAATTTTCGCAGGTGTAGGAACATGTTCAGAAATTTTAGGTAGAGATTGATAATTATTATAAGTATTTTTAGTAACTGCCGTAGCTTTTGTACTAAAACTAAAGTTTCCTGCTGATTGTCCAGGGGTAGTACTTAAGTAGATTTTTCCTAACGCAATAAATGCGAGTGGACTACTAATACTGGAGTTTCCAGCATACAGCAAGATTTTTTCCCATTCACCTAAAGCCACATTGTAAAGGCCTAAGTAAAGTTCTGTAGACACAATTCTATCTACATCTAAACCTACACTGAACATATGATGCAATAATTAGTAATCAGTAAAAATAATTTATTTAATATTTTTCTTTTTACTCTACTCTTACGAGTAGGATCGGACTATATCTTTATCTTTCTTTTTCTTTTTCTTTTTTAAGGTGTCTACTATGCCCTTCCTCTTAAGAGGCTGGATAAAAATAAATAATATATATTTAAAATTTTAAAATATTAAATATTTAAAATATTCATATATTAAAAAGAGGATCCTAAAAATTTATTTTATTTTTGCCCGTACGGATACCTATTCCTTTTCCTTGATTAACCCTCCACGTCTGTAATGACCCTTACTTCCCGTACGAACGCTTGCCCTTTACAGGAAAATGATAAGGAAAAGGTCGTTGGCTCCCTCCCCTGCCTCGCCTTCCTCCTTTAGTCCTTACGGTTGAAAAGGATGAGGACAGGGTCAGAAGGATAGGGCTAAAACTAGAAGGCCAAGGCAAGGGTAAAGAGACGGGCTAATGTTTTATTTTAGAAGGGAAAGCAGAACCTTTTTTAATATTTAAGCTATTATTTAAATTTATTGTTTTAGTAATGTCTCTTATTTTAATTAAACCTTCAGAACTAAGATGTTTTTTATTTTTAATCATAATAAATACCTTTAGCCAATTAGTAAAAGACAATAATTTTTTAGTTTTCAAAGGATAAGTTTCAAAATATTGAACAACTTTAATTAAACCTTTGAAAGAGTCGTTAGAATATCTGTAAACATTTATAGTTTCTGTTCTTAGATTTACTCTTCCATAACCAAAAATATTACAAATATAATTTAGTATTTCTTTAGCATCTTTTTGATCTAATAAAAATCTAAGTCTAACTCTGTAACCATTAATATTATTAGTTCGTTTAGTGATATTTACATTAAAACAACCTTCAGCATCAGTAAATCCTGAGAGCCAACTATTATTAATAGAAGGTTTATTTAGTTGAATTATTAATTTAATAGGTAAACCTGTTAAATTAGAATCATCTGAAACTAATTTTTTATTAATAACAGAAATCCATCGTTTTAATTGATTTAATCGATGAGGTAACACTAAGTTACCATTAAACAGATGAGTTAAAATTAAAATATGTTTGTAGTCATTTACAATAAATCTATAATAGTTACCTTTAGGGTTATGTTTAATGTTTCCAAAACCCAAAACTTCTTGTATATGAGAAAGAATTGCACCTTCTTTCTGAGTTAATACAAATTGTAATTTATCTCCGTATCCTAAAATAGCACCATCTCCTTCAGAAAAACCTATAAACCAAGTTAACCATTCAGTTGTTAATTTTTCTAAGGTGACTGTCGGAACGTTAGATAAATTATTAAAATTAAAAATAGAAAAGTATATATTATAAAAAGAATCAAAATTAAAGAAAGATATCTCGCGTGTAGTCTCTGAGGAACTCTTATTTTTAAGATTTCCTGCTGATTGAGTATAACTAGTTGAATTTTTACTATAAAAAGTACCACCTAGCACTAAACTGTTCCAGCATATAGCGAGATTTATTACCTCTACTTCACAGTAAAGGAGAGCCATCATTATCAGACTCCATACTAAGAATCCTAAGATTCCAATAGAGAACATAGCATAAACCATACCAATGTAACCAAAGATTGGTTTACCTGAGAATGTAGATACAATGTGACTAACTATACCAAAACCAGGTATAATTAAAATATAAACCTCTGGGTGCTTTCTCTTTACTAAATTAAAAATTAAAATTAAAATTAAAATAAAAATAAGAATTAAAATTTAAAATTAAAATTTAAATTTATCGAGAACGGACTATATCTTCAACTTTTTCCATTTTTCTGTGAAAATATACCAAATTTTCTGATGAATACTATTTTCTTTATAGGCTTTAAGATCTAATAAACGATAGTATTCATTCACAAGGAAGAATCTTTGGGATTTATGACTTCTACATTTGCCTTTGAAATATTCTTGCATATTAAGAATATTTTCTCGACTTTGTATTGACCATTGATAGTAACCATTTTGAGAACTATCAAAGTAAATAGCTCCGCCAAAGACATCTTGGTAAAATTTTACATCTTGTAATAATTTATTTACTACCCTTACACTTAGTTGAGGTCTAAAATTTTTAATACTGAATCCAATAGTTCCATCAGCATCGAAAAAACCTGCGAACCAAAAATTGTTTTTATCGAGTTCAAAAGGTTCAATAATTTTTATATTAAGGTTTAAACACACACGGTGAAGTTGTAATAATCTTTTACTATTTCGAATATTACCATTTATACAATGAATAAGTTTAATCATTCCTTCCTTGTTGTGTAATCGATAACGATAAGCTTTTACACCACTTCTTAATTTAATACTCCCACCCAATTTATCTTGAATGTATCGGAGTAATTTAAGATCTTCTGATCCCATAGTTATTTCAAGACTTGTATAGCCTTTTTTACTTACAAGAAGACAACCATCGCCATCTATTACACCAGATAACCATTCACAGAATCCTTTAGAAAAAGTTGCTATGCGTGTAGTCTCTGAGGTTCCTACTGGACTACTTTTAGTGTGTCGGTGGTTACCTGCGGATTGTGTCCCAGTTTTAACATTTTTACTTGCACGGGGTATCAAAAGACTACCACTTAAATACAAAGTAGTTAAACCTGAATCCAGACATTTCCCGCATACAGCATAGTTCAAATTTAGATTTTTTTCTAAATAGGGCCACATTTGACCAAAGAACCCATTTTCTAAAATCTTAGTTTTTTAAATCTCTTCACTAAGATCCCTGTACCATCTCACCATTAACATCCTTTATTTATTATTCTATATAATTTCGTTAATGCTTCACTGATGGCCTTGTGAAAAAAATATTAAATATTTAATTAAGAAAATCGACTGTACATCAAGCAGCATTTCAGCTACCCACCAGTGACCCAGTCTGTAGCGATTTCATTAGATAACCGACGGTCTTTAGAGGAGAAACCTATTGACCGTTTTCACTAGCATTGCCATGTAAAAATAGAGATTATTAAAATAATTTATAATTACATATTACCCCTGTCAGGGTAATTAATCATTTTATAATAAAAAAAATATTAATATATTAATATAAAATTAAAATTAAAATCTAATTTCTTCTAAGAGTTGATTAGTTAAATGATTATGACTAGATAGTAGCTTCCAAAAAGAAAAGGAAAGATAAAAAAATGGAAATAACAATATAGTCTTAAAAAATAAAATATTATTAAAAATCATAATTATAAATTAATGATTCAACACCTGCTATATTGTCTTTAATTAAGTTTTTACAAACTTACTACTACCTTCAATTTTTCCCATTTATATTAATTTATTTTTATTGTTTAAATTAAAATTCAGAATATTTATTTACAGTTCTACATAAACTATCTAATTTTTGTTTCATTACAGGATCTAAATGTTCTTTTTTACTAATTGATTTATGTATTTCTTTCCATAATAAAAAACTAGTATATTTTTTAGTTAAGAAAGTATAATAAGAATTATCAAAATAATCTAAAATAAATTTAGTATTAGACAAACCACTAACTCTATAATACCAATTATTAGGAAAGTAATGTTTATATACTTTTCCTACTCCAAATAATAAAGATAATTGTTCTAAAACAATTTTATTTTCCGCACCTTTTTGATTAATATCAAAAATAATTCTAAATGATGATTTTCTGTTTTTTTCCGTAAATGCCAAAGATGCATGAAAACAACCTTCTGCATCCACGAAACCTGTTAACCAGTTATCATTTAAAGTTATAGGTTTAGTTTTATTATAAGGATTAATAATTTTAAATATATCTATATTTAATCCAAATTTTTTAATTTTTTTTGATGGTTTGTTTATATTACTGTTTAGTTTATTTAAAAAATTATTAAATGATTTAAGTTTATCTGGTGTTCTAATATTACCATTAAAAATTAAAGATATTAAATATAATCCTAATTTGTCTTGTATTATGAATCGAGAAGTAGTTTTACTTTGATTTATTACTTTTCCCATGTTTAATTCTTTTTGTATAAATTCTAATACTTGTTTGTCTCGTGTATCTTGTGTAATAACAAAATATAAATCTCCTCTGGTTGCTGTAATAAAAGAACCATCTCCTTCACTAAACCCTATTAACCAAGTTAAAAATTTTTCATCAGGTTGTTTTAATTTACCGTAAATTTTAGAGTTAAGTTGATAATAATTATCAAAATTATTAGATTTAGTAGAGATCATTAAATTTGAAAGATAAAAGTAATTAAATATAGAATTTATGTTTTCTGAATAAAAAATATAAAATTTAGAGAAAAGGTGTTGATATAAGATAGGATCACCACCACCAGCTGGATCATAGAAACTAGTATTAAAGTTTCTATCTGTAAGAAGCATTGTAATTGCCAAAAATAATCTTGGTTTCCAGACTCATAGTCTATGTATATTATTAATTAATATATAAAATATTTAAGTTAATATAGTTTTATTAATTTAGATAATATACTCAATTTTTCTTTTTTCCATCTTTACAATCCAAGCCTCGCCTTTTATCTGAAATGGTAAGGTCCTAACCTTACCACCCTATCTCTCCTCCTGTTACTGGCCATGGCCATTTAAAGGGAAAAATGGAAAAGGATGGGCAAAGAGCCTTACTTACCTTACTTACCATACGGACCCTTGCCCACCCTCTCCAAAGCTTTGGATCCAAAGCTTTGGGTTGTTGCTACCCTCTCCCCCTACCAGGGTAAGAGGACGAGGACGGGTTCAGGCTGGGATTTTTTAGGAAGGTAGGGAAAGGTGGAAAAAAAATAAAAAGGGGAAACTCTCTTGTATTCACATACAAGTTGAGACTGTATCTTACTATCATAGTTTACTATTGTAGATGATCCCAATTATAAACAAAGCGTTTTTGATTCATCTGTGATTTAATTTTTATAATTTCTGTTTTATTATCCAAATGTGTTCCTTCTTTAAAATAAGTAAGTACTTTACACCAATCTTTAAAATCCATATATTTAGTTCCACATAGTGGATATTGATTAAGATAATCTTGAAGATATGAATTTGTTTTAAGACTATTTGTTCGTACTCGATATTGAGGATATTTACGATCAGATCTAATTTCATTTACATTTACTTCTAAAAAAGAAGCAATTTTACTCATTAGATCATACGTACTTTTTCCATAGTGAGTTAACCGACTTTGTACTAGTTCAAAACTAAGAGAGAAACGTGGTATTTTACTAGTTATACTAGTTCGTACTTGAAAACTACCATCAGCTTCAATAAAACCTGTTAGCCAGCTGTCTTTACTTAATGAAGTATTACATAAGCTTAGAGGCTTTATTAGACTATTGTGTTTATTTGAGTACTTTTTATTAAGATAGTCGATAAGTAATAAAAATTGATCATGTTTAGGACCTCGTAATTTACCATTAATAATATGACAAAGTTTTACAAGTCCTTCGTAATTATTAATAGTAAGTATATAAGCAGCACTTTGTTTTTTCTTACTAATAGAACCACAACCTAATATTTTTTGAATCGATTGACAAAGAGGGAAGTCTTTAAGTTGAAACACTATTTGAACACAAGGATAATATAACTTACCTTTCTCAGATCGCTCTTTACCCCTCCAGGGGCTTGGTACTACTATAGTTCCGTCACCTTCTATAAGACCTGCAAGGTAAGAGTTAAAGAAAATAGGAGAAGTTAGGGTCATATTGTAAATAGATAGTTCTGGCGCACAGTCGTTGAGGTTCCACATAAACATGTTATTTATAAATGTTACCTGCTGATTGTCTTTTAAATTCCATAAAGGTAAAAAGAGTTTCCAGCATACAGCCAGATTTAAAGCTGGCACATTTTTACCAGCTAATACAGGTAATGATAATAATAATAAGATAGCAGTAATGAAAATAGCCCACACAAATAAAGGTAATTTATGTAGAGACATACCATTAGTTCTCATATTTAAAGTTGTAGTTATGACCTTAATTTAACTAATTTCTTAGTTAAGGGGACTATATCTTCAGCGTTTCTAATTCTTTTTATATATATTTTTTTTTATTTTTGTCAGTCCAAAGCTTTGGATCCAAAGCTTTGGGTTTGTTGGCTTGAAATAGAAACGGTGTCTAACGTGTAGTCTCTGAGGATCCTACTCTATAATTTTAATCCCCAGCTGGATTATCTTAAATTATATTTGGTTTCCTGCTGATTGCCCAATCTTTTGAATTGTCACTCCTTTTTTATTATTTATTATTTTTTATTTTTTATTAGAAGCTGACGGATAAAATAAAAATAGAAAGGGTATCAAAAGCTCTAAGGGTGTTCCAGCATATAGTTAGAAATTTTATATTAATCCCAAATTAACCGTAAAAATTATACATATTTAAAAATATAACCATGATAACTTTTACCTGTACCTATGTATTTTACCAAACTTACTTGGGTTGCTGAAATACCTTTATTTTTTAAATGTTCAACACATTTACCAATACTAAAAAACAGCATTTCTTGATTGCTGTCTCCTTTTTTAACTGAATTATTATCTAAACACATTAATACAGATCTACTTAAACTATTTAAAGGTTTATTTTTGGCCTTACGGAAAAATAATTTTCTATCTTTTTCTAATTGTAAAGCTAAATTAAAAATAGAAATGTCTTTAACTTTAGCATTTAATTCAGGTTCTCTAGTAAAAAGATATTTACCTAAATAATAAGAACCATTTTTTAAATGTTTAGTAAAAGTAAAATGACTAATATTAAGATTTTTAATAAAATCTATTTGTTGTGTGGAAGAATAATATAATATAGTTTTATCTCTATTATACATAAAAAGAGGTTTAGCATTAGATCCGCTAGGGTTATTAGCCACTTTAATAGTATTTAAATTAAAGCTAGGATCTAATAAAAAATATTGTTCTAATACAATTTCAGATCTAAAATTATAATTATTTACTAAAGGTATAACCTCTAAAGTAAAATTAGATAATTTATCTTTAAGTATTAGCGGTACAAATTTACCTATTGGTTTATGTGTATAATTTAAATAACCAGATAATCTTATAGCTAATTGTGAAGAGGAACCTACATATTTATCCCCTGTTAATTTATGTTTAAAAATGTAAACACCAGGAATCTGTATTTTACTAGATAATGAACCAATATTATATTTAAGGATTTTTTTTGATTCGTTAATATCTAAATTTTTAATTATTATACTTGGTGTATTTATTAAACTATTTAATATTTCTTCATTAATTGAAATATTACAATAAGCTAAAATTTCATTTATAACTTTAAAGGTTACAGGTTTATTACTTTTAATTTGTTCTTTTGCTAAAATATGAGCGTTTTTGATGGGTCCTTTTCTACCTAAAATAAGTTTTCAATTATCTTTCTCAATATTATAAATTGAGTTACTATTATTAGAAAAATTAAAAAATTTGGTAAAATTATAAAATTTGGTATAATTAGCAGTTATTGGTTTTTTGGTTTTAAAAATTAAATATGTAAACGACATAATTACATCGTAATCTTGAAGGTTAATTCAATTCGAATTAATAGCACCTAGTAAAGATGAAACTCCAGCTAAATGTAAACTGAAGATAGCTAAATCAACAGAACCACCTGAGTGAGATTGAACACTAGCTAAAGGAGGATAAACTGTCCATCCTGTACCAGCTCCATTTTCTACTAATGAACTTACTAGTAATAAAATTAATGAAGGAGGTAATAACCAGAATGATATATTATTTAATCTAGGAAATCTTTAACCTATTTGACTTTTAAGTCAAACCTATAAAAAGAAGTAGTTTCCTACTCAGACGGACTATGTCTTCATCCTAAAAATAAATATAAATAAAATAAAAATAAATTAGGAGCTTCGCGTGTAGTCTCTGAGGATCCTACTTGTAATTTTATTAATTTTATTAATTTTATTAATTTTATTAATTTTATTAATTTTATTAATTTTATTAATTTTATTAATTTTATAAATTAATAAAAAAAAATAACTTTGGTTTCCTGCATATTCTTCCCATGTATACACAAGTATTACTACTAATTCAGTTGAAAAAAAAATATATACAACTTTATAAAGTATAGAAACTTTCAATTAGGTGTCTATGTATCTGTTAATTGAAAAATAAATAATTAATTTTTCATTTTCGAGAGATTCCATGCATATAGCGAAGTAATAATTAAAAAGTTTACACTTTTTAACGGCATTTCCTTATTTAGGAAATAAAAATAATTATAAAAATAAATATAGTTACATAAAATAAAAATATTATAATTTGTCTAGATGATTTCAGTTAAAATATGTTCTATTTCTATTCATACTATTTCTAACAGAATCTGTTTTAATTAAACCTTCTTCTGTATAATGTTTATTATTAAGTAATAACAATGCAATTTCTTTTCAATCCAAATAATCTAAATATTTTATAGAAAATAAAGGATATTCTTCAAGATATCTTAATATAATAATTAAAGAAACTTTACTAGTTGCAGTTAAAACATAGTACTCCTTTCCTGTAGACTTTTGTTTTCTAGTTAACAGATTACAATTTAAAAATTCAGCTATATTAGTTAGAATATCCAAATAACTATTACCAGTTACAGGCTCTAATTTTATTTGCTCAATTCTTAATCTACAAGATATTCTTCTTTTTTTTGCATTATTTACTATTTTAGTATGTCGTACTGAAAAACTACCATCAGAATCAATAAATCCACTTAATCAACCACTATTAGCTAAATTATCTTTTTTTAAAGGTAATTTTACTATATTAGTATTATGATTTTTATTTAACCAATCTATCAATTTATTAAGTTGATGTATTTTTGGTGTTCTTAATTCACCATTTATTAAAGAAACTATTTTCTTTAAACCAATTACAGGTGAAATAGTTAAAACACAAGCATTATCTTTAACTTTTTTTCTTATAAAACCTGAACCTATTATATTTAACAATTTTATAGCTAAAGGTTCATTTTTTAAACTAAAAGTTATACAAAATCTTGGATTATGTTTTTTCTTAATAATTGTATTTTGTATTCAAATATGTCCATCACCTTCAAATAAACCAGCTAGATAGCTATTTAAGTTGTTATTTATTTTTACATTTTTACTATAATATTTGTTAATTTTTAATTTATTTCCAAGGAGCTCCTTTAATTTTGCCATATCTGGGGCTCCGCAGTGGATAGGTAAGAAATAGTTCTTAAGTTTCATAATTTTTCAATAATGAATTGGACTATATCTTTAGGTTGTATAACCTGCGCTACGTATAGTCTCTGAGGATCCTACAAATAAAAAATAAATTTTTATAATTAATTTAATTTAATTAATTTAATTTGATTAATTTAATTTGATTTATTTTATTTTTGGTTTCCTGCGGATTGTCCATTAAAATTTAATAAAATAAAATAAATTTATAATTACTTTTAATTATTAAGATCGCTGTACGCTAATTAATAACAATATTTTAAATTCATAACTAATTAATTATTTGTTAGTTTTCAGCTGAGTCTATAAAAGTACTTTAGGAGTTTCCCGCATTTAGTAGCGTAATAAGATTGATTTCACAATCAACCACGGCAACTTATTAATAACTTTTTAATTTTTTAATTTAATTTTCCACATAAATGTAAAGTTACTAGTAAATTATATAAAGTTAAATAAATTTATTTATTTTATTTAAATTTTTCTAAATAACATTCTTTTAAATGATTCCAGTTATAATTTGTACGTGTTCTATTAAAGTTTTTTCTTATTTTAATAGCTTTATCTAAGTAAGAAGTTGTCATCGGATTTAAATTTTGTAATTCTAGAATGTATTTTCAATCTTTATAATCTAAATATTTAGAGGAAAGAAGAGGAAAATTATTAAAATAATTAACAATTTTAGAGTTACTGATTTTATTATGACTAATAACTGTAAAACTATTAAATATTTTATTATTAATGTTTCTAGCTCTACTATAAACAGTAACACCTAAAAACATTCCTATTTTAGAAATAATAGTGAAAAAACTAGTATTATTTTCATTTAATTCAGATTTATGATAATTTTGTTTAATTTCAAGTCGATAATATAATTGAATTCGTGTAGAATTTTTATTAGATCTATTATGAATATTAATAGAAAAATTACTGTCTGCGTCTGAAAATCCGGCTAACCAACTGTTACTCTCAATAGCAGAAGTATCTAAAGATAATTTTTCAAGATAATAGATCTTAGACAAAATAGAGAGAGTACTAGGTAATTTGCTATTTTTATTTTTTATTATATAATCATTTAACCATTCTATTATTCTATTTTTAGCTTCTATCTTAGGTGTACGCATATAACCATTTATAATACTAATAATTGTATGCACACTTACAATATCTTGAATTTGCCAAAGGATATAACCTCTATTTGGTTTTAATAAAATATTACCACAATTAGTTAAGTTTTTTAAGTATTCGGCTAAAGATAAATCAGCTAATTTAAAAACAATAATAATTTTAGGTGTATATTTTTTGGCTGTTGACTTTTTATCCTGAACTGCTATTGTTCCATCACCCTCAATTAAACCAGCTAAATAAGGACCTAAATAAAAAAAATTTTTATCTCTTTTATCTCTTTTTTGAACAGTAGAAGTATTAGAACAAATAAATCTTCTTGAATTAATTAAAGGATTAAATTTTAATTTATTTTGTAGGATATTTAGATTAGATTTATTATTTTTTGTTCGTAAACAGACGGTCCGTACGGTTGGCCTAAAATAAGATGAATTTAATTGAATGTTATTTCTTTTTCTAATAAATTTATTTTTTATATAATTTAAATTTAAATTTTTAATTTTTAAAGTTATATTTTTTTTTATATTACCAAATCCTCCAACTAATCCAGGCATAACCATAAAAAAAATCATAATAAATGCGTGAGCAGATATTATAACATTAAATAATTGATGATCACCTTGTAAGAATTGAACTCCTGGTGCTGAAAGTTCTAGTCTAATTAAAACTGAAAAAGCTGTTCCAATCATACCAGCAAAAACTGAAAAAATTAGATAGAGTGTTCCAATTTCTTTGGCATTCGTTGAATTAAGCCAACTCACTTGGGAGTTTCAATCTTAATTTGCTTCTTATAACCGGCTAATTTATTTATTAAAAAAAAAATTTTTTTTTTCTATCTTTTTTTATCCTTATCCTCACCCCACAAACCTTTTTCAACCTCAGCTCTTTATCCTGCCTCTTATCCTATTCAGCATATTTGTTCTATCCAGCCTCTTATCCTATTTGTTACTTTCCCTTTTAAGGCAGGCGAGGCTCCTCCCCTTTTTCCATCTTACCCAAAGCTTTGGATGGGGAGAAAGGGCAAGCTGGGAGCGAAGTAGGCTCAGGTGGAAAGACAAAGGTCCGTACTTACATTACGGACGGTTACGTCTAAGGCTAAGGTTGGAAAGTTATAGGGAAAAGCTTAAAAAAAAAGTAAAAAAAAAAAAAGCAAGGACTATTTACGGAATAGAGGCGATTCGAACACCTAAGGGCGTTAACCCGAACAATTAGCAATTGCCTTATCTTACCAATGAAAACTATTCCTTTTGTTATAAAAAATTTTTTTTTATTTTTTGACCTGTAAAGGAAAAATTAATTTTTAATTTAATTTTTAATTTTATCTTTATCATTATATTTATATTTATATTTTTTTTTTTTTTTCTTACTCTTACTTATTTATAAATTTTTATTTTTGTCCAACTCCAACATAAAGCCATGCCAACTTACCCGTCCGTCCAAACATTTAGTTAAGTTGGCTTGGATGGCTGTTGGCTTGTTTTTATTTTTCGATCCTTATCAGAATTGAACTGATGCTAGCTTCTTGAAGGGGAGCTGTACGAACCACTATACGAAAGGATCGTATAATTTGTTTAATTTATTAAATTAAAATTAATTATAATTTAATCTAATTTAAATAAAATAAAAAAATTTTTTTGTTGTTTTGTCCAACGTCCTAGTCCTCCAAAGCTTTGGGGTCCAACGTAAAAAACAGTTGGGTGGGCTTGGCCGTTGGCTTGGCTTATTATAATATTTAAAATATTTTAAATATTTATTTAATAGTATGACGAAATTAGGAATCGAACCCAATCTAACAGATCATGAGACTGTTGTGCTGACCATTACACTATTTCGCTTTGTTACTTTATTTTTATTTATAATAACAGCCAACCCGTCCGTCCCAAAGATTTGGATCCAAAGCTTTGATTAAGTTGGCTTGGCTTGAGCAATAATAAATGTAAAATTAAATTAATTTAAATAAACTTATATCTCTCTTTTAAAAAAATAATATATTAAACTAATAAAAAAATATAAAATATCATAATATTATAATATTAACTAATAATATGATAAAAATAAAACTCTATAAGTATAGTATAAATAATTATAAAAAAATATTTTATTTTTTGTTTTTTGTTTTTTGTCCAACGTCTTAGTCCAAACTAGGGTCCAACACCTAACACCCAACACCCAACACCCTACTTTTTTTTGGATGTTGTACCCAAAAGCTTTGGAGGAGTTGAACGAGTCCATCCAAAGCTTTGGATCCAAAGCTTTGGGTCAGTTGGCTTGGCTTGTTTTTATTTTTTTCTTATTTATTTATTTTTTGGCCTGTAAAGGAAAATAATTATTTTATTTAAATAAATAAATATTTATTTATTTATTTTTTGGCCTGTAAAGGAAATAAATATTAATTTTGTTGAACACTATCTTTGAAACAGGAATACGAACAAAGAGACTCGAACTCTTAAGGAATTACTTCCACTCCTGCTTAAGAGGAGATTGTTTACCAAATTTCAACATGTTCGCTATTACTCGTAAGTACCCTCTTACTAAATCAGTTAATTTAATTTATTTTTTTATATTTTTTTAGAACGTTGGTACAACTAAACCAAGCCAACTTAACCAAAGGTTTGGTTGGATAGTTGGACGGGTTGGCTTACTTTAACAATTCATTTTTATTTTTATTTAATTTAAATTTAATTAATTTTTTTATTTTAATTTAATTATATTTAATCTTATTTTATTTTATTTAATACTCTTTTAAATTTTAAAAAGAAATAATAAAAATAAGTAAATTTATTCTTATTATAACAAAGTATTTATATAAATTAACTTAATTTCTTTTCTTATTTTAATATTTGTTATATTATAATCTTATAAGAATAAAAGCTTAAAAAGTAAAAATAAAAATATTTAATTACTTTATTTTCTAATAAGGCCTTAAGAGGACTCGAACCCCTGTTGAAAGTATTAACAGTACCTCGCTTAAACCACTCAGCCATAAGACCAAAATTTTAAATTATGAATATTAGACATGTAAATTTATATATATTTAATTAAATTAAATTTTATTTTTTAATTTATTTTTATTTTATAATTATTGTTCAACTCCTCCAAAGCTTTGGGGTCCATCCAAACCTTTGGGGTCTAACACTCCAAGCCTACTTAACCAAACCTTTGGATCCAAAGGTTTGGACGTATAGGTAGGACAGGATCCTTAATTTTGCCGGAGTAAACCGGTTAAAGAAGGAAGCAACCGGAAGCAACCAAAGTCAGCCGAAGGCGTGGATAAAAGATATTTACAACCTATAACATCTAGTAGTTTTATAAATTAGTACTGCTAAACTATTTATTTTACAATATTTACATTTGCAGCCTATCTAGAAATGTTCTATTTCTTAATTCACGATTATAATTACACTATATATCCAACTAAGTTGGCTTGGCTGTATTACAGAAAAATTTATAAATATAAAAATCGCTTTAGTATCTAGGGGTTAGATTCTTGCTTGATAGACATTCAGCACTTATCTATTATGTTTGTGGCTACCCAACTATGCATTCCTAATTTTTTGTAGCCTTTTTATTCAAATCTTTTAACTGTTTCGCACAAATAAAATAAGATTTAAAAACAATTTTTTAACCAAAGATAGTATAAATTATTTGCTTAATATAAATTACAAAAGGACTTTTCCTATTAAATTAGGTCCCTAACAAAAAAGTTAGTACAAACAATTGGTACACTAGAGAAACACAGCCTATTGATCCTTTCGTACTAGAAGGTCTGCCCCTTTTTACTATTTCTTCCTCCAGAAGATAGGGACCATACTGACTCACGTCGTATTAACAATATTGTTATCGTAATTACATTTAATAATTACTTCAATAACTCACGTTATTGTTCAGACTATGTCATCAATCTAAAGTTAGATTGTCGGATGTTCGTGTCAGGCTTATTGTTAGTGAGACTCACCTGTTAGTCGTTGAACCTTTGTAAAACATTTAAGTATGCATTAATACTTAATCACTTTTTTACAATTGGCTACAAATTGACTGTAAATACAGTGTTCCTTGTAATTTATCCGATTTTCATCTACTAAATTATTCATAGATGGGGCTTATTTTTTCATTATATTTAATTATTGTTTATTAAACCCAACTCGCGTACCCTTTTAATCGGCGAACAGCCGAACCCTTCCAAGCTTCTTCCCCCGGAGGATAGGATGAGTCGACATCGCAATAACTCTTAACCTTTCAGTTAAGTTTAGACTATATCTTCATCAAGCATAAAGAATACAATTTATGTAGCTTCTAGATGTTGGCGTGTAGTCGTTGAGGGGTTAGATAGTTTTAACAGTAGCTATTACCTGATCTAAATAACTTCCCTGCTGATTGCCCAATCTTTTGAATTGTCACTTAATGTTTTTTTTAGTCTTAAGTATTAAGTATTAAGTATTAAGTATTAAGTATTAAGTATCAAAAGCTCTAAGGGTGTTCCAGCATATAGCCAATTTCTATCTAGATATTACCATCTAGACTCCCCGATGTTGGCCTTTTCCAACATATCCTACTGTACGTATCGGCATCCTCCCCCCGCCCTCTGACCCTCTTTTCCAACTTAACCAAAGCTTTGGATGGGGAGGATGGAAAGGTTAGGACCCTTAAAGGATAGTAAGGCCGGCCCAATATAATTTTTAATTTATATTTTTTATTTTTTTTACAAGGGAATATTCAAGGTGCCAATCAGCCGAGACAATGTGTACTCTCGTCGGCTATCAGCCTGTTATCCCTAGCGTAACTTTTATCAATTGATCCCCGTCTATCCCATATTATAGCGAGGGGTCACTATGCCCTACTTACGTATCTGTGCGACTTTTAGGTCTTTCAGTTAAGCATGCTTACCGCCATTGAGCCCTGCACAACCTTTCACCGGTTGATTGATCTCCATTCAATTTCTAGCTATACCTTTTTAAAATTTTTTGTGTATTTAATTAATATAAAAAGTATAAAATTTTTTATAAATTATTTGTTCGAAATGTAATAAAATTACATTTTTAAATTTTATTTAAATATTTGGATGTACTTTGCTACTCTATTAAAGACGACCGCCCCAGTCAAACTGCCAATTAGTCACCTCTCCCTTTTATGTTTTTAGTTTAGATAAAGGTAAACATTAACCCAACCTAAGTTTTAAGGTTTCCACTTTTGTCTATCGACTTACCTATTCTCTATTAACGAAGGTTGTTGTAGATTAACGTGATAACTAACTACAGTAAAGCTGCATAGGGTCTTCCCGTCCCCCTGGAGGTAACCCGCATCTGCACGGGTAATTCAATTTCACTGAGCAAGTTGTAGAGACAGTGAGGCCCTCGTTACATTATTGATACCGGACCACATTTAATGGCCAATTGATTTTGCTACCTTAGGATCCTCATAGTTAAGACCGCTATTAACCAGACTTTCGATTAGTCACAGAATTCTATAACCTCTCTTATATTAATGGCATCGGGCAAATTTCGACCACAATACTATCATTTACATGATTGCTGTGATCTGTGTTTTTAGTAAACAGTCGGGGCCTCCGATTATGTGCCACCGTCATATATAAATTTCTTATATAAAATTAAAATTAAAATTATATAATAAATATTTATACTATACGGTACCTCTTTTTGTCAAACGTATGAGGTTAATTTGCCGAGTTCCTTAACAACTTTTAGCTCTACGCCTTAGTATTCTCTACCTACGAACCTGTGTCGGTTTAGGGTACGGTAGTCTTAATTTATTTTTCCATTCTATAAAAATAAAGAATAATAGGTATCTCTTTAACTTGTATTAAATTACGAAGTAGATCCCTATCCCCTCCCTAGCCTTTACAATCTTGTAAAGACAAAAGATAAGGCCATAAATAAATTAAGTTCTTACAGATAATAAAAATTATCTAATATTAATTTCCTGATCCATACCTATTAATAGGCCATGGATTTTCTATTATATACTCATCAGCCAAAACTTTCGTTCTAGTCCTTAGAGGCCGCATTCACGTAAGGCGGATTAACCTTTCACTTACAACCCTTTCGTATTCGGCGAGAAGTATTATAACTTCTTTTTACGTTACTCATGTCAGCATTCTCTCTTCAGTTACCTAAAAACAATGAAACACTGTTTTATAAATAGTTTGACTGAATGTTCTACTACCTAGGTTAAAAATAAAAATTAATTTTTAAATTAAAAATAAAATTAAAATTAAAATTAAAAATAAAATTAAAATTAAAATTAAAATTAAAATTAAAATTAAATTATTTTATTCAAAACCAACACGATATCGGTTGATTATTTAAGACCCGTTAAATTTTCGGCGCTACAATCTAGACTGCTGATGCGTTGTTACATACGATCATTATAAGAAGCTACTTCCAAGCTCACTTCACAGCTGTATCCGATTTTAAACATCCTTAATTTCACTTAATAATCATTTGGGACCTTGATCTGTGTTCTCGGCTGTTTCCGTCTTGACTATCCAACTTAGCATGAATAGTCTGAATATCTACCATCAATTTATGTTATTCCGAGATTCGCTTCCATAGGTAAGATTTTCGAGGTCCCCACAACCTAAACGCCTAAAAGACGATATTGTATAAAATACAATAACTCTTAAACTTGTTGGGAATTGCCTTGCTGTACCTCCATAAATTTTGTGTAGATGTCATACTTAAATATGTTTCGGTAGAAAACCAGATAGCACCAGGTCAGATTGGCATTTCACCGCTTACTAAAACTCTTCGGAGAATTATGCAACATTCATCCGTTCGATCCATTATAATCTGGTCTTAGTAAGATCACCTGGCTTCGGGTCTAATAGAAGTAACTTATCCATCACTATATTTGTTTCTATCTTTTTCCTTTTTAAAAAAAAAAGTTAGGACAGAATTATAGTCCAGTCGCTTTCGCTAGGGCTTTTAACCTTGCTACTCCTATTAACTTGCTGACCCATTATGCAAAAGGTACGCCGTTATTCTCTATTCAAGAATTTCGACTGCTTATAGAGTTACTAATTCAAAATCTATTTCACCGGCATTCAATTAAAATTAAAATTAATTTTAAAATTAATTAATTACTCTTATGTTTCTTTAAACCATTGCTTTTCAAACTTTTCCTTTACAGTACTTTTTTCACTATCGCTAAATTTATAATACTTAGCCTTAGAGGATGGTTCCCCTATATTCCGACAAGTTAACTCTCATCGTACTTGTTACTTTTTTATTTTTTATAAATCTACAGGATTTATTGTATTTAACCTTCTTTGAGCAAATTTTTATTAAATTAAATAAATTAAATTAATAAAATTATTTGTAAATTAAAAATTTTTTTTTTACATTTAATTATATTTTATAACTTATAACTTATAACTTATAACTTATAATTTATAATTTATATTTTAAAGTATAGTACTAAAAAAAGTTAATTTTTTCAATTTATAATAAATAATTTTAGGCTATTCCGATTTCACTCACCATTACTCTCGGAGTCTCGGTTGATTTCCTTTCCTTTCCCTACTAAAATGTTTTACTTCAGGAAGTAATAATTAAAAGGTTTCCCTTAGGATTGCTTTCACGATAAATAATTGCTTATTATGAAAGCTTTTGGTGGACACCTCCTTTTTTATAAATTTGCTTGTGTTATCCTTAATAACCCCTTTGAATTACTTTTATTTTTTATTTTTGATGTTGTACTATATTGTCATCGATACTTTTATATAAATAAATTTTATACCCCCCACCCCACTTTTAATTTTTTGGCTTAGCCCTGTACAGGATAGGAAAAATTAATTTTTATATTTGTCCAACACCTCCAACAAAAATTAGGTGTGGGGTGTTGGACCCTAATTTGTAGGACGTTGGATCAGCATCCAAAAAAACAAAAAACAAAAAACAAAAAACAAAAAACAGTTGGCTTGGCTTGGTCCATCCAAACCTTTGGATCCAAAGGTTTGGGTCAGTTGGTTTGGCTTGGCTTAATAAATTTTTTTTTCTAGTATTTTTTTATGGATTTACTGGTAATTTATTTTTAATTATTTTTATTAATATAAATTAGGAAGAATATAATAGTAGAAAAAGTAAATTAATTTATATAAATTTAATATTTACTATTTACTAATTTAACCATTTTTTTAATATAAAAGTAAATAGTATTTTATTAATAAATTAAATTAAAAAATAAAAATAATCAAAATTAGATTTAATTTAATTAAATTAATTAAAATTAAATAATTTTTTTTCGGCCTCTTACTCCTATCCACCTTCTTATCCTCTTTTTTCCTTTCCCTGGCCATCGCCCTATCCTGTACAGGGCAAGGAAAAATGTCAAGGGTGAGGAAGGGTCAGGTGGAAAAGCCAAAATAAACAAATAAAATAATAAATTTTAATAAAGATTAAGATTATTTTTTTATATTATTAAATAAAAATAATAAATTAAAAAAAATTTTTTTTTGTTTTTTTTTGTTTTTTTTATTTTATTTTTTTAAGAAAAAGAGATATATAGGAAATAGAAATAGAAATAGAAAGAGAAATGGTAGATGACAAACTGGTTCGTCGCTCCCTTTGGGTGGGAGATATATAGCGTGTTCGAGTCGCGCCTACCATAAAATAATTAAAAATTAATTAAAGTAAGGGGAAATCTGATAATGGTAATCAGTTGTATTTGCATTACAAATATGATAGTTCGACTCTATCTTTCTCCAATATAATAAATATAAATATAAAAATAATTAAATTTAAAAATATGAGCTTAGAAAGTAGCTTATTTAAATTATATTATAATTTTATTTATAATTTCAATTTTCGATCTGTAAGGACCTTACTAAATAAATGATATACTACTCTCCCCTCCTCACCCTCTTACCCTTTGATCCTCTGACCATCTGACCTTCGACCTCTTGTTCCTTACGGACCCTTACTTACCTTACTTACCTTACGAACCCTCTTTTCCGTCCAAAGCTTTGGATCCAAAGCTTTGGTTAAGTTGGCTTGGATTGGTTTGGCTGATAATAATTAAAATAAAAATAAGGTAAAAGATAGAACAAATAAATAAAAAGAGGGGGTTATATTGTATAATAATTAGTAATTTTTGTTCCCAGCCCCTTCCCAGCCCCTTCCCAGCCCCTAAAGGGGAAGGGGCTGGGAAGGGGCTGGGGAGGGGTATAGATCATATCTCTCAATTATTTTACTAATTGGAGCTGTTGTTGAAGATTTGTATTCAAAATTTAGAATATTTACCAAACAGTTTTTATTCTCGTATTTTTAGTTGTAAATCTTTTCAATAGAGGTAAGAGGTCATAGGACAAAAGAGAAAGGGTAGGGCAGACGCAATAGCTTTTTAATGCCTGGTATTAAATATGGATGTTTTCCTTTCTTAATTATAAGATTATCTAGTTCATGGCAGAAAGCATAAGTTAAATCTGTACCTATAGTGAAACCTGCTCCTGTTTTTAAAGATTTTAAACAAGTTTTAAATATAGAAGGTAAATACTATTGCCCGTCCGGAGGATATTTTCTAACCAAAGTATTACCTTTAATTATTTCGGTTATTGACAACTTAAGAGTTATAAAGATTATAGTTAATCTATAAAATATGTATAATATAGAGAATACTTTTATAACATAGAAAATAGGTTTATTAAATTGGATAGAGAGATTAGACATAGATAAGGCAAATGATATGATTCCTATAATTTTAAATATTTTAAAATAAATATTTTGTTCTAATTTCAAAATATAATTAGGTAATATAGGGTCTCTCCAACCTTCTTTAATAGATTGAAGAATTTTTTTATTTAAATTTTGCATTTTCGTGATTTTTTTTATATTATTTTTATTTTTTTAAAAGCTAAAAGTTAAGAGATACTTTTAAATAAATAATACAGTAAAAATTTTTAATAATTCAGGAGAGGCATTAATTTTTATAATTTTAACAAATTATAACTAGTTATTTAAAATATAAAATTAAAATAAAAAGATTATTTTAATTTTTTTAATTTATCCTTACCGTAAAGACCTAAAAAGATCAGGACAAAAGAGGTTATAAAAAAATATACTGTTAAAATTAAAACTTAAACAAAATTAAATTAAAATAAAAATAACTGAATCTAAATATTAAAGATAATAGTAAAGTTTAAACCTTTAAGATTTAATAATAACATTAAACTATTAAACTATTAAACTATTAAACTATTAAACTATTAAACTATTAAACTAAAACCCTAATTTAATTATTATTCAATACTTAATTTATTTATTAAGCAATACAAAAGTAAACTAGGCTAAATACTAATATAGTAATTTATTTTTTAATTTTTGTTCCACTCCATCCAAAGCTTTGGATCCAAAGCTTTGGATCCAAAGCTTTGGATCCAAAGCTTTGGATCCAAAGCTTTGGGGACCAACATCAAAAAAAAAAGTTAGGTTGGCTGTTAAGTGTAGGGTGTAGAGTTTTGGCTGGAGAGGTTCAAGCCTACAATCCACTCAATCCTTGCTCTTAAAGAATCAAGGTTATTTAGGTCGAGGTAAAAGGTATGTTCTTTGCCTATCCTTTACCATTTTTCCCTGCCCTGGCCAGTTAGTCCTTACGGCTGAAAAAGATATGGCCGTGGCCAGGGACAAGAGTTGGGGGATAAGAAAAAAAACAAAAATAAAAATTATAGACAAAAGATTAAACATTACAAGATATAAAGAGTTAAAATAAAGATAATATATTATATTAATTTTTAAAAATAGGAAGCCCTGTTTCAATTAAAGAAAAAATTACTATACTCAACAAAAAGATTAAACAAGTTAATCCTTCTAATACAGTAAAAAATAATGAACTTTTTTCAAAGTACCTTATAATTTTTTTTAATTTAGGGAATTTTATTTCTATATCATATTTATTTATTAAATATATAGAAGTTAAATAACCAACTACATTTATAAAATTTAATAAACAAATTAATGATAATATAAAAATACTAAAAGCAAAATTTACATGATGATTTGCATTTTCAGGTAAATTAATATTTAAACTATCTAAAACGAATGTAAATAAAAAAGATTGTCTTATATTTAATTTATTATAAATAAACTTATTATATAATATATTTTTATATTTTATTACTAAATTATTTATATTATTATACCTTAATAAATTAATTAAATTTAATAAATATTTTAACATTAAAATTTTACTAAATTTATAAATACCTAATGTTTTATCTATTACACTATATTTATTGTATTTATTTTTCTCTTTGTCTTTATTTTTGTCATTCTTTTCCTCCTTATTTTTGCTTGATCCTTCTTTCTTTAGATTATTATATAATACAGTAACAACAGCACCACTTGTTAGGAATTTATTAGCATTATCAAATATTATTTGAGATCTAACTGTTAAATGAATAATAAGACATAAAAAATTTAAATTAACTGAAACATAAAAAAATAAATTAATACTATCATTATAAAATACTAATAATAAAATTATTATTTCACTTAAAATAGTATAATCAAAAGAAAATAAATTATTTAAAATCATCATAACTAAATAAAATTTAAAAATTTAAGAAGATTTAATTTTTATTATACTGTAAAAATCTTAATTACAGTCCGTTCCGATACCTAAAGATCCTTACGGACCCCCGTAAGGGACCCTTACGGGGTCCTTACAGGTAGGACACGGAGGAGAAGGATAAAACTCATATATTTTTTCCGTAAAGGCCAAGGCTATAATAATGATATAAATTAATTTAAGGTAGTAAATAGAAGAAAAATTTTCAATATTATCTTACAACCAACGTTCACGGTCCGTACGGTCCGTACGGTCCGTACGGTCCGTACGGTCACTGACGAAATTTAATTGAAAATGAAAATCAAATATCCTACTGTAGATATAAAGAAAAATTTTATAAACTGGATGTGGTACTCTACCTAAATAAGAATAATTTTTTTTACATATTATAAATTTGAAAAATTTTACCTCTTTTATACTTAAAAGTGAAGGAGGTGAAGGATTTTTTTAATTTAAATATATACCTTTCGAATCGTAAAGGTAGAGTTATTATAAAATAAAAAAAAAGGTCTAATATAATAATCTTTATTATAACGAATTTTATATTAGACCGTTAAAAAAAAGGGAAGGGGTTAATGAAATTATTCTATTGAATAATTTAATTTTTAAAATATAGATTTACTATATCCTCTATATTTATAATAAAAAAGTTAAGATAATAATAGGAATATATATTAGATACCAATAATAAAAAGAATAATATAGGTAATATAGTTTTATTAATTTTTTTTAAATATTTTATTGACCTTATATATATTTGTACTAATTTAAATGGAAATATTTTTGGCCTTACGGAAAAAAAGTTTTCTATTTTATTTTCATTTATATTTAATAGGAATAAATTATAGATAATTACTACTATTAAATATATTTGTACTAATTGATAAACCTGTATTAAAATTAATATATCTAAACCATGATTACCAGTTAAATGAAAAAGTTCTGATAATAATTTTATTAATTGACTATCATTACTTAAAAAATTTTTTACTGTTTTAAATCCTATGTCTGCACTTACATTTACTGTGGCATTTTTAACTAATATACTAGCACCACCTAAAACTACCCCTGCAGAAGCTACAGTTAGTTTACTAGCTACTGTAGGAGCTTGTGGTATTATTTTACTAGCAGCTGTTAAACCACTTACCATTATCGCACCATCCAGGGCTATACTACCTATTCTTCTAGGATGTTCTAATCTAGAAAGTTTAGGATTAGAAGTAGAGGGATTATTGAAGGTATCAGTTTGTATAGGTGTACTAGTACTAGTTGGATTACTTGGATTAGCTTGGTTAATATTAGAAGTAGATTCACCTAATGGTATATTAATTGGATTAGAAGAACTAGTATTAGTATTAGGATTTAAATTTGAATATGACCCTCCATCTCCATCACTAAAGAGATTAAATAAGTTTATATCCGAATTTAATATAAAACTAGTATCCATTAAATGGAAAATTATGTGTTGAAATAACATAAACCCTAGATATATTAAATAAAGAAATAAAAATAATTCCATAAAAGTTAGACTATGAACTAGTCTTTTAAAGATACTAATCTTATAATAAAAAATATAACCTAGAAAGAACCAAAAACAGAATAAAACAACTTTAGATAAAATTAAATAAGAGAAAGTTAATGTCATTTTTTTTAAGAATAAATTGATTTAAAGAAAGAAAACAATTATATTTAAACTGTTATTGTTTTAAAACAGAGATAGTGAAAACATAATAAACTAATTAATTTATTATTTTTTCATTATCAAGATAAAATTTAAAGAAAATTTAAATTTTTATTAAACTGTTAAAATCTTAACTAAAGTAGAAGAATAATAATATATAATTTATAAATTAAATAAAAAATTTTTTATCACTTTCCATTATCCTCGTTTTAGTAAAGATAGTATAGAAAAATAAAAAATTTTGGTTTAGAGGATAGTTTAAAATACCGGATAGGATAGATTAAATAAAAAAAAAAGTATTAAAAAACAAAAACAATTTTTGTTTTTTATTTATACGAATTAAAAATAAAAAAAAAATTTTTTTTTTTATTTAGAGGAAGAGTGGGGGGGTTAAAGTTATAAATTTTTTTAAATAAAATTTTTAATGTAGAGGAAGAGTGGTGGTTAAAAAAATTTTTTTTGTTTAGTTTTTTTTTTCAACGTCCTCCAAAGCTTTGGGGTCCAACGTCCTCCAAAGCTTTGGGGTCCAACACTCCAAGCCAACTTAACCAAAGCTTTGGATGGATAGTTGGCTGTTGGATGTAGGCTGTTGGCTTGGCTTGTTTTTATATTTTCTCTGAAAAATAAGTAATAAATCCTAAAAACGCAGCACTACTAAAAATGAGAATTAATAAACAAATTAAGCACATTAATAATTCTATTAATATATTAATTAAAGAACTACCTTCATAATATTTAATTATTTTTATTATTCTAGGATAATTTTTAAATTTGTTATTAACATTGTATTTATTTAATAAATAAAGAGACATAAGATTGGTAAAAGCATTTGCAACACAGAATATAGTTATTATTGATAAGGTTAACACTCCAAAAGCGTAATTTGTTAAAGGTTCTGCATTCTCAGGTATTTTTAAATCTAATAAATTAAAAATAATAGTAAAAGTAAATGATTGTGTATAATTATAATTGTTTTTCATTTTTTTATTAGACTCACCATTATTTCAAAAATTGTAATCTGATTTACCTGAACTACTTACATTTCCACTATTACCACTTGAGTTATTACTATTATCTGAATTACTAATATCTGAATTACTATTATCTGATTTACTTTTATCTGAATAATTATTACCACTATTTGTAATATGATAAAATGCATCAATTAGACCTCTACTTACAATTGTAGATGATGCAGCAATTTGTAATCCTTTTACAAGTTTATCAGTTCTTTTAGAAAGTAAAATAACAGGTATTATAATAGCAATAACTCCAGTAAAATGGATTAATGTTAGATTAAGTATATTATTATAAAAAATAAAAATATTGATTATAAAACTTAAAAGAACTAAATTAATTAAGTTATTTGTAAACATTTTTGTTTGGTTTTTATATAGTGTCTGACAATACCTGACTTAACACTCTAGTAATGTTTTAATTATTTTAAATTATAGAATAAATATTTAAATGTTTGAAGCTTAACTAGAATAAATTTAAGAATATTCTAGCAGGTACTAAATTACGAATATTTAACCTTAAATTATTAAACTTCTTAATATATAAAAATAAAATAATATTAATAAAGAAAATAAAATCTTAAATATTTGACCTTGCCATGTACAGGATAGGAAAAAATTTTAAGCTTAATTTTCTTGTACACCATACCCCTCCCCTTTAGGGGCTGGGTTAGAAACAGGATTTTTTTTTCTACTAAATTTTACCTTTAAATATTAACATATGCTTCTATAAAATTTCTTTTTCCTTTAATAAGTCAAAGAGATCATTTATATAATAATAATTAAATTATAATTATACAAATGGTTGTAGATTTTTTAGTTATTTATTATTCTCTTTTTATTAATATTAAAAAAATTAACTTATAATACTAAAACTAATACTAATACTATTATAAATTATTAGTGCTTTTTTATTTATTAGTTATACTCTTTTAATTAATAAAATCAACTTATACTATTTAAGTTATTAAATATTTTTAATAAAAACCCCCAAGTGTGGGGTTATCAAACAAATTATAATAAATATATATAACTTAAATTAAATCAAATCATAATTATTTATATTTTATTTTTTTAATTAAATTTATTTATTCTCACCCAAGCCAAGCCAACACCCAAAACCCAACTTTTTCTTTTTTGTTGGACTAGGACCCCAAAGGTTTGGATCCAAAGGTTTGGAGGACGTTGGACAAAAATTAAAAAACAAAAAATTAAATTTACTCTTATTTTCAGATTAAAGTATGTTTTTTTATATATTATTTAGAATGTAATGGGTGAGGAGGGGGTTAAATATATATTATATATGAATATTTAAAATAATATTTGAAGTAGAAAATATTATTTTTTGAAAATTTAAACTACTATAATTTCTATTATTTTAGAATGATTTAAATTTATTGATTTTTTTATTACTAAATCTTAAATTATTTACAATGTCAGTAGATACTGTATTTATCCTTGTTTCTAATAATTCTTTAATATAAATATCTTTAATTTCATTATTAGATAATTTAGATAATTTTTTTTCTAAAGCAACTAAATTTTCTTTTTCATTTTTGTTTTCAGAAAGACTTTTATTTAAATTTTCAATTCTTTCCTTTAAGTCTTCAATTTTCTTTTCTAATTTAACTATTTTTTTTGAATTTTCAATTAATTTATTTTCTTTTATTTTTTTATTTTTAATATCTAACTTTTCTTTTTCTAAAGAAAGAACATTTTGTGTTTTAGTTAAAATATCTTTATCTAAAGAATTAATTAAATTTGTAATTTTATTTAATTCTTCTAAATTTATGTTTTTTATAATTTTTAACATTAAATCTTTATCCATATTTAATTTATTAATTACACCTTCTAAAATTAATTCTTTATTAGTTTCATATTTTAATTTAAAGTTATTAAAGCTATTATAGATGTCCTCATCTTTATAACCTAAAGCTATTAAAAATTTACTTAAAGTATAATGATTAGTAGATAATATTTGACGTTTACTTATAGTACCTCCACTTAATTTTATATTTAAGTTTTTAAAAATTAATTGTAGAGTAAACCAATTTAAACCTTCAAATACAAAAATAAATTGATTAAGATTAGAATTAAAAATTTTATTCTTACTTTTATCATCATCTGATGGTTTTTGATCAGATAATATGAAATTAATAATTTCATAAAATATATTTTTTTTAGTTAAATAATTTAACAATTGATTATTAATATTATTATTAATTAAAAAATGATTAATTAAATAAATAAAAGGTATTCTTATTTCAATAATATTATTAAAATGATCTATAGTATTATATTCATTTATATCGAAAGAACCTATATTTATTAAATATAATTTATTTTCTAATTTCAATGAGATATTTTTAACATTTTCAATATTAAACTTTTCAGTGTAAAAAATACTAGAAATTAAATGATTAATATCATTTTTTAAATGATGATTATCAAAACTTCTAGCAAAAGTAGCAATTAAATAAAATTTATTTTTCATTTTTTATTATTGTAATTTTTAAAATTTAAGAAGAGAGGAATAAGGATTAATTATATGATATAATTCTCTTAACTTATATCACAAAATTTTAAGTATATATATTTTTAAGTATTTAATCATTTTAATTCATTAAGATTATAAATATAAATATAAATATAAATATAAATATAAATATAAATAAATTAAAATTATTTTTACAGAATAATAATAATTTATTTTTCGTATAATGTAATTGTATTATTATATAACTATATATATAGCATATATAAAAACGTCCAAAGCTTTGGTAAGGAGGGGGTTAATAAAAATTTTTATATAATTTAATTTATAAAAATTAATTAATATAAAGTTTAAATAATTAATAAAAATTAAAGTAAAATAAATTTTTAAATTTTAATTTTTTATTTTTTATTTTTTTTTTTTATTTTATTTTTTATTTTTGTTTGTTAATTATTTTTATTTAAAGAAGGGAAAGATAAAACTAATACAAGAGAAGCTATATAAATAATAACTAATCTAAATTCATTTAACATTGAGAAATCAACTAAAACAGGAGCGAATACTATAAATAATAAAGATAATAATCCTAAAGTAATATAAAGAGCATAAGTTGTTACTATTCCAGTATCTAATTTAGCAATATTAATACCTGTATTAGTAAATGCATTAGATAATCCATAAGGTCCTAATAATTCAATAGCACCTCTATCTATTTCTTTAGATATAGTATAACCTAATAATAAACCTTTAGAGATAAAGTAGTGATTATAAATTACATCAAAATAGTATTTACCATTTAAGAATCCATAAATTTTTCTACCTAATGAATTTTCAGTTAATTGATTAATAAATTCAGGGTTATTATGATATAAAAATAAAGCTAAAACAGCACCAATTAGACTTAAAATAGCAGGTAATAATTTAATTATAAGATTTAATGAGAATTCTGCTTCAATAATAGAAATATTATTAGGATGAATAAATAAAGAATTTCCAAAGAAATCAGAACCAACTCCCACAAATAAATCCGAGAAAACAAAACCAAATAAAATACTAAATAAAGCTAAAATAAATAATGGTATTATAATAGCTAAATTTGATTCATGAGAATTTAAATAAGACAATTTTGGTCCATTTGGTACAGTTAAGAAAACTAAACTAATTAATCTAAAACTATAAAAAGCTGTAATACCTGCTGTTATAGTTCCTAAGATATAAGCATATAATCCACTAAATGTATATTGTCCATAAGCTAATTCTAAAATTAAATCTTTACTATAGAAACCAGTTAGGAAAGGTGTAGCTAATAAACTTAAAGATCCTACTAACATAACTGAATAAGTAAAAGGTAAAAATTTAATTAAACCACCCATTTTTCTTATATCTTGTTGATCTGCAAATGAATGAATTACAGCACCTGCACCTAAGAATAATAATGCTTTAAAGAAAGCATGATTTACAGTATGCATTAAAGCAACATTATATTGACTAAGACCTACAGCCATAACCATATAACCTAATTGACTTATTGTACTGAAAGCAATTATTCTTTTTAAATCATTTTGAACTAATCCACTTGTTGCAGCAAAAAAGGCAGTTGTAGCACCTATTAAAGTTATTACTAATAAAGCTGTTGAACTATATTCTAATATAGGTGAAGATCTTAATAATAAATAAATACCAGCTGTTACTAGAGTTGCAGCATGAAGTAAAGCACTAACTGGTGTAGGAGCTTCCATTGAACCAGGTAACCAAGAATGGAATGGAATATTAGCAGATTTAGCCATAGCACCCATAAATAATAATAAAGAAATAATAGTTATAGCTGTCTCATTCATATAAGGAGATAAACTAAATATTGTAGCATAATTTAAAGATCCAAATAATGAAAAAATAGCAAAGAAACCTATACTCATACCCATATCACCTACTCTATTCATAGTGAAAGCTAATATAGAAGCTTTATTTGCTTGAATTCTAGTAAAATAGAAATTAATTAGTAAATAAGAAACTACCCCAATAGCTTCCCAACCTATGAACATTACAAAATAATTACCTCCACTAATTAAAACTAACATACCTGCAGTGAAAGCGGATAAATAAGACATAAATCTTTGTACATGAGGATCTTCAGACATATAAGAAATACTATAAATATGAATTAAACTTGAACAATATAATACTGCTAATCCTAAAGATACTGTTAATTGATCAAAATAAAATTCCCAAGAGATAGACATAAATTCTGATTCTACCCAACTTCCTAAATTAATAGAAACAGGAGAACCACAGATACCTACTTCATAGAAAGCAATACTCATTAAAACAGAAGATAACACTAAACAGGTACAAGTTATAAATAGAGATCCTGTAATACCTACTTTTCTACCCATAAAACCTGAAACAATAGAACCTAATAAAGGTAAAATAATAATTGAAAGATACATTATGTTCTTAAAGAAATAGTTCCTCTTAATCTATAATAAGCAACAAGAATACTTAAACCTATTACAGATTCTGCACCTGCAATAGATATAATATAAATACTAAATGTTTGTCCAACATTATCATCAAAACCATATGATGAAATTAATACTAATAGAGTTACTGCTAGTAACATAATTTCTATGGCTATTATCATTAGAATTATATTTTTTCTATTTAATATAAATCCTAATATACCAATTAAAAATAAAAATAATGAAAGATTCATAGTTTTGTATTTGTTAAATTCTTTTTAGAAACGGTTAATGAATGAATTATAAATAAAAATTTAATTTTATATTCTAAATTTTAATGTTTTGGCTTTCCGTACTTAATCTTAAAAATTTTAAACTAAAAGTACAAGTACAGAACTAAACGATAATTTTAAAACTAGAAAAAAAAAATATAAAAATTTAAATTTTTTAAATTTTTTAAATTTTAATGAAATAATGAGTCTTAAAGTTTAAATAGAGAGGGGGTAAATTTTTTTTTACTTATTAATTTAATATTTAAGTTTAATGTTATTATAAATATATTTTTATATTTATTTATATCTTTCAACTTAAATTAATTCAAAAAATTAAAATTTATTTAAAATTGTTTTTAATAAAGCATTAGGCTCCACCCCAGAAATATACAGCTAAGAATAAGAATAACCATACAACATCTACAAAATGCCAGTAAGCAATAGCAGCTTCAAATCCTTGGTGGTGTGATTTTGTTAAATGATAGTTAATAATTCTAACAAATCCAACTAAGATAAATATTGTTCCTACTATTACGTGTAGACCATGTAATCCTGTTGAAGCATAGAAAGCTGAACCATATACACTATCTGACATTGTAAAACCAGCTTCTAAATATTCATAGCCTTGTAAACATGTAAATAATATTGCAAAAATTATAGTCAATAATGTTCCATTTATAGCTGCTTTTCTATTTCCTGCTATTAAAGCATGGTGTCCATATGTAATAAATGCACCAGATGAAAGTAATAAAATTGTATTTAATAAAGGAATTGCAAAAGGATCTAAAGGAGTTATACCTAATGGAGGCCAAGATCCACCAATTTCTATAGCTGGTGATAAACTTGAATGGAAGAAAGCCCAGAATACTGATAAGAAAGCAAAAACTTCACTAACAATGAAAAGGAATACACCAATCATTAGTCCATTTTTTACTTCTCTTGTATGGCAACCTAATAAAGTTGCTTCACTTATTACATCTCTAAACCATAATGCCATACCAGAACTTGTTAATAAAAATCCTAAAGTTAAAATTAGACCACCATTATTAAAACCATGCATGTACATTACAGCACCTGTTGTTAAAGTTAAAAGTGAAAAACTTAATAAAATAGGCCAAGGTGATGGATCTACTAAATGATAAGGAAAGTATTGAAATTTGATTTTATTATTTTTATTCATTTTTAGATAATATTTTAATTTATTTTTTAATACCAAGGGTTAGTTATCTTTTTGTTTATTTAAAACCTTTCCTTGTCCTTATTCTTTAATAAGTTAAACTAGGGGAGGTAAAGGATATAAATCGAGCTGGATAAGGAAAGACCAGGTTATATAACATTAAGAACTAAATTTATTTTGTTTTTTAAGATTTTTTTTTCTTTTTATACATTTATTCTTGGCTGCTAGAATTAGTGTTTTCTTATCCATTTTTCCCCTTAAGAAGATGGAATTATAAAACTACTACTCTTTTATAAATTTTTAAAATTTTATATAAATTTAAAGTTAATAGATAATTAAACAATAAAAATTGCCGTATTGTAATATTTTATTGCAATAATTATTATCCTTTTTTTTAATAAATTTAAATAAAAAAAAGGATTAATGTTATAAACAGAAGGGGGTTAAATAATATATTAATTTTTTGTTTTTACTTTTAAAGAGATCCTCTTTCTCTATTAATTCATTAATTTGAGAAGAAGTTGAAGAGTTGTTGTGATTTTTTTTACCAAGTACTAAAAAAATAATTAAATTGTTCGTAATCAAAATATGTATCCTTTTCAAAGAACAATCTTTATTCAGATGATAAATTATTAAAATATTTAAGTACCATTTGTAATCAGAAATTTTAAGTTTCTCTTTAAAACCTAAATTTTCAAGTGTATTCTTAATACTATCTTCTAATCCAACGTCCAACGTCCAACGTCCAACGTCCAACGTCCAACGTCCAACGTCCAACGTCCAACGTCCAACGTCCAACGTTGGGTGTTGGGTGTTGGGTGTGTATAAACTATAGCCTTTTTTTAACCAGGGTTAATTAAGGTAAGGTAGAAGGATCGGGTGGAGTTATAAAAGACTATTTGTTTTGTGTTTTTATATAATAAAAAGGGGGGTTAAATTTAAAACTTTTTATGTTTTTTAGTTTAAAAATTTATTATAAGCCAAGCCAACACCCAAAACCCAACTTTTTCTTTTTTGTTGGACTAGGTACCCAAAGGTTTGGATCCAAAGGTTTGGATGGACGTTGGACAATAATGGTAAAGTTTTAAATTTGTGATTTTTTTATAATTATGAAGCACTATCTACCCATAGTAAGAAATCTTGTGTTGATACAGCTTCAATAGCTATAGGCATAAATCCATGCCATACTCCACAGATTTCTGAACATTGTCCATAGAATGTACCTGTTCTTTCAACTAAGAATGAAACTTGATTTAATCTACCTGGAACAGCATCTAATTTTAATCCTAATGAAGGTACAGCATAAGAATGAATTACATCTGCACCTGTAACAATTAATCTAATATGGCAATCAACTGGTACTATTAATTTATTATCTACATCTAATAGTCTAAATTGACCTAATTCTAAATCAGATTCAGGTAACATATAACTATCAAAATCTATAGCGTCTCCACTATCTGTAACAAAATCAGATAATTCATAAGACCAATACCATTGGTGACCTACAGCTTTAATTGTTAATGTAGGAGAAATAACTTCATCCATTAAATAAAGTAATCTGAAAGAAGGGAAAGCAATAGCAATTAAAATTAAAGCAGGAGTGATAGTCCATACTAATTCAACAACAGTACCGTGTGTTAAATATTTATGAGCTATTGGATTTTTTTTAGTATTGTAATAATAGATTACTGAAAATAATGCCCAGAAAACTGAGAAACTAATAACAATTAAATAGAACCCAATAGTATTATGTAATGTAACAATACCTGTAAATCCAGGTGCAGCACTATCTTGAAACCCTAATTGCCAAGGTTCAGGTGCATCATTAAAGATTGTATTAAAAACAGAAAAAAAATTTAACATTTTTATTTATATAATAATATTTGATCTTAATTTACTTTATCCTCTGATAAATGAAATTTAATTCAAATCAAAACAATTTTTATAAATAACATTTAAGAGTCAGAGTCAAATATTTTTTTTTTGATAATTTAATAATAATTATCAAAAATGAAAATATCTTAAGATTAATCTAAATTTTTAAATTCTTATATTACAAAAAAATAAAACCTAGAATATATACATAAATTCTTGCTTTCCTACCTTATACACATGTAATTACATCCATTTACCCTCGTACAGAACCGTACGACTCCGTATGGAACCAGCCTCTCTCCTTTTCATCCTACCCTTTCCCTTGTTCGTAAGGGACAAAAGGTCGAGGGTCCGATGCTGGAAAGGGAGTAAGAGGTAAGGGCATAGGAGGCGGAAAATGCGAAGAATAAAATATATTTAAATAGAAATAGAAATTAAAAGATAAAAAAAAGATAGGTAATATTTATAAAATTGTAATATAATCTAAGGAATAAAGGATTTGAACCTTTAAAAAAATAAACAGAAAATTTTGTATCGAACTTTTTTATTTTTCTGTTTTTTTAACCAATTTACCTTACTTTGGTAGAGGTAATAATTCCTTTTGGCCTTTACGGAAAAAAAGATCTATTGTTAAAATATAAATAATTATATATAGGACGGATAGGATGAATAGTAGGGGTCCTTACTTATCGTATAAGGATGGTACTGGCTCCAGCCTGACCTCGGGTAAGGGCAGGCCTAAGATAAGGCAAAAAAGGTAAAGGCCATTAAGATAAGCAGGAATCATATACCTCTTACCCAAAGGTTTGGATCCAAAGCTTTGGATCCAAACCTTTGGATGGACAGGAAGGAGGGGGTTAATATAAAAAATATCTTTTTTAATGTTTATTAATTATTTTTAAAATAGTTTCACCAATATTTTTATTTTTTAAGAAAAAAAAAATATAAATTACAAATAACTGTAAAAAAAAAAATAAAATTAAATTAATTTTTGCTTTCAAATAATGTTAAGTCGAAAAGACTATTTTCTATAAGTCCAATTACTGGTATAATTATTAAAAACCAAGCAAAATAGAATGCAGTAGCTAATTGTCCTATTTCAACATAAGGTGTATTAGGATGTTGAGATCCAATCCAGAATAAAATTATAAAATCAACAACAAAGAACCAGAAAGCTAATTTCATAGCTGGTCTAAATTGATTTCCTCTTATTCTAGAAACATCAGTTATAGGTAAAATTAATAAAATTAATAAAGAACCAAACATTGCTAAAACTCCTAATAATTTATTAGGAATTGATCTTAAAATTGCATAGAATGGTAATAGATCGTTTTTAATATATATCCTCTTTATTTATTAGTTAATTATTGAAATTTATTTTATAAAGCATATCTTTATGCATAAACTGAGATATATTATTTTTAAGTAATTTCATACTTTCTTCCCATATATATATTCTTTCACCTTTTTTATGTTTATGAATAGAACATTTTAAAGAATTTTCTCCAAATAAATTTTCTAAGGTATTTTTTAATATTAAAACATCTTCAGATGTAAAACCATAGGTATTTAAATGTAAACCTTTGTTTTGAAGAGAACCATCATCCATAATCCAAAAAGCTAAACCTCTAGGTGTAAGTAACTCTTTAATATTTGAAGGAACTATTTTTAAATTATCAGAAGTATAAAATAAAATTTTGTAATGGTTAAAACAAGGCAAAGTAAGTGTTTGAAAACTAATTGAACTGTAAAATCTATTGGTTCTTTTGTCTTTAAATGTTCTTTCTTTAAGATTGAATTTTTCAGACAAATAAGGTTTAAATAACTCATATACAAATTTAAAGTAATTAAAATGATGTATTCTTAAACTACTTTGTGAGTAAATAAATCTAGAATTACCATTTATACTTCTTTTTTGTATATGTCCATCACCTAGTAATAAACCTATAATAATCTCATTTAACGGATTTTCAATAATTAACTTTGATCTCTCGATCTTAGAGAGTCTTTTTTTTATTTTGTAATTTTTATTACATACTAAACTTATAGAAGTTGTCAGATCAATTTATTAAATATAAATATTAATAAATATATATAAACCCATTATCTTTCAATAAAAGCTGGACTATATCTTCAACCTTTAATTATTTTAAAATTAGATTTTTTTTATAATTTATAAATTAAAAAGTTAAATTTTATAATAATCTTAAGGTGCTTTACGTGTAGTCTCTGAGGATCCTACTCTTATATAAATAAATTATAAAGTTTTATAAATATAATTTGGTTTCCTGCTGATTGTCCATTGTTGCATACTTGAAATTTTTACACTTAATTAATAAACTATTTAGGTATTCAAGTCTTTAGGAGTTTCCAGCATATAGTAAAGTTTATTTTCATAAGATTACTCTTAAGGAGTGGCATCTATTTTTGTTTTTTAAAATATTTTTTTTTACCACTCAGGTACAATAGATGCAGGAGTAACCATTGGATCTGCAGGAATATAATTATCACTATGACCTAATAAATTAGGATAATAGAATACAATAATTGATAGTACTAAAAAGAATGCAAAGAAAGTAACTAGATCTTTAAATATAAAATAAGGGTGCATTGCAAATCTATCTCCATTTGAAGTTACTCCATTAGGGTTATTTGATCCAGGTGTATGAAGAGCAATCATATGTGCAATAGCTAAAGCAGCTAATAAGAAAGGTAATAAATAATGTAATGAGAAGAATCTGTTAAGTGTAGCATTATTTACGCTGAAACCTCCCCAGATTACAAATTATTAACGATAGAGTATTTAATCTCCATCCTCATCGGTTTTACGATGTTTAGACTATGTCTTCAACCAATAAATTATACTCCCCCTTTGCACCCGTTCCTTTCCCTTTTAAGGGTACGAAATGGACGGGAAGAACATTGGTTGTGGGGTTCTCGTGTCAAGCTTATTGTTAGTATAACTCACTTGTTAGTCGTTGAACGTTCTTGACCCTTTAATTTAGAAAAAATTTTTATTTTATTTTTTTTTTAATTCTAAAAAAATACTGAGTCAAGGTCCGCTGCAAGTAATCTTAATAAAGGGATATTAATTAATTAAGACGTTCTTGCAATTCTCCCCATTTGCCTCTAAAATATTACTATTTTAAGGAGCCAATCTACTGCTATATTTCCGTCTCTGAAGGTACAATGCTCCGCATCCTAAGATACCAAAGACAGGAGCCAAAGGACCCGGTCCGCTGCCATCCTTTTACCTTTAATAAGGCAAAGGCAAAAGTGCGGAAGATGAGACAGATTTTCGCAATAAAAAATTATTAATTAAGAAAAATGCACTACTCCTTATCCTTTTCCTTTTTCCCTTTCCCTCTCTAGCTTAGGGTAGGAGAGGAATGGTAGGGTGGAAAGGCTATGGGTCGGGCCTAAGGTAGGGCAAGGCCAGGAAAATTAAGATTTTTGTAACGGCAACTATTTTTTAAATCATTTAACCATTTAAAGTATTGAATATTTTTTAATCCTATTAAAGGATGTAAACCTAAGAATGAAAAAAAATTAATAACTTTTTGTATATCCGTTTTAGAACTAACAGAAAATTGAAGGTATTTATTATTTTCTATCGAAATTTTTGTCCGTCCAAAGCTTTGGGTTTGTTGGTTTGTATCAAATAATAATTTAAATGCTTCAAATAATTGAACATGAATTCTTTGTTTTAATTGAAAACTTCCATCATTATTATTTTTAAAAACAAAAGAACCTTCAGCATTTGTAAAACCAACTAACCAATTATAAAAAAATTCTAATTTTAAATAATCTGAAGCTATAGTAGGCAATTTAAATACTGTAGGTATTTCTTTATTCTCTCATATTTGATCATAAAGTTTTAAATTATTTTTAAATATAAACATAGCTAGATCAAATTGAGCTCTTCTAGAGTTAGTTAAAAAGTAGATATTATGATGTATTAATAAAGGAAATACAATTTCTTGTAAATCTGTTTTATTAATTATTAATTTACAAATTGGGTTTTTCATATCTCGGTATATAGTTATTTTTCCTAAATTTAACACAGAGTGAAGATATTCTAAAGTAGAAATATCTTTTAAACTTAAGCAAATTATTAATTTTATTGATATATATCCTCTAGTTGTTTTATTTACTTGAATATAACCATCTCCATCAATTAAACCAACTATGAAGGATATAAATTGATAAGGAATTGATAAATATTCTTTTTTATTTAATCTTATTTTTTTTCCTTTTTTTAATGCATGTGTACTTATTGTACCTATTGTTGGTAGCATAGATATTTTTATTTCATTAATTATAGAAACTTCGCTACCTAAATAAGTAATAATTTTTGTTATATTATTTGACTCTACAATATCTTGACCAAATACTGGTATAGCAGATAAAAGGTTTGTAATAACTGTTGCACCCCAAAGACTCATTTGTCCATAAGGTAAAACATACTAACTTACTTATTATTAATATATATCAACAATAAGCTAGAATAACTTTGAATTCGTATATCCTATTAGTTAAATACTTTTTTAACTAAAAGTTACGACTGTGCATTAAGCAGCATTTCAGCCACCCATTAGTGACCCAGTCTGTCGCGACCATTTATATGACCGACGATCTTTAAGTTTGTGATACTTCTTTGATCGTTTTCACTAACATTGCCAAATAATCTTAAAGACTATTCTATATCCCCGTCGGGTTATACCACTTTAATCTTTCTTTTTCTATAAAAATTGCAGAAAGATTGTTACTCGCGGGACTATGATTTAATATAAAAATGAAGTATAATAAATTATTGATAATAAGTTAACTATTTAGTTGACAAATCTTTTACTATTCATTGTTTTTTTAATAATCCTTTTTCTGTTTTTAGTGCTCTTCTAATAGTTTTTTCATTACAGTTTATAGAATTAGCTGCATCTAAAATAGTAAAATATTTACCGTAAACAGTACCATTAAGATTATATAAAACTACAGGTCTTGTATGTGCAATACATTTTTTTTTAAACTCATCGCACCCCAAAGCTTTGGACGTAAAGGAAGGAGATCTATTTAAAGCTTTATCTCTCATTTTTTCTATTGTATCAGGAGAAAGCTTTTTACCTCTGTTTAAACTACCAACCATTTCCCGTCTTGCGTCAGTATAAATATCTTTCATTTTTTTACGGTCAACTTCAGTATGTTTATAACCAAAACTAGAACCTGCCTCAGTTAAAATATTATAATTAGGTAATAACAATTTTAAATATTTATCTTCTAAATCTAACAATTCCTTATTATTTTCTTTAGTTACTATATTAGGATATAATTCTAATATAATAAAAGCAAAATTATTTAATTTATATTTTTTTACTGCTGATTTTACTATTTTACTACCTCTGAAATAAATTAGATGGTTGCTGAATCTAGCATAAAATCTATTAGTTGCCGCTGAACCTATATAGTAATCTTTAGTTATTTTATTCACTATCATGTATATTCCACTTAAACCTTTAGTTTCATTTAATATTTGTTTTCTAATATTTTCTAATTCTAGGTTTTCAAAAATATACACAGGATTTAGTCCTAATTCTTTAATTATTGAATTTAACCTATCAGAATAAAAAAATTCAATACTATAACTTGAAGAAGGAATTGTACTATATCTTCTTTTATTTAAATAGTATGTTGACTTATTTAATTTATTATACTTTGTATTTTTCATATTATTTCCTTCCTCTTCTCTCCTCTTAAGAGGTAAGAGGTAAGAGGGTGGGTATATTAATACCTTATTTTTTATAATTAAATCTAATTTTTGTATAGTATAATATACAATAATTAAAATAATTGCAAAGGAAATACTTATATTAATCCATTTAGGGCTATGTTCATAACCCAAGAAACCAATAGCCATCATTAAAACTAAAATAATTACTCCAATTGACCATACTAATACTCTTGGTGATTTATATGATCCGTAATATAATCCTCTAGCTACATGAGCATAAACAAAAATAAAGAAGAATGAAGCTACATTTGCGTGTGTATATCTAATAATCCATCCATTATTTACATCTCTCATAATATGTTCTACAGAATTAAAAGCTAAATCTACATTAGGTTGATAATGCATAGCTAAAAAAGCTCCTGTTAAAATTTGTATTCCTAAACAAAGTGCTAATAAAGAACCAAAATTCCATAAGTATGATATATTAGCAGGTTGAGGAGAATCTACTATATAAGAATTAACAAATCTAAGTAATACGTGAGTTTTTAATATTCTCATTTTTATTTTTTTTTGTTTTTTAATGTTATTTTTTTTTTATTCTCTTTTTAATTATTAATTAAAATTTTAAAATTTTTTATTTTTTCGTCCAACGTATAAATAAAAAAATTATATTAATAATTTAAGATGATAAAGATTTTTTATAAAAAAATTCAAAATTTTTTTTTATTTTTTTTTATACATAATTTTTTTAATTTTATAATAAATATAAGAATTGAAGTTAAAAAATATATATATATTACCACCCTGTCTTTGTTCTTTCCATCCTTTAATGTCAAAGATTATGGTCCGTGGCCATCCTTACCCTCGCTCTTTTGTCTTCTTTCCTATCCAACTCCATCCAAAGCTTTGGGGTACAACACCCAACACTCAACACCTAACACCCTACACCCAACACCCAACTTATGTTGGACGTTGGACTAGGACGTTGGACGGTTGTTGGCTCCCTTACGGACGGAGAGGGGCGAGGCAGGAGAGGGGTAAAGTAGCAAGAAGTCAAAGGAAAAGGACGATGGCAAGGAGAGGGAGTTATAATATAATTATAATTATATTTTTTTTCTTTTTTAGGTAAGAAGGAATATGTACGAAGCCGTACTTCTAAAAAGCCAGTATTTTTTCTAATAAAAAATATCGAGCTATTCACGTTCAAGTCCAATGTCAAAGTCCAACGTCCTAGTCCAACACTCCAATAAAGCCAAGCCAACTTACCCAACTTAACCAAACCTTTGGATCCAAATCTTTGGGACGGACGGGTTGGCTTATTTTATTAAGCCCAAGAAGATTTGAACTTCTACAGATTCCTCATCAAGAAATTATTCTACCGTTAAATTATAGGCTTATTTACTTATTTTTTAATATTGTTAAAAGCAAAAGCAATTAAGTAAAGTTTTTTTATTATTTTTTTTTATATTACTACACTTTGTGCCTTGGCATAACTTAGCTTCTTTTAGTTATATTTAAATATTTTATAAGTTTATTTATTTTACATAAAATTATAACATAAATGAAAAGTACAGATAAAAGAGGTAGTAGTTAATTAAATAAATTATTTTCGAATTTAGCAAAAGTAATTAAAATTAAATTTATATAATTAAGTTAAGAATTTAACTTATTAATAATTTAAGAATTAAATTTATTAATAATATATTTTATGACCTATAAAAAAATAATAATAAATGAGATTATTAAGTTAGTTTAATTTATTAAAATGCTTTAACTACTTTTAAATTAAAAAATAAATAAAATTTTATTTATTATTTAAAGTTTACCTAAGATAAAAAATAAATAAAATAAATAACTTTATCCCTACTTCTTTCCCTTTTATCCAACCCTTCCACCAATCCTTAGCTACCTTTACGGTTACCTATTAATTTTCTCCTCTCCTACCTTTACGGCTCCCTTACGGACCCCGTAAGGGTCCTTTACAAGGTCCGTACGTGACAATATGTCAGAGGACAAATGGGCAAACTGGTAAGGGCATGAGCCATAGTCTCAGTTGAAAAGAGATGGGGTTATTATGGATAGTACGGATAGTATAGGGTAATCGAGAGAGGGGGTTAATATATAAAAATATTAATTTTAAACTTATTTCCCTTTTTCTTTTTGTCTTTTCTACTTTGTTTTATTTTTAATTTTCATTTTCTTCTTCAGATTCCGGTATACTAGGTAATTTGTTAGAATTAAAATTAGAAGCGTCATTAGATGTATCAGCATTAGATTGTTGATTATTTAAATCATCAATAAGGTCGGTTTCACTTTCCTCTAATATAGTAGGTATATTATTTAATAATTTAAATTTTTTTAATTTATTTTCCTTTTTTAAATTTTTTGGATCAGAATATTCGAAACCAGAAAAATCGTCGTCATTATCTAAAAAAGCATTACCTCTATCAAAAAATTCATTTCTTCTATCAATAATACTATTAATATCATTAATATTTGAGCTTGACGTATGGAAAGTATCATCACTTAAATTAGCTTGTTCGCCTCCACTGATGTGGCCACTGATGTGGCCACTGATGTGGTGGGATCTATTTTTTGAATATAAATCAGTTAATTGTTCTTGAAGCTCTTGTTTTGATAAAGCTTGAGTATTATTATTAAATTGTGAATCTGAATTAAGAAGATTATTATCTTGTTGTTGAGATAAGTTATTAGGAATAGTATTTTGATTATTTTCAGTGGAATTTTGAGAATTATCTTGACTTTGATTATTCCCCTGATTTCTATTTTTTCTGATAAATTTTAAATTATTAAAATAATTTTTAATTTTAGCAAAAATATTAGATTTAAAAAAATAATTAATGTTATCAGAATTAATATCAAAAATTGATTCATTAAAAAGTTTACCGAAACCAAAAGGTGAAATACAAGAAATTAAAATTTTAATAATAAACCAAGCCAACCTAAACCAACTTAACCAAACCTTTGGATCCAAAGGTTTAGAGACGTTGGAATGTTGGAGTTGGACAAAAATAAAATTTTTAAAATTAGAATTATTAATAGAAGAAATAATAGAAGAAAAAAAGAATTTTGTGGTTTTTACTACCTTAAATCTTTGTATTTTTTTATTAATTCTATCTTGCTTAATAGAAAAAAGTTTATAATTATTACGGAGAGAATTAAACCAATACCTTACACCCAACACCCTACTTTTTTGTTGGACCCCAAACCTTTGGATGGACCCTAAAGCTTTGGATGGACGTTGGATAGAAATAAAAAAAATTAATATTCCAGAAACTAATGTCCGCAGGTCGGGTAGTATTATATAATAAATAAAATATAAAAATAAAATTATTATTATAATAAAAAAAGTTATAATAATTAACGAAATAAATAAATTTGTATTTATATAGTTAGTATTTATTAATTTATTTAATAAATCTAATAAAAAAGAAAATTTTTTTGTATAATTATTAAAATAAATTTTGTAAATTAATAAAATTAAAGGTAAATAAATTATTTTAAATTTTTTTATCATTGGCCTTGCCCTGTACAGGATAAGGAAAAAATAATTACTATACTTCAGACTTAATTTATTTAATAATAAAAAACAGATATATACTATTTTTCTAATTATAATTAATAAATTTATTATTGGCATTTTGCTCATTTTGGTCATTTTTATCCTTTTGGTACTTTTGGTCATTAGGATAGCAATATCAAATCTATTAACTATTTCATCCGTAACGTGGCCAAATTTGTTAAATTTATTTAAAACTTTATTTTCTATCATAGTTACTAACACTTTTGAAAATTTAACTTTTAGATTTAAAATAAATCTTATAATACAGTTATAAAAGAACATTTCTAATGCTTTTAATTTTATACTTTTTTCTAAATACCTTAAGATTTTTAGTTTAAATAGAAAGAATTGTAGAAGGAAATAGAAAAAATTAAGAGAAAAGTTTAATTTAATCCAAGCCAACCCAACCCAAACCAAATTAAACAAAGCTTTAGATCCAAAGGTTTGGAGACGTTGGACCCCAAAGCTTTGGATGGACCAACACCTAACTTTTTGTTGGACCCCAAAGCTTTGGATGGACCCTAAAGCTTTGGATAGACGTTGGACGTAGATAAAAACATTAATTAAAAGGGGTTTAAGGGATAAAAAATATTTTTTTAATAAATAATGAAATGTAAAATTTGAAACAGAGTGATTTTTTACATTAAATTTGGCCTTGCCTTTGCCTTTTCCCTTGACCTTATCCTGTACAGGAAAAGGATAAGGATAAAGATAAAGATAAAGATAAAGATAGGTAAAATTTAACACTCTAATTATTTTCCTTTCCAGCCTTGTCCAGAACCAGCTCGGACTCAGCCTTTTAAACATCAGCCACAGGACAACCCTGCCTCGCACCTGTAAAGGTGGGTGTAAGGGTCGGGTGGAGATAGGGAAAGGTAGGGTAATAATAAGGATTTGGAGTCCTTGATATATATTATTTTTTATTCTTGCGGAAAAGCAGAATAAAATTATATAAATAAAAATTATAGTATTTTTAATATTTTTTGTCATTTTTGTTGTTTTATATTTTTTAATTATTTTTTCCTATCCTTAGCATTGTATGAATAATAGATCAAGCTAGGCTGGGAAAGGAACTAAATCGAAAGACATTAAAATACTTGGAATTAAAATAATAAAAGCTACACATACTGGTAAAAGATTTAACCAACAAAGATCTATTAATTGATCATATCTTAATCGAGGTAAAGTAGCTCTAAACCATACAAAGAAAAAACAGAATATACATGTTTTAATTCCTAAAATTATTGATTGAAGATTTATTACTGAATTATTTACAAAAATTTCAGGTAAATTATATCCACCTAAAAATAAAATAGCAGTTATACAACTAAATAATACAATTGAAGAATATTCACCTAAGAAGAAATATACAAAAGGTACACTCGAATGTTCTGTAAAGAAACCAGCAACTAGCTCAGATTCAGCCTCTTGAAGATCAAAAGGAGTTCTAGAAGTTTCAGCTAAAATAGCTATGAAATAAAAAATAAACACAGGAGCTAAAGGTAAAATAAACCATACAGATTGTTGAATTTCTATAATAGTATTGAAATTTAAAGATCCTGTTAATAAGATTATAATTAGTATAGCTGAACTTAAGATTAACTCATAAGATATCATAGCTGCTGTTGATCGCAATGATCCTAAAAAAGCATATTTAGAGTTAGCAGACCAACCAGCTAATAATACTCCATATACTCCTAAAGAAGATAAAGCTAAAGTATATAATATTCCTAATGAAAAATCAGAAAGAGCTAAACCTTGACCAAATGGAATAATTCCCCAACCTAGTAAACTAAAAATTAATGTAGAAATTGGAGCTAAAAAAAATAATATTTTATTAGATTGAGAAGGAATAATAGTTTCCTTTAAAATTAATTTTAAAGCATCTGCAAAAGGTTGTAATACTCCATAATATCCTACTATATTAGGACCTACTCTTCTTTGGTGAGCTGCTAATTGTTTTCTTTCAATAATTGTCATAAAAGCAACACTCAATAAAACAGGTAATATAATACATAATACATCTATTAAATTAAGTAATAAATTTATTATTGTAAGTGTTAAATTATTATTCATTTATATTTTTTTTTTTCTTTCTTTTTAATTCTTATTTATATTTATTATTTATATATTACTTATATATTTTTTTATTGATTATAATAATTTTATTATATAATTAGAATTAAAAAAAAATATAAGCATTATAATATAGATAATATTAAATTTTTGTATTTTTGTAGTAAAATAAATAAGCTGCAGTTTCTATTTTTTGTTATACTCCAACGTCCAACACCCAACTTATGTTGGGTGTTGGGTGTTAACTTATTTTATTATTTTATTAACATGCAGAAAGGAATAAAATTCCAAAATTATATTTATTAAAGTCTTTAATTTAATTAAAATAAATTATTTTGTCCAACGTCCAACAAAAAAAAAAAGTTGGCTGTTGGGTGTTAGCTGTTGGGTGTTGGCTTAATTTAAAATAATGAGAGGTAATTTTCCCTTTACAAGCCAAGAAAGTTTAATTTAATTTAATTTTATTAAAAAGATTGGCTTTTCTTCGACCTCGTAAAAAAGTTATACGAAGTTTTATCCCTATTTTTCTAAAAAGAAAAATAATAATGGTTAATAAACTCGAGCTATATAATTATATTTATGTTCTTATTTTAATTTTGTCCAACTAAACCAGCTTATCTAAAGCTTTGGACGGACGGCTTGTTGGACCCACGTCCTCCAAAGCTTTGGGGTCCAACGTAAAAAAACAGTTGGTTTGGCTTTACCCAATTTATATTTCATCTTAACTTAGCTTCTTTTAATAATATATAAATATAATTTATATTATTTTTTTATTAAATCAAATTAATGATTTTTGGTTTTTTACACAATTCATACTAACTTAGCTTCTGGCCTGTAAAGGAAAAAAATATTTTTTTTTATATTTAATATTTTATATTTTTTAATATATACTTTATATTTGATACTCTTTATACTATAACAAAAGATAACAAATTTAGCCCTGATCCTGTACAAGGCAAGGAAGAATTTATATTCATGTTTTTATAAATTAACTCTTTTTAGAACGGTTAATGATTATTATAATAATATTATTTAAGGTTATATTTATCTAACTAACCTTATTACCCTTGTTAATATTAAAATAGGAATATTAAATATTTAAATGTTAAGTTTGTACAGACTATACGGATTATATTTTATCATACGTTTGATAATAATATAAGAGTAAACAAAAAAAAAATCCTTAAATATAAAAAAATAATAAATAATAAATTACTTAAAGTAAGATTACCAAAAATTAAATATATAAAATAAGCTTTCCTATTATATATTTAAACAATTTATTTATAGGATCTATAATTATGAGTTTTATATCATAAATTTTAAGAGTCTCTTAACATTTTATCTAATTAATTCTTCCTACTTTTTTTTTTATCCTAAATTTATTTTTTTTTTTTAGATTAAAAACTATCTTAATCTATTTACCTCATACTTTTTATATTTTTAGTTCAAATTTAATTAAAAGGAAAAGGTATATTACTAAAATATCTAATAAAACTTTACTAACTATCAATTACATTTTTATCTAGGTTTATATATATTTTTTTTCTAGATTAATTTTATATAAAAAAAGAGGTGATAAAATTATTCTCATCCTTATCCTTTAAAATTTTAGGCTCAGTTTGATTAAAATAATAAAAATAATAAAAATAATCACCAAATAACACTTTTTTTTATTTGAACTATATTAATTTAAATTAATATTATTTAAAAAATAAAAAAAAAATTAGATAGGGGGGGTTAATATATATTATATATTTTATTTATATATATTTAAATTTTAAAAATTAATAATTAAAAATTAATAATTAATTAAGTTTATATTTTAAGGGTTTTGATTATTATTTAAAATTAATGGTTTAGTGTCTATCCATATACCTAAATCATTAAATATTTTATCTCTTTTTAGATAAGAATCATAATTTAGAGTAACATCTTTTTTTTCAATAATAACTGATCCTTTTTCATAATTGGTTATAGTATTAAATTTAGTAGCAAAAATATTTTTATTCTTAAAATACATATTTTTAAAATCATTAATAGATATAGAATTATTTATAATACCTTTAGTTTTAATAATAGTATTACCATTTTTTAAAAGTAAACAATAAGTTTTATTAGAGATAAAATAACCTTCTTCAACTTCATATTCTAATTTAAATTTACCTAATTCCTTTCCTAACCATTCCTTATTAAAATAAAATTTATCAATAACAATACTATCAGTATCCGAATAAAAAATAGATCCTTGATTATTTAATATTTCTAATTTAATTTTATTCATGTAAATTCTAGCATAAGCAGTAACCATAGCAGCAATAGCAATAGAAACATCTTTAAATAAATCTAAATTACGTTCAATATTAAATTTATTTTCTTTTTCTAAAACTTTAATAAAATCTAATCCATGTTCAAGACAAATATTTTTATCTATAATAGGTTTATAAGTGATTAAAAATTTATCATTATTTAAATTTTTAATAGAATTAATAATTCTAGTACTAGCAATATAATCTCTTTTTTCTAGATTTACTGTTTGAGTGATAGGTTTTATAATATTTAATCCAAATCTACCTAATAAATTATTTAATAAACTTTTATAAATTAATTTATTAGATCCATAAGAATTTTTTTTTAATTCAAATAAATCATTAATATAATTATTAAATAAATTCTCTATTTTATTAAAATTATAACCTTTAATCACAGTTATATGATATCCTTTTTCTTTTGCAAATTTAAGTTCTTCACTACTCCAAATACCAGAATATTCACCATTAGGGAAGATTAATTTATCATTATAATGTAAAGGTAATAAACCTAAATAAAGATTATTAGTTTTAATTTTAGCAAAGAAAAATCCAAAAATATTATCTAATTCTAAACCTTTATCCTCTAAAGATTCTATTCAAGAAATTTCATTTCCAGGCATAAAGTTTAAAGCAGCGAAAGGATATAAAGAATTAACGTCTAAATATAATAAATCTTTACCATATGGCTTATAAACTTCAGTTAATCCTCCATAGTAACCTTCTTTAATAAAATTAAATAAAAATAATTTATTAATAGAAGGAATATTATTATTTTTATAATATCTTTTCTTAAAAATATTTAATGCTAATCTTGTAATGGTTAAACTCTCTGTCATTTGAACATTAAAATGAATATAAATAAATCTACTAAATTCATTCATAATCTGTAAAAGATCTTTAATATCATAATGTAAATAATTTAAACATTCATTTTTTAAATCCCAATTATTTTTATTAATTTTATTATATTCTTTTTCATCTATATTTTCATAATAAAAAATTTCTGGAGTATTTCCTATATAGTTTAAAGTATTAAAATTTACAAAAGTATGAGGGAATTTACCTTTTTTAATTTCAAGATTAAAATCCCTAGTTAATTTATCTAAACTATAATTTAATAAATTAATAGAATCTACAAAAGAAATTTTAATATTTTTATATTTTTGATTATTTTGTTTAATTTTTACATCTAATTTAATAATTGTACTATCTCTCATAGTAGTATTTAAAATATAATAATCAAAACCTTTATCTTTATTAGCTTTTAATAAAGCATTATAAATAAAAATAACATCAAATTTACCTAAATTATGTGCATAAAAAATATAATTATTATATTTAAGTTTTAACATATCATCTAAACAATTTATAATTAATAATTGTGAATCTAATTTATAATCAGTTAAATAATATAAATTAGGATTTTTATCTAAATTAGTCATAAACCCTAAAGCATAAACTTTAGCTAATCCATCTGAATCTCTAAAAGTTTCTAAATCAAAAGCACCAAAATTAATATTTCTATCTTTAATAGGTTTAATTTCATTTTTAATAGTAGTCAATTTATTGTCAATTTTAATATAAATAATTTTGTCTCCTTTAATAGTTAAACTAACAGAATCAATATTTCTTTCAAAAATAATATCTTTATTTTCTATATTAGTTATTATTTTGGTATCTTTAATTTTTTTTATAAAAATTCCAGTTTCAGAATCAAATAAATATCTTAAAAAAGTATTTTCATTTATTGAGAGAGAAACAATTATTAATTTATTTTTATTTTTGAATTTTAAAAAATAAGGTGCTTTATATAAAAATAATTTATCAGAATCTTTAATAGATAATTCTTTATTTAAATTTAAATTATTATTTTTAATTAATTCAATATATTTATTTCTTTCCTCATTATATAAAGGTTGACCATAATAACTATTATCTAAAGTTAAAGGTAATAAGTTTTGATTAAATTCTTTTTTAACTTTTCTTTCATTAATAAATTGTTTATTTAAAGAAATATTTGATATATTTTTTAATTTTAATTCTTTCTGAGGAATAATAACAGAGAGCATAATTTCTATAGCATCAATAGAATTTAAATAATCATAAAGATCAAAAGTAGAATCAATTCTTATATTTATTACATTAAAAAGTTTTTCATAATAAATTAAATCATGTTCATCTTTAATTACTAAACCTATTTGAGGCCCACATATTTTAAAAATTAAATTATTTTCACAACTAATTTTTATAAATAAAGAATATGTTGTATTTAATTTTAAATTTTTAATTAATTCTTTTTTAAAATTTTCAACAGAAAAATAATTATAAGAAAAATGTATATATTTAAAAGTATTTTTATTCATTTTTTTTTTAGTTAAAAATAAGAAGAGATAAAATTTTTTTTTAGATTGTTATAATCTCTTAATTTCAATCTTAAGTATAAATAAAAAATTTTTTATTTAGTAGTTTTAATAGAGAGGGGGTTATAAATTTTTTTTTATAAATTATAATAATTAAATTTAAAATTTTTTAAATTAGAGATATGAAAATATTTACTAGAAAAAAAAGTATATATAATTAATTAATAGTATATGTAGAATTTAATATATTACTAGCTTCAATTTTACCAGAAATAATATTTTTAACTTCAGGATATTGTATTTCTTTACCATTAAATTTAATAATTTTAGTTTTATCATTAAAACTTTCAGAACCGAATTGTAATTTAATACTATTAATAATACCTTCATCAAACTGTAATAAATAACTATTATCAGAATATATTTTAATATAAATTAATTTAATAATTTTAATTAAATGTTCAACATTATTAGCAGTTACTGCAAAGCAATCATGTATAGAGAAAAAATTAAAGTCTTTGTTTTTAAAATTATTTATAAGCATATCAACAATTAAAATTAAAGAAGTAGCATCTAAAGAATGTATTAAGTTAGGCATTAAAGCTCTAATTTGTTTTTGTTTATTAAGTTTATTATTTTTAATTAATAATTTAAAAGTATTTTTTCTGAAAGTAAAAGGTTTTAATCTAATAGCTTCACTATCTTCATAATATTGATTTACTTTTAACCCGGAAGGTACAGCCCAAGTAATAGGAATATTTAAAATAGAACAAATTTCAGCAATATTTTTTAAATAATTACTAAATTCTTTAAGTTTAGGAAATTCATTATAAATAACTTTTTCAATAGTTTTAGTTAAATTATATAAATCATTATTAGTTAATTTTATTTCTTTATTATCTTTATAAACGTAAAGTAATTCAGTAACTATAGGTTTTTTACTTTCAATATCTTCACTATTATTAGATTGATTAATATTTGTATTATTAGTAATATAAGTTACATCAAATTGTTCTTTAATATAATTAACCATTTGAAATAAAGAAGCATTATAAGGTTTAACCATTATTGGTATTTTAAATAATTTTCTCTGAATTTCTAATTTAAGTAATTTTTCAAAAGATTTAACCTCTTCTAATTTATTTTTATTATTAGAATTATTAATTTCAATTAAAGATTTATTTAAATAATCCTTTAATTTTAAACCAACAAAATTATAAAAATCTTTAGGTAAAGTCTTTTTATCATCAGGGAATAAATTTAATTGTCCAGCTAAAGGTTCATCTCCAGTAAGTAAACTTAAGTGTTGATAACCATTACATGTAGCATCTAATTGAATAGGGAAATGAGATACATAATAAGTTTCATTATTATTTAAAGATTTTTTATATTTTAAATATTCAAAACAAAAAGCAATAAATAATAATTTAGATTCTGCTTTATTAATTAACTCACCATTCTGAAAATTAATAATTTTATCTTCATTTTCTTCTATTCATTCAACTCTTTCATTATAAGATTTTTTATCTAAACCATTTCCAAAACAATTACTTCCAAATATTTTTAAATAATCTATACTTGTTCTATTAGATTTATAAATTTTTTCACCATTACTAAATAATAATAAAGATTTAGCTAATTCAATAGATTGATAATTTAAATAATCAGACAAACAATAAACTCTACCCCTATTATCAATTCTAACTGGAATAAAAAATTCAGGAATATCTTTAAAAATCATAGCTAAACCTAATATATTCATTTCTAATTGTTTTCTACTTAAGAAACTAGAAAGTTTTTTATTTTCTAATAGAGTTAAATTTTTTTTATTTTCATTTTGTTTAATTTGAAGAGGATGTACATAATTAGGATCTATAAATAAATTAAATTCTAAACCTTTTTCTAAAATAAAATTTAAAACTTCTTTATTTATTTTATACCCAACAGAACTAATTTTATTAACCATATTATATATAATATTTTCATTTAAAATTTCAGATTGTGTCTTTAATTCAGAATTTTTTATAATTAAAGGAGTTACAATTTCTTTATCATTAAGAAGGTACCCACCTAATATTTCTTTGTTTGTTTCATTATTTCTTCCAAATTTCTTAGGTTTCACTATCATAGGTATTTTATAACCAATATCAAAATTATTAGAATTATTACCTATTTTATCTAAAATTTCTATACTAGGAACATAAATAGTTTGTTTATGATCAAATTCTAAAATTTTCGTTACACTATTAATTAATTTAACTTCTTCTAATAAATTTAATAATTCTAAACCAAATGGAATTAAAATTTGATCTTTATCTAAAAGTTGTAATTCTGAATTATGATAAGTATAAATATAATCACTCAAACCTAATTTTTCTAAATTATATTTTTTAGTTTTATTAAAATTATTTAATTCTTTAGATAAATAAGTATAAATTAATGAGGATGCCAATTCTCTAGCAACTTCAATAGAAATTGTATTTTTATTAACAAGATTATTATTACTAATAATTCTTATTAATTTACCTAATAATTGAGAAATTATAATCTCTTCCTTAAGATTTAATAAAATTTCAAAAATTAATTTTTTGTTAGAATCTTTATTAATTAATAATTTAATATTTTCTTTATAATTATAAATTAATAATTTTAATTCGTCAATAGAATTTTTTAAATAATCTAAAACACTAGGATTTAATTTATCATAATTTATATCTAAAACTTTATCAAATTTTTCTTGTAATAACAAATTTCCTTGATTATTTAAATATTTTTCTATTTTTAATTGAGTGTCTGTATTAATAACAGAATTACTTAATATTCGTTTTAATTCTAAAAAAGTAGGAGAATCTATATTATAATTAAAAATTTTATTTTTATTATAATTATTAATAGTAGAAAAAAATCTTTTTTTATTAAAAATATTTTTATTATTTAAAGAATGAAATTTTCTTGTTCCTATTGTTCCTATTGTTCCAATAGAAGAATTGTAAGAATTATTTTTTATTATATTTTCATTATTTAATTTTAATTTTATAAAATTATCTTTTTCTAAAACTAATTTATTTAAATTTTCTAAATTAGTTTTATTTTCTTTATTTAAGTATAGAATATTTATTTTATTTTCTGATAATTTATTATTTAAATCTTTAATTTCTGAACTATATTTTCTAATTCTTCCAGTAATAGTAGCTTTATGTTTTGCACCTTTAGGTTCAAGATTTTTATTTTTCAATTTAAATATGTTATTTTTTAATTCTAAAATATCATTATTAATTAACATTGAAGAATTTTCCAATAAATTAATTTTAGATTTTAAAATCTCATTTTTATTATTTAAATCTGATATTTCTTTTTCTAATTCTAATAATTTTTCTTCAAAATAAATTTTATTATTTATTTTTTTAAATTCTAAAATATAAGGATTTTCATATAAATTGTAATTTTTATTTATTAATTTATTTTTTTTATTTTTTTCTTTAACTTTATATTCATAATCATATTTACTTGAACTTAATATATTTTCTACATAACTATTAAAAAATATATTTTTTTCATATCTATATATTCCAGTATATTCTAAAAATAAAGCAAGTCTATATTCTGACATTGATAATTTATGACGTCTAGTAATACTTCCACCATGTAACATTATATTTTTTAATTTAAATAAATAAACAATATTACCCCAATGTAACCCTTTAAAGATTATAATAGGATTTACACCTATAAAATTAGTATGATCTATTTCTGTATCAGATTTATAATGAATAAATTTATTAATATTATCAAAAAATGTTTTATAACCCATTTCTAAACAATTTAATTTAAAATCTTTTCCTAAACAATTTAAACAACCATAAGTATTACTTTTAATTTCATTACTTAAAGATATAGTATCTATCCATGATACATATATAATATTTATATCTAATTTTTCAGTATAATGTACTTTTAAATAAGTTTCTATCTCAACTATACTTAATTTATTCATATATAAAATTGTAGAAGCTATTATATTTATTTCTTCATTAACATTTTTAGATACACCACTTAATGAAGTAATAAACATAATATTATCCATAACTTCAAAAATTTGTTTTCTTTCTATTTCATCATATCTATAAATATCTCCTTTTAATTGTTTATATACCTCTTCTTCTGTTAAAATATTATTATTAAATTTATTATTTATGTTACTGTTATTGTTGTTCATAGTCATTGTAATTTAAAGAAAATTAAGAAGATTTTATTTTAAGAACTGTAAAATCTTAATCAGTAGAAGGATAAATTATAAACTTTATTTGTTTTATAAAATTTATAACCATTAGAATAGTTATCTATTAAAATCATAATCATTAGAACTGAGGGCTATTAAAATAAGAAAAATAAGAATGAAAATAAATACGAGTAATTATAAAACAAGAACCCAATATTACCCTACAACCTAGATTAGATAGCATTTTAATATAAAACTAACAATGAAATATCCTTCTATAGAGGTAAATTAAAAAAGTTGACAGATACCATGGTACCCCCCCCGGGGGGGGTACCATGGTATCTGTCAACTTTTTTAATTTACCTCTATAGAAGGATATTTCATTGTTAGTTTTATATTAAAATGCTATCTAATCTAGGTTGTAGGGTAATATTGGGTTCTTGTTTTATAATTACTCGTATTTATTTTCATTCTTATTTTTCTTATTTTAATAGCCCTCAGTTCTAATGATTATGATTTTAATAGATAACTATTCTAATGGTTATAAATTTTATAAAACAAATAAAGTTTATAATTTATCCTTCTACTGATTAAGATTTTACAGTTCTTAAAATAAAATCTTCTTAATTTTCTTTAAAAAAAAAAATATGATCAATAATAATTTTATTTTTACTAATAGCATCATTAGTAAAAACTTTATTCATACTAGTTCTATTCTTTATTCTGATGTAAATGACACTAACATTAATACTAACACTACTTTTGTTGCTAATAGAAATACAGATGGTAATTTAACATTAGATGAAGAAAATAATTCTCATTTACAAATGATAAAATATAAACCAACATTTGATAATATAGATGAAGATATAAAAGATTTAGGTTTAACTAATTCTAGCTATAAAGACAATTTTCCTTGGTTATTAGATAATGATAATAATATAATAGATTATAATAAAACAATAGATTTATTTAAAGGTATTAAATTAGTATCTACTTTTTTAGAAAAAAAATTTAATATGGATAGTCAACAAATCTCTGAAGTTAAAATATCAGAACTATTAGAACCGTTTTTTAAAAATGAAGATGTTACTATTTTAAATTTATATGATCATGTAAGTGAAATATATAGAAAAAATAGTAATAGTTTTAATACTGTAATTAAAGAAGCAGCAATTACTGAAGAAGGTTCTAAAATAATAACTGAATTGTCTAAACTTAATAAACCTTTAGGTGAATTCGGTGACATTTCTTTAAATGATTTTTTCTTAAAATTTAAAGAACTGAAATGGGAGAAATTACAATCTAATACAGATATTATATTAAATCCTTTGACTATTGGTGTTAACTTTGTTAGTTTTTCTTTAATTATAAGAGGTTATTTAAAATATGTTCATAATCGACCTTATCCAGTAAATATTACTCCTAAAGAATTAATAAACGAACGAAAATTAAGAAATCGTGCTTTATTTAAATTTTGTGTTATAGGTCCTGCATTAATTTTAACTGGTATTAGATTATCAGCTTTATCATATAAAGACATGTTTGCAATAAATGTAAATAAATCTATTGAATCACTTAATAATGATACTAATTTGGCCTCTACGGTAAACAATGGTCCTTTTTTATTATTTTTAAGTAAGTTAAATAATAAAATACCAGACTGGGTAAAAATAATTATTAAATCTTTTTTTATAATTATTTTAGTTTTGAAATTATTAGGTTTTAATTTAATTGATTTTGTTATCAATTCATACTATTTAAATTTATATATTTATTGTGTTACTTCTTTAATAATAATATTTGAATTATTAAATTTATATTTATTACATAAATTTTATTATAATAAAAATATAAAAATATCAGAAGTTTATCCTGATTTTATAATTAACTTTTTAAACGAGTATAAATATAAAACTAAAAATAAGGAGAACCTAAAACGTTTTAGAAATTTAAGTTTCTTAGAGCTATCACTATATATTTCAATTATAATTATAATGACTTTATTTATTAAATAAAAACAAATTTACTTTTAAAGTATAAATTCAATAAATAAATTTGTTATAAAATATTAAAAAAAAAATATATTACATATAATGTTTAATCTTTTGTATATAATCTATATCTTCATTATTTTTTTATATTTCATAATTTTCTCATCTCCTAAATATCTCTGTTAATAATAAATAAATTATTAAAATACTAAAATTTTATTTTTTTATAAAAACAAAAAATTTTAGTATTTAACCCCCCATCTTTTATTTTCTTTAATTTAACCCCCTTTTTATTATAAATTTTATATTTTAAGGTCTAATTAAAAATTCATTATAACAATGAATTTTAATTAGACCTTTTTTTTTCTTTTTTTTTTTACTTAATATTTTTTTTTTAATAATTATAAATTTGTATAAAAAAGTGGGGGTTAATGTAAACATTTATTTTATATAATAAATTGTTTTTTAAGTTAAATTAATGTAATTTAATTGCATCTCTTAGATATGAACATACTAATAATGTTAAAACAAAACTTTGAATGAATGAAACTGCTAATTCTAATCCTACTAGTCCAATAAATATTGCAAAAGGGATTAAAGTTAAAACAGCCACAATAATATTACCTGAGAATAGTTTATATAAGAAAGTAGATAAAATTTTAAGTAAAGTATGACCAGCTACAATATTAGCAAAAAGTCTTATACCTAAACTACCTGCTCTTGCACCATAAGATACTAATTCAATTAAAACTAATAAAGGTACTAAAGCTAAAGGAGTTCCTGAAGGAATAAAGAAAGAAAAGAATTTAATTCTATGTAAAGATAAAGCTAAAAGAGTAACACCTATAAAGATAGTAACACTTAAACCTAAACATACAATAGCACTAGAAGTTACAGCAAAAGAATAAGGAACATTAGAAACTAAATTACCTACTAAAACAAAGAAGAATAATGAATAAATAAAAGGTAAGAAAATTTCATTTGTTACACCTATTTGTTCTCTAACCATGCTACTTAAACTAGCAAATGAACTTTCTAAGCTAATTGACCATTTATTAGGAATAATTTTTGTTTCATTATTACCCATAAAGTGTAATCCAACTATTAAGAATAATACTAACAGAGAATATAATCCTAAATTAGTTAAACTTGCAGTAAAGTAACCAAAAATTGGAGCATTTAGTCCTACTAAACTAGTAACTTCAAATTGTTCTAGGGGTGAATTAATTATAAAATTTAAATTTTGCATTTTTTGTGATTTTTATTTTTTGTTTTTTATTTAAAAAGCTAAAAGTTAAGAATACTCTTTTAAATAAATATTAATTATTAAATTATTTTTGTTTTTTGTTTTTTTGCCTTTCCTAGCCAACTTAACCAAAGCTTTGGACGGACCGAGCCTACCGCTCTTTTACGGTTACCTTTTATTTTTCCCTCTCCTCTGACCTCTTAAGAGGTCAGGGGACAAATGGGCAAGGGGTAGAGGCAGGAGCCTTTTCTCGCACCCAAGCGTAAAGGATAGGACAAATAGGATAATAGGATAGATAAAGAGGAAAAGTGGGTGGTTCTTAGTAAGAGGCCGGTAAAAATAAAAATAACCTTATATTAATTATTAATTCTTTTATTTTTAATTTTTATATTTATATCATATATTACAGCTTCTACAATAAGTTTATATATACATATCCTTTTTTTTTTTACCGAACAGAACATATTTTAAGAGATATAAAGCAAATATAAATAAGTAATATAAATTATTAAAATATTAATAATTTTTATTTAATTTTTATTTAAAAGAGGTAAAATTAGTTTAATTGGCAAAATGATGTCTTGTGGCGACGATGTTCAGAGTTCAAATCTCTGATTTTACCCTTTGATTTTTTTAGTTAAACTAGTAATATTAAAAAATTTTTATTTTTTTAATTTCTTATACACCACTCCACTCCACAAGGTAGCGTGAAGTGGCTTGGTATTTACGTTAGAAAAATAAACTACCAATCTAAAAAAAAAGTGGTAGGTGAAAAATTTTATTTTTTTAGCCTTGCCCTAGCCATGACCCTTTGTTCTCATCCTCTCCTCCCTGTCCATCCAAAGCTTCGGATCCAAAGCTTTGGGTAAGAGGTAGGGAGCCGTAAGGAACAAGAGGTCGAGGGTCCGATCCTGAAAAAATGGAAAAAAGAAAAAAAAAGAGGTAAAGGAAAAAGGATAAGAAATAAAAATCTTTATTTTTATTTCTTATTACCTCCCTGGCCCGGCCTCTCAAAGTGTTGGAAAGGACAGAGAGGGAAGGATAAGTAAGGTAGTCGTAGATGTAAAGAAAAATATCTAATAGTGGTGGGGGGTTAATTTATAATAATAATTTAGTATTTAGTTTTAATTACTTAATTTAGTAATTAGTTTTTATTACTTAATTTAGTAATATACATTCTAATTACTTGTTGGAATGTATATAAAGGTAAAATATATTTAGAAAAGATATAAACTAAAGCTAATAAAGTAATAAAAGCAAAAGATAATTGGTTAACAAAAAAGAAAGGTATTAGTTGTGGCATTTTAATTAATTTGTTTTTTATGTTTTGACCTCTCCTTACCTTGCCATTTTCCTAGCACAGCCCTGGTCCTTTAAGGGTAAGGATAAGAGATAGGGGAAAGGATAAGGAAAAAAAGATCTGTCTCTGCTATTTTATTAGCAAAATAGTAAATAATATAATACTATACCAACTTTGTTGGATATAAATGAGACATTAAGGGTAACTAGAAAAAAAGTAATTTAATACTCTTTTTAAGTGAATTATGCCAAATGGCTTATGTTAATAATACTCCTAATTAAAATAGTAAAATTTTACTACTTTATTTAATATACAAAACCTGTATTTTCTATAAAAAAAAAACATTTTTAAATGTACTTAGAACTAAATAATAAGGAAAGATAAAAATAAAATAAATAGAATTTATTCCGTTCCCGTTCGTGAGGTAAGTATGGTTCCTTGCCTTTCCACCCAACCCTACCAGTCCTTTACGTTTACCTTTCATTTTCTCCCCTACTTCCTGTATGGAACAAGATGTCAGAGAACAAATAGGCAAAGGGGGTAAGGGCAGGAGCATTGCACCCACCCTTCCTCTCCAACAACCGTCCGTCCAAAGTTTTGGTTAAGTTGGCTTGTTGGACCCCAAAGCTTTGGATGGATGGGGAATAAAGGCTTGAGGCGAGGATAATAGGCAGAACAAAGAAGAAAAGTGGGTGGATATGAGTAAGAGGCCGGATAAGGATAAAAAGGTCGCCAATTTAGAATTAGTACAATAATTAGAAATATAAATTCAATAAGTTAAGAAACAAAAAAATTTTAATATTTTTAATTTTTACGAGTAATCAGGTTCGAACTGATGATATCTACTTGGAAGGTAGAAGCTATACCAACTTAACTATACTCGTTGTTTTTTATTTTTTATTCATTTTCATTATTCCATTTTTCTTTTAAAAAAAAAAATAAAGAAAATAATATCTTAAATTTTTAAATTTAATTTATATATTTAAAAGAGTATTCTTAACTTTTAGCTTTTTAATCATATAATCAAAAAACAAAAAATAAATGATCATTTTTAACTATTTAAACGAACTATTTACTAAATTACAAGATGATAGCATTCCAGGAGAAGGAAGATTAGCATTATCTTTATTTATTTTAATTTCTATTTCTACATTAGGTATAATAAACATTATAATCTATTATACTGTTTTATTAAACATAGATAATAAACATATTCAAAATATAATTAATAAATATAAATTTTTAGAAAGAATATTTAATATCTATAAAAATACTAGAATTTATTTTTTAATATTTGAAATATGCTTAGTTATGTATATTCATATTTTTATATTATATACTGCTTATAGATTAATATATCACTTTTTACTATAAAACAAAAATATAATAATCCCTCCTCTCAAAAAAACAAAAAACAAAAATATAATCCCCCTCCTAAAAAACAAAAAACAAAACAAAAAAGAATAATATTATTTAATTAATTTTATATAATCTTAGATAATAAAGTTAAATTTTATTGTATAAAATATAAAAATATTATTTAAATTTGAAATATTTTTTTCCTATCCTTGCCCTATCCTTGCCCTATCCTTGCCCTGTACAGGATAGGGCAAGGCCAGAAGATATTTTAATTAATTGCTAAATTTTCTCTTTTAAAATTTATAAAATTTATAAAATTATAAAATTATATAAAATGAGAAATCAAATAAATCAATTAAATTATAATATTAGCCAATCATATGTTATAAATTTATAAAATAAAATATTAAGAAATGATTTAAATAAATAAAAAAGTATTAAAAGAAATTTTGGGAAGAAGTAGTATAAAATTTAGAGGAAAATCAATATTTATTATTTCAATTTAAAATAATAGAAGAAAATGATAATATAAAATCAATCTCATATGTTCAACGTGTTAATAAAAAAGGATTTTAATTAAAAATATTTTTTTTATATTATTTTTATTAAATCATTATAGTCTTATAGATTTAATTTATTTATTTATTTTGTTTTTTAGGGGGGGTTAAATGGGGGGTTATTAAGAATTTATTTATTTGTTTTGTTTTTTGTTTTTTGTTTTTTTATATTACATATATTTATATATTTCGTTATAGTTTTAGTTTAGTATTTTTTTAATTTATTTTATATAATTATAAACTTTTTTTTATTTATAAATTTGTTAAAATTATTAAATTTACATATATTATCACAGCTAAAACAAAGAATATCAAGAAAATATTAAATAACATAGCTAATTCTAAATATTTTCTTCGTAATCTTATAATCTTTGCTAATTTAGGATATTTGTTTTCTAAATCATACTTTATAATTAATTTATCTCCATAAATTGTAAATACTATATTAAACATACAATAATATATAACAATAGATCCACTAATATGGATTATAGCAGCTAAGTGATTCTGGCTTAAATTAGCTAAATTATTACAAATGTTATTAAAAAAATTAATTAAATTAAAATCTAATAATTTTAAACCTATAATAATTATTAAAGTTAAATTAAAAAGAAATACTTTTAACCATAATGGTATTTTTTTATTTAAATTTTTCATTTTTTTTTTTGAGTTAATTATATTATATTATTTTATTTTAAAAAGCTAAAAGTTAAGAATACTCTTTTAAATATAAATATTTTTAAATTATTTTTTGGCCTGTAAAGGAAAAATTTAACCAAATAAAGCTAATATTATTACTACTGAAATATATATTGATATTTGTATATAACTAATTTTTTTAAAATGATCTAGAGTAAACTTATCTGTAGTTTGATTTTTAAAATCGTTTAAATAGTTAATTATAAAATCAGGATAAACTTCTGAAATTATTATATTTTTATTATAATAAAATTTATGTAATAAATATAAATTTAATAATTCAAAACTTATTATTAAAGAAGCAATAAAATAAATATATAATTTTAAATAGTATAAATTTATAAAGAAATCAATTAAATTAAAACCTAATAATTTTAAAACTAACATACTTGCTAAATAAAAAGTAAAAATGAATTTTAACCAAGATGGTATTTTTTTATATAAATTTTGCATTTTTTTTGTGAGTTAATTATTATTATTAAAAAGCTAAAAGTTAAGAATACTCTTTTAAAAAATATATAAATTATTAAATTTATATTTATTTTGTTTTTTGTTTTTTGTTTTTTGTTTTTTGTTTTTTGTTTTTTGTTTTTGTCCAACTCCCTCCAAACCTTTGGATCAAAACCTTTTGATCCAAACCTTTGGCTCCAAACCTTTGGCTCCAAAGGTTTGTATAAGTTGGGTATTGGCTGAAGAGATTTTTATTTATAATTGAAATATTATCTCTTAATATATAACAAAATTTTATTCCTTTTCTTTTTTTTTTAGTAATTTTATGTAATATTTTTTTATATCCATAACCCAACCATCTTTCTTTTTATCTTTATCCTTTACCATCCTTCTGTTCCTTTACCTCTAAATGAGAAAGATAGGTACGGATACTATACCTTTTCATTTTACATTATAAGGGCAAGGCTTAAGCCGAGGGCAGGCGAGGACGGAGGGAAAGCAAAGCCCTAAAAATATTTTATTTTGCCCTGTAAAGGATAAAAATTTAATAAAATTTTAGAGAAGTAAGTGGGGGGTTAATGTTTATTTTTATTTGATATTTATTCATTTTAATAAAATTATTTATATAATTTTTATCAATTAATAGGATGTGTAGCAATAAATAGTATACCTTTAGATAAGTAATACATAAAATATATTATATTTCCACCCAATAGAAAAACTTCTATACTTATAAATTTTTTATTCAATTCTAAGTACTTTATAATATATTTATTTTTAAAAAATTTTTTTATTCTATCCATATTTATTAACGTTAGAATATTAAATAATAAAGCTATTATTAATACTGTAATTAATACTGATAATATAAACAAAATTATACTTATATCATAAATTTGATTAGCTAAAACTTCATTAGAATAATTAACTTGTTTTGGTTCTAATATGAATTTAAATTTATCAAATATAATGTTAATGATTGTATTAAAGATATCAGATAAATTGTTATCACCACCCCAAAATTTACTATTACCATTTAAAGCAGCTTCACTAATTGAATTGTTAATAGATTCATTTTGTTGAATAGACAATTTATTTACCTCAAGATATTTTAAATAAATTTTAATCATAGAATTATCAATTTTATATGAATTGTTTGTTGAGAATGTTTTATTTATAGCAGATCCAATTAAAGGTGAAAAAATAGCCTCTCTATTTCTAGATTTAAGAATTTCATCCAAACTGAAGATAATACCTAAAGATATACCTATTGGTTGAATTATTTCACAACTACCTTTAAAACACATATAAGCTCTACCAGCTAATCTTGCTAGTTTATCTAAGGGGGAATTTTTAATATTTAATTTATCACTTTTAAGTATTGATATTATAGTTTTAATTCTATAATAACTTATATATATATGATAAATAAATAAAAGAATAGTGAAAAATACAGCAGTATACAATAAAAAATAGGGTTTATTTGTATTACTAAAAATATATACAAAGCTAAATATTCCTAAAAATCTAATGGCTCTAATTACAATATGTTTTTGTAATTTAAGAATGTGGTCAGGTAAAGTTGGAATAACATGAGCTGTTTTAATTCCAATCCATAATCTTTGAAATAACGATTTTTTCATTTTTGATAGTTAATTATTTTAATTTAAAAAGCTAAAAGTTAAGAATACTCTTTTAAATAATAATTTTTTTTTATTTTTTAACTAGAAGTCTTTTAATTAAATTAATAAAATAAATACTTGTTAAATATAAATTTTTATATAATCTCTTTCTTATTTTCATTATATTCGTATTCTATACTTTTTTTATTTATTAGAATTATATTTTTTTCCTTTACAGGCCAAAAACAAAATCTTTATATTTAAAAGAATAGTTAAAATAAGCCAACAGCCTACCTTTGTAAGACGTTGGACAAAGTTAAATCATAATTTAACTAACTAAATATTAATTTGATATAGTATTTTAACTACTTTAATATTTTAAATTCATATTCAAATTCAAATAAACTAACGATCCAACTAAGTTGGCTTGGTTTGGACGTCTTGGTCTAAAACAATGTATCGAATATAGAATGGAACGTATGTATACCATTAGATATAATTGGAATTTAAAATAAATTAAATGGAGTAACAATTAATCTAGAGAAATAATAAAAATACTAACTAAAAAGTATAATTATTATTCACTTCATTTAATTCCTTTGACAACTTAAAAAAATATATTTAATTATTAAGAGCCTCATTCTTTATTTTTATCCTTTACAGGGCAAAGTAGGAACCTACTGGTTCTTTACGGTAAAGGATGGGGACAAAACAAAACAACAAATTTATAAAATTAAACATGAAAATTAAAAAAATTTTGAATACTATTGCTTTTAAATCACTTAAAAGTTTATCTACAATTTGTTTAATTATTTATTTAATGAACGAAGCTGGTTTACTACCTACTATTTATTGCGATCCTAAAGATGTTGAGGATACTGCTACTATTAAAAACGATGCAAATTTAGATAAATCTGAAACTGTGAATCTTAAAAACGAAACAAATACAGATAAATCTGATATTGCTAGTATTAAAAGTGAAACAAATGCAGATAAATCTGAAACTTCTTACACTGTTACAGTTAAAAAGGAAGTTTTAGATGATAGTTTATCTAAATTTACTGATGCAGTTGGTAAAGTGGTAAAAACTGCAATATCTAATCTAGGTGTAACTGGGGTGGCTGGAACAGTTGGTGGTATTGTAGCCAAATCGAATGTAGGTTTACCACCTGGACAAAGAGGTTTAGCAATAGGTGTATCTACTTTCAGTGCAGCCTTAGGTACTAAAGCAGGGATGATGTTAGGGGAAGCTGCTGGTGAAAATCTAGATATTACTTCTTTAATTAAAGATTCTAAACATGCAGATACAGTGAGCCAACTAAGTTGGATTAGAATTCCTAGTCCTTCACAAGAGTTTATCAATTGTATTTTAGAGCCAGGCGATAAATTAACACCTCTGGAAAACATCTTAAGTGCTCTATTCACTATTAACCTTTTAGAGGTTCTTGTTTTATTATCATTATTGTTTGTATTATTTAATAAAAAAATTAATTCATTATATATTAAATTTATTACTTATTTAATTAACAAATTTATGCCAACATCTTTTAAAATTTGGTTTAAGAGTAAAGTTGGTTTAGGTAATACATTCAATGAAATCTTCACTAAAGTTTTAGTTGCATATTTTATTATATGTTTTATATTATTAAAATTATGTAATATTTATGGAATTTACGAATTAAATGTTAATACAAATGATTATGTAAATGTTTACAATTATTTACATAACCTTAAAAATAGTTTAATTTTTTTATTTATAACAAATAAATTAACTTACCTTAAACTTTGGATTGATAGTTTTCAAATTAAAAAAGTTAAATTATTAAACCTATTCTTAAAATTTAAAAAATTAATTTTTAAATGATAAAATTAATTTATATTTTATTAAAATAGTATTCATAACTTTTAGCTTTTTAAATTTTAAATTAATAATAAATATGATAATAAACCCTGTTTTATTTTTAGCTAGATTCTTTGTAAAAAAAATAATTATTAGAGCTGGATTACCTAATAATTTATTTATTCTATGCTATTCTTTATATTCTACCTCAACTTTTTTAATTAGAAGTGTTGGATTTACACCTGTTATTAGGGTGTTATGAAGATTAGGTAGAAATATAAGATTAGGTCGTACATTAGCTTATTTTAGAGTTTTTAATACAGGTAATTTTAATGCAATAGTACTTAATAATATTATTTCAATTATTGAACCTTTTTATCAACAAATTATTAGTCTATCACCTAGAAATTTAAAAGTATTTATGTGGTTTTATTCATGGGTTTTCTTACCAATAATTTCAACATCTTTATTTAAACCTTTATTTCTATATTCAATTAGATTTACTATAGGTTCTATTTTAACGAGTATAGGAATTATTTGGAATGAAACTTTATCTTCTATAACTTATCTTAAAGATTTTGCTATTTATATTATAAGTATACTTGAAGGTTATACATTTCCAACTTAGTTGGCTCAGAATTCCTGTTGGTTTTAATAATATTGATAATATTTATAATATGCAAATTAAAGATGAAATTAATAGAGAATCACCATGGATTTTTACTATTGGATTAATTATTTTAAGTTTAACCGGAATAATCACAATAATCTGTGTAACAGATTATTATTCACCAGATATTATTAAAAACATACCTGTTATAAATTCAATACCTGATATTATTTATAATAGTTATCATAATATAATTTCTTGGTTCCAAAACTTCTTTCCTGGGAATAATACTACTGATTCAGGAAGTGGTAATCCAACTCCTTCCTCAAATAACAACATATCAAATATTCCCACCGCTATTAGTAGAAGTAGTTCCAATGGTACAACTGGATCTATAACTCCTAAAGCCCGAATTTTTAATCGAATCTTAACACCAGAATCTTCTAGACCTACAACTCCAAATTCTACAGATGGTATTAATGAAAATCCTTTAATAGAATTATTTTAAAAAACATTCCTATTCAAAATTTTGATCAAAAACTTTGGATAAGTTGGATATGTTAACCCCCACTTTATACTTATCCAACTAAGTTGGTTAAATTATAAAAAAATATAAAATATAAACATTCATTACACGTTCTAAAAAGAACTATTAAACAAAATATGAAAAATATTATAATTAAATTACTTCAAGTTATAAAATATGTTACATCATTTATCGATAATAAAATTAATTATTTAATTAATAAATTTAGTATAGATAATAGTATTAAAATATCAGAAATTGAATATAACACCCATGGTAGATTTTATAAATTTTATTTAACCAATGAATATTTATTAGAACATAATAAAGCTTTAAAAGGTATTTATACCGCTTTAATGAATAATAGTAAATTTATAAACTTTGGTTTTCATAAAATAATTATTATAACTGCTATTATTAATAATAGTGAATATAACTTCCATCACAATGTTTTAATTAATAATAATACTTCTTACCAAGAATATTATAATAGTGTTAAAGATATTATAAATAGTCATTATGATAAAAAAGGTATTTATAGTTCAAATACAGCTCCTTTATTTAAAGTATTCGTTTGGAATATGGACAGTTATAAAAATACTACTATTAAAATCACTAAAAGTGCTTTACCTAACTCTTCTTATCTTAAACCTTCTAAACCTTCGGTAAAAAGATTTAAAACAATAAAAATCTTTTAATAAACCTAACATTTTAAATATTCAAAAAAGAAATTTTTCTACTAATAAATCTAATCTATCTAAAAATTTACCCATTAATAATGGCTTTCTACCTTTTAAACATCTCCAACAAAGTTGGCTTAAGAGATTATTTACCAATTATATTAACCCCCTTAAATTATGTAATCTTGATTTAACATTAAAATCTTTTGCAGCGATGGATATTGAAACTATGGAATATCAAGGTAAACAAATACCTGTATCAATATCATTTGTTTATAGCTCATTGTCCTTTAAAAAGGGTGAAAATAAAGTTATTCAATCAAAAAATTTTTTATTAGATTATAATATATTTCTTAAAGACTCTAATAAAGCGATCAATCTTTTATGGAAAGAGTTTTTTGATTTTGTTATAAAAAATAATAATTTATTTAACACAATCTTTGTTCATAATTTAGGTTCTTTTGATGGTTTCTTTTTATATAAGGCTATGTGTAATCATTTTTTTAATTACAAAGATGGTGTACAAAGTATTATTGATGATAAAAACAAATTTATACAAATTTCATTAAATTTTGGTAAAACAAAATTAGTTTGGAAAGATTCTTATAGAATATTCCCTGTCTCTTTAAAAGAATTGTGTAAAGTATTTAAAGTTGATGGTAAAATATCAGATTATAATCCTTTATTTAATAGTTTAGAATTATTTAAAAATACTGAATTATTAAAAACATTCATTGAATATAATATACAAGATTCATTAGCTTTATATAACGCTTTAGATAAAGCTCAAAGTATTTATTTCAACGATCACACTGTTGATATTACAACTATATTATCAACATCTACATTATCTTTAAAAATATTTAGACAAAACTTCTTAAAAATTAAAATACCAATCCTAAAAGATTCTGAGGATAATTTCATTAGAAAAGGTTATTTTGGAGGTGCCACTGACTATTATAAAGCTTATGGTAATTACCTTTATTATTATGATGTTAATTCATTATACCCTTATGCCATGTTAAACGATATGCCATTACAAATGATTAAACAATATGATGATATGACTAATATTAATTTAAATGATTTTTTTGGTTTTTGCTTAGCTGAAGTTTACACCCCTAAAAATTTAAAAATACCTATTTTACCTTATAAATTTAATGGGAATACAATATTTCCAATCGGTAGTTGAACAGGAGTATACTTTTCTGAAGAACTTAAAGAAGTTGCAAAACATGGCTACAAAATCAATTTAATTAAAGGTTATGAATTTAGTAAAGGAAAATTATTTAATGATTACATAGATCATTTTTTTCCGTAAGGCCAAAAATAGTGAAAAAAAATATGGTATTTTTAATTAGTATGAATTGTAAACCTATTCACTTTAGAATTTATAAATTTTAGAAAAATTAAAGATATTGTAATTATTAATCATTTTAATTAAAAGAGAATATATAAAAAAAAAAATAAAAAAAAAAAACAAATAACAAATTTAAATTTAATTTAAAATTAAATTTAAATTAATATAAAAGAGATATTAAATATTGCATTAAGCAAATAAAATACGACAATAATAAAATATTGTTTAAATTACAGGACGAATTTAATTTTGGTTCCGATTGAACGTTTTTCAGTAGTTTTAAGACATGCAAATCATTGTTCTGAAAATTTTAAATTAGTAAATTAACGTTTATTAATAAAAAAAAAATAGGAATAAGGTGTAAAGGTGAGTAATGATAAATTAGATACCTTATAGACTCTCTAAATGGGAGATAAATACTACTCTATTATAATTCTCCATTTTTAATGAAAATTAAAGATGTGATTTAATATTGCTTTATTAATTTGAAAAATAATGAGGTTCTTTTTAATTTTAAAAAGTGAAAGTATTGATAAAAAGCTTATTTATTAAAGAAAGGAATTTTTCTGCTATAAGATTCGATTTATTTTGTTTAGGTAGTTGGAAGGGTAAAAGCCTCCCAAGCCGACGATCAATAGCCAAGTTTGACAGAACAAATGGCCACATTGGGAATGAAAAGCCCCAAGTAGTGTTAACTACCAGCAGTCGAGAATATTAGTCAATGCTCGAAAGAGTGAACTAGCTAACTGAAATCACATGACTCATTCTTATAGGTGGTGATTGTGATAAGGTGTAGGGAAAAAAATGATATTACCTCACTAAAAGTGTTGTCCAAAACTGGTGCCAGAAGACTCGGTAAGGCCAGAAACGCAAACGTTAGTCATCTTAATCAGGCGTAAAGGGTATGTAGGCAGCTTTGAAAGTTTTATTTTTAAAAAAAAAAGCTCTGTTTTTTTCCGTAAGGCCAAAAATAGTAAAAATAAAAATAAATTAAAGCTAGAATCAAACAGAGGAAAAACCAAATAATACTTAGAGTAGGGATGATATCCATAGATACTAAGGGGAATACTAAGGGCGAAAGCTTTTTTTCTACTAATGATTGACGCTGAGAAACGAAGGTGAGAATAGGAAATAGGATTAGATACCCAGATACCTCTCACTGTCAACGATGAATGGTGGTTGTTAGTTTTAGTAAAAACTGGTGACGATGTTAACACGATAACCATTCCGCCTTGCGAGTACGGTTGCAAAACTGAAACCAAAAAAATTAGTCGGTCTCGAAGCAAACGAAGTGAAGCATGTTATTTAATACGATAATACGCGTAAAACCTTACCAGACCTTGCATATCTAGCTCTGTTCCTTCCAATCCATAATTACATTCAAGTCCAACAAACCAACCCGTCCAACTAAATTGGTTTAGTTGGATAGTTGGATTGGCTTGGGTGTGGAAATGGCCTGGATGAAACAAGTGAGTATATTTTTGAATTTATTTTTGAAAGTAGTACGCAGATACAGGTGTTGCATGGCTGTCGTCAGTCCGTGTTGTGAAAAGTGAGGTTAACTCCACTAACGGACGCAATCCCTGTTGTTAATTTATACTTAACAATTAATGATTCTGATAGAGTTTCATTTGGGGCTAAGACAAGCCGTTATGGCCCTTATGGTCTGGGCTATAGACGTGCCACATCAACTTTTACAAAGTGATGCAAAACTTTACCTTTACCAAGGTAGTAAGGAATAGCTAATCATTAAAAAAAGTTTAATATTAAAATATAGACGGATTGTCGCCTGCAATTCGGCGGCATGAAGAAGGAATTTCGAGTAATCGTTGATCACTACGCAACGGTGAAGATAGCATTCGTGATGAACTAACTGTCTGTCGCTGGGAAGAAGCTTAACTTGGGGGAAACTGCCACGAAAATAAAACTTAAACATAATTATGCCTATCTTTAATATTATTTATTATATTATTAAAGTAAAAAAAAATTAAAATTCTTAATTTTAGGTTAGTTTTGAATTACATATTCTTGTATTTAGTTATAATAAATAGTAATTTTAGTTTAAAATAAAAACATTTATGTTAAGATATTTAGTATCTGTTAACCCATTTAAGTAACATCTCAAAAGTCATAGCAAGGTAGCTGTACTGGAAAGTGCTGCTGGAAAATAAAAAATATTGCATTTAACCCCCTCTTTTTACTTCTTGGTCCGTACGATCCGTACGGCTTCTGTTAAATTATTAAGCTGTTACTGTTAAAATTTTCTTTAAGTTCCTACATTTACTAATTATTTGTTATTTTATTAAATAAAATAACAGTTAAAGTTAAAATATATTATAAATTATAAGCCAAGCCAACGTCCTCCAAAGCTTTGGATCCAAAGCTTTGGGGTCCAACGTTGGAGGTTGGAGTTGGACAAAAAATAAATTAAATTCAATTTCAATTGAATATAGGATAATCTATACCAACTTAGTTGGATAAAGATAATCATTTAAACAAATGATTAGTCCTTTTTACTCTTATCTTATTCTGTAAACTAAGAGTAATTTAATATCTATTTTTTAACTTGTCATTAACTTAGCCTATTTCCTTTTCGGCCTTGTAATTTCCTATTTTTGTTTTATCCTTTTATCCATACTATAAGTACAGAGCCAACCTTTATCAATATATCCCACCTTTAAAATGGAAGGCGAGGATGGCCAAACGTTGAAAAGGTCGAGCAAGTCAAGGATTTTAAAAAGTAGACTAGGTTAAGGTCAGGCCAAATTATTATATTATATTTTTATAAAGGGGTTAGCTGAGTGGTTTAGCAGTAAATTTACACTTTACAGACAGGGTTTCGATTACTCTACTCCTTATTTTTTTTTTTCATAATCTTTTTGTTCTACTCTAAGCCAATTTAACCAAAGGTTTGGATGGACCAAGCCAACCCAAGCAAACTTAACCAAAGGTTTGGATTCAAAGCTTTGGATGGACTCGTCCGTCCAAAGCTTTTAACAAAAAAAAATAAATAAATTTATTTTTTTAGTTTATTATTGCCTTTTCATTAAGTTAAAATAAAATATTTTATTTTAATTTAGGCCCTGCCGTTAGCCTTTGTCCCTCCTTTTTCAGCCTATTAAGAGGACAGGGAGGGGCAGAGCACGCCGCTTTTACTTAGCGGAGGTTAAGGATCAGGACGAGATTGTAAAGACAGAGCCATTATCGTCATTTGGGTAGGTAATACCAGGTGACGTGCAGGATGGCAAAAATATACAAATAAAAATTAAATTAAACCAAGCCAACTTAACCAAGCCAACTTAACCAAACCTTTTGATCAAAAGGTTTGGATAAGTTGGACGGGTTTTAGGTTTGAACAATAAATAAAATAAATAAATAAAAATTAAGATTAGTAATTAAAACGAATATGCCGAAATTGGTAGCCGGGTGAGTCTTAGGAACTCATGATTTTTAATCGTAAGAGTTCAAGTCTCTTTATTCGTAAAAAAAGAATTAAATATTTTCAAAATTTTTATTTTAAATTAATAAATAAAAATATAAAAAATATAAATTTTACCTAAGGAATTTAATTCTTTTTATATTTATATATTATATTTATTTATTTTATTAAATAATGTTGTAAATATAAAATATTTTTATATTGGCCATATCTTTCCAATATGACCGAGCCAAATTACAAATAGCTTTCTTGAAGTAATACCTATCCCTCCGTACGAAACAACATATCAACCAAACCTACTGGTCCTTTACGTTTTATTACGGATCATTTACGAATTATTACGGGTCATTACCTTTAAACTGGCCAGTGGTAAGGACAGGAGCCTAAACCTTTACCTTTTCCCTTTAAAATAGGAAAAAGGGCAGGAGCCTCTCCTCTTCATCCGTAAGGTAAGTATGGACCCTACCTTCGCCCTTACCCAGGCTATGGCTATATATCCTTTTCAGCCGCAAGGATTAACGGACCAAGGCAGGGAAAAATGTAAAAGGATAGGGCGAGGAATAAGAGGTAAGATAACAAAAGGTACAGGGATAGGGATAAATAAGTCAGAGAACTAAAGGGCAAAGGATAAGAACAAAGAGGGTGAAGAGGTAAGGTACTGCCACCCTTTTATCTACATGTTTCCAGTCTTTTAAGAGGCCAGAAACCCTTTTTTAATTACATTCTCAATTACAGATACTTATTAACATCTTTAGCTTAATTTGGTAAAGCGGTTGCCTTCGAAGCAAGTGTTTATTGGTTCGAGTCCGATAAGATGTCTTAAAATACGAACCTTAAATTAATTAAGTTAAAAAATAAAAATTAAAAAAATATAACTAAAAATAATATAAAGTGGGGAGGATTATATTGTTATATTATTATTATTAATTACTATAAAATAAAATAATTTAATATGGGGGGTTATATTGTTATATTTATATATTTATATATTTTTATATTTTTATATTTTTATATTTTTATATTGTTATATTGTTATATTGTTATATTGTTATATTATTATTATTAATTACTATAAAATAAAAATTATGAGTATAATAATAAGAAAGCAATCATAAGTGAGAATAATCCTGTAGCTTCTGCTAAAGCGAATCCAAGGATTGCATAAGAGAATAATTGACCTCTTATTTGAGGGTTTCTTGCTGTAGATGCAATTAAAGAAGAAAAAATTAAACCGATTCCGGCTCCGGCTCCGATTAATCCTGAGCAAGCTAATCCAGCTCCTAAATATTTTGCTGCTGCTAACATTAAAAAAATAAATTTTTTTAAGATAGCGTCTGATCAATAAGAGGATTTAAATCTTATACTCTTTTATAATACAATATTTAGTTTAATATTTTTTTACCTACTCCTACTAACCAAGCCAACCCAACGTCCATCCAAAGCTTTGGGGTCCAACATATCCAACTAAGTTGGCTTAGGTGTTGGGTGTTGGGTTGTTGGACTGGCCTATTTTCAGCCCTTAACCTTTGGTTTAAACCTTCCTGATTTTTCTTCGGCCTTTAATTGAATGAACAGTTAGGTGTTTAAATTTTAGATTTTTTTAATACTTATTATTATTTTCAAACTTATCGACGCAATTTGGCAATTAAATAAAAAAAAATTTTTTTTTGTTTTGTTATTTAATTATTTTTATACTTTTTACGAGCCCTTCCAGATTCGAACTGGGACCACCCTAATTGACAATTAGGTACTCTACCTATTAAGCTAAGGGCCCTTATAATAAAAATATTTAAATAAAAATATTTTTCTTTTACTTAAATTTTTAACTTTACATGCTGAACCATACGGACTCGACTGTACCTCACCAAGGCATTATCCGGTCTTTATGGCTTCCCTTCTATCTCTTACGAACTTTTCTCTTTACCTCATCATTGCCCTGGTCCTTTTTCCTATTACCTTTTGCTCTCTTCTCTTTAGAACCCGGGGAAGAGAACGGATTATCGGTTGAGCTAATACCTAAGTTTACCTAACTTTACCTAAGTTTACCTAACAGAAAGTAAGGATAATACAGTGAAGCATGATAGAATGTACAGGGAGCCTAACAAGCCAAGCCTACAGCCAACACCCAAGCCAAGCCAACTATGGTTGGGTTGTTGGACCCATCCGTTCAAACCTTTGGTTAAGTTGGTTTAGGTGGACCAACGTTCAACAAAAAATACTTCTTACTATCAAGAGCGAGGTGAATTGAACACCTACCAGTGATTTTGGAGATCGCCATACTAACCATTTATACTACACTCTTTTTTTTATTTTAAGTATTAAATATTATTATGTGATTATTTATTTAAATTTTTTTTTAATTTTAATTATTTTTATTTATATAATAATCTTTGAATAAATAAAATTACTTAAATAACTTAAATTAAAAAATTAAAATTTTTATTTAACTAGATTTAATTAGATGATTAAATTATATTTTATTTTTTATTTAATTTATCTTTTCTTTTTGTTCATCCAAACCTTTGGGGTCCAACAACCCAAGCCAAACCAACTTAACCAAAGGTTTGGATGGACGTTGATTTGGCTTGGCTTGGGTTAGGTGTAGGCTTGTTAATTATAATGTTATAATATTTTTATTATAATTAAATTTAAACCTCTAATTAATATAATAGTTTAAATTTTTATCTAATTCATATTCTAACTTATATTATTTTTCATATATAAGATCAGGACGGGTAGGTTAAGAAAGATGGCTATAAAAAAATAAATTTTGTTCAACTCCATCCAAACCTTTAGTATAAGTTGGGTGTTGGCTTTTTTTAATTAATGTTTCTTTTAATAAAAATAATATAATATAATTTACTTAATTATTATTAAAAGAAATAATAAATAAATAAATAAATAAATAAAAAAATAAAAACAAAAAATAATAAATAATAAATAATAAAAAATAAAAAATAATAAATAAGAATTAAGAATTAAGAATTAAGAAATAATAATATAATTAAGAAAAAAAAAAAATAAAATTATAATTTAAGTTAAGCCAACACCTTACTTTGTTGGATTAAAACAAACAAATAAGCAAAGCAAAACCAAGCCAACAGCCAAGCCGTCCAACTAGCCAATCTTACCCAACTTAATCAAAGCTTTGGATCCAAAGCTATGGACGGACGGACGGCTAGTTGGATGGCTTGTTGGACCCCAAAGCTTTGGATAGACAGAAATATAAAACTGTATATTTTTATTTTTTAACTAGAATTAGACTAATATAAAATAAAATTATTAGTATTAAATAAAATAAATAAATTTGTTTATTTAAAGGGTTAAGTTTACAGATGGTTCTGTAGTAGACCTGCAAAGTCTGTCTTTTAGGGTTCAATTCCTTCTTAACTCTATTTTAATCTTTATTATCTTCATATTATTATTATTATTTTTAATTATTTTATTTTTTGCTTTGCCACCTAACCTTACCGTTCTCTTGTTCCTTTTCCAGCCTATGACCCTCGACTTCTTGTTCCATACGGACCCTCTTTTCTAACTCCATCCAAACCTTTGGATCCAAAGGTTTGGTATAAGTTGGGTGTTGGGGAGGATGGAGAGGATGTGGACAAAAGGGAAAGGGTAAAGTAGGAGAGAACAAAGAGTTCGGATATAAGTAAGAGACCGGTAAATTATAATATAATATTAAAAAATAAAAATACAATATGAGGGCTCGTAAGGCTCCACGTTAACCGACCTTTGCATATCACCAAATATTTCATTAAAATCTCACGACTCTATCCTACCTTGGCCTGTAATCTATACCTCTCCAAACCTGCCTTGCCTGGCCCTTCGTACGGATCCGGGCTAGTAAGGAAAAAATTGTAGAAGCTGGTATGATAAACCAAGCTGTCCGTCCAAAGCTTTGTTTAAGTTGGCTTGTTGGACTAACAGCCAACACTCAAGCCAACTTAGTTGGACTTTGGACTAGGACGTTGGAGTAAGACGTTGGAGGTTAACAGAAATAATAAATATAATAGAAATAATAGACTAGAATCGGTTAGTAGACAAGGAAATCTAATAGAGTCTTGTGAGGAAAAAATAAAAATTTAAATAAAAAAATAAAAATTTAAATAAAAAAATAAATATAAATATAAGAAATATAAATATAAGTTCTCTTAGTTCAATGGTAGAACAGCATTCTTCTAAAATGTTAATTTTGGTTCGAGTCCAGAAGAGAATATTAAAAATATTTTCCTATTTTAAATGTAAAAATATTTAGTAATAAAATAATTATCCTTTATTTAATAATTTAAGCCAAGCTAACAGTCAACACCCTACTTTTTTTTTTTTACCCCAAAGCTTTGGATCCAAAGCTTTGGAGGAGTTGGGTCCAACACTCCAACTAAACCGTCCAAGCCAACTTAACCAAAGCTTTGGATGGACCCGTCCAACTATCCAACTAAACCAAACCTTTGGATTAAAAGAAATAATAAATAAATAAATAAAAAAATAAAATTTTTATTTATCTTAATTTTAATTTTATATTGAGAATATGGATAACAGGCCAAGAATGGCTTTCATTATCTTACCATCTTTTTTCGGATGGTAAGGCCATGCTCAAGCCATATATGTAAAGAAAATTAGGCAAGTGATAGAATTAAAATAAAAAATAAAAATATAATAATATTATAAACTAGTTAAAGTATAAAGTATTATTATAAAATTTATAAAATAGTTAATAAGGGGGGGTTACATTTTATATTTTATAAAATATAAATTATAACTTTATATAGTTTATATTAGAGTTAGATTTATCTACAGGACTAATTTTGTATATAATTATAACTATTCATAAATATAAATAATTAAACTTTATTTTATAAATTAATTATAATTTACTGAATTTTATCTAAAAATAAAAGGTAAAGGTGCAGGTGTAATAATTTAAATAACTTTTTTCTTAATAAATATAAACAATACTTAAGTGTTTAAATATTTACTTTTTACCTATTTAATTTAATTTTAAATAAGAAAAAAAAATAAATAAATTAAAAAAAAAAAGTTCAAAATATTCTAATCGAATTTAACCACAAAATTAATTTTGTTCTTTAAGATACACCTAAATTAACCTAGAACCTTAACTAAATTTAATTAAACTTTAAATAATTTTTTTTAATTAAATCACAGTTTTAGATATCTTAACTCTCTTCTTTTAAAAACAAAATATAACAAATTTATTGGCCTGCCCATCCTGCCTTTCCCTGGCCCTTAAAAGGGTAAGGGAGAGGGTCAGAGTCCGTACTGGTCCGTTCTGTTCTGTACGGGTGGAAAGGGAAAAGAATAGTGATAAGGATAAAGTCAGGAATACATTATTTATAAAAAACGAAAAAAAGAGAAAAAGGTGTATTAAGATTAAGTTTATTTTAATATAATAAAGCCTCTAGGTATTTAAGATAATATATTAAAGGTAATTTATGATTTATTAAATAAAATTTTATTGTTTAATTTAATCTGGACATATAATTCTCTTAGTTTAATTGAAAAAACGTTAGTTTCCTAAAGTAAAATTTTAAATTTGAATCTTTGTCCACCGTCCAAAGTTTTGGATCCAAAGTTTTGGATCCAAAGTTTGGTTAAGTAGGCTTGGACAGGTTGGATAGGGAAAATAGGTAAGAGGACCGGAAGGAGGGGGTTAAAAAAATTTTTTATTTTTTTTAGGCCTTGCCTTTGCCTTTGTCATTAGCCCTCACCCTTACCCCTTTCCCCTCTCCTCTCTTCTAATGAAAAAAGAGGCAATAGGAAAAAGGGGTAAGGGACATGAGTAAGGTAATGGATAAGGATTAGGATAGGAAAAAATATTGTATTGAATTCAGGTAAAAAGGTGGAAAAGTAAAATACATGAAAGGTCATGACTGTGTCCAGTATTTTACAGTAAATGGATGTTAATGAAAAGTATAAGAACATGATAGAAGGTGAGGTGAATGATGAAATTAGATAGTTAGATTAAATATAAAATAATTATAAATATTAATTAATATTTTGTCCTGAAGAAATTGTAATACTAAAGGCTCCTCTTTTATTTTTTTTAGTTAATCTTGCAACATCAGAGAAGTTAACTTTACTTTTAGCTAATACTCCTCTTTTTATTGTTTTAACTGTGATTCTAGGAATTACTTTTTGTGTTAATAATCGTCCAGCAATTCTAATATTAATACCAGACAAGAAAGCAGGTAAATTAGTTAAATTATTATTAGAATATTTATTAGGGTTTTTAATAATAGCTTTTCTAAATAGTTTTCTAATAAAAATTCTAATTTTAACTTTATTAATCATAATACCTAAAAGGTTAACTAAGATATTACTATCATTATAAGGATAATGTAATCTAATTAAATTTAATTCTACAGGTTTTTTAAAGAAACGACTTAAAATTAAACAAATTTTTTTAAATTTCTTAGGATATAAATTAATTAAATTAATATTAGATAATTTTCTAAATATTCTTCTTTGTGTTTTTTTAAATTTTCTATAATTAAATTTAGCCCTAAATGGAGAAAATCTAAATTTATTATTAGCTTTTACGGAAAAGAATGCTAATTTATTATATCTATTTCTATTTCTATTTCTATTTCTATTTCTATATTTATTTCTATTTCTATATCTATTTCTATTTAAAATTCTTCTTTTAAATTTTTTAATTTTTCTAATTTTATGTTTAAATAAATTAGGAATAAATAAATAATAGAAAAGTTGAATAATAATTTTATCAGGAGTAATAACAAAAACAGGTTTACTAATTAAACAATACATAGAATAGAATGAAGCATATAAAAATTTATATACATTTTTAATTAATTTATTATTTTTACTTAAAAAATTATAACCAATTATACTTGAAAAAGAAAAAATAGAACCTTTAATTTTATTGTTAGAATTAAAAATAGTCATAGCTTTAATATATTGATTAATAATAGGATTTAAATTAAAATTATAAACTACTGGAATAATTTTATTTTGAACTGGAATTAAATAATTATTATTGTTATTATCTTTCTCCTCCTGTATTACTTTGCCCTTTAAAGGATAGGATAGGGTAGATTTAAGATCCGAAATACCAACGCCCTGTCCATCCAAAGCTTTGGGTAAGAGGTTGGGAGTAATTGATTTAGATAAATTATAAAATCTTTCCTTAGACAATGTAAGATTTATAAATTTAATTAATTTAATTTTATTTTTTTTTATTAAAATTTTAGAATTTAAAACTTTAATTGCAATTAAACTACTTACAATAATTTCTAATAAATTTAATCCTTTAATTTTTAATTCTTGGTGTTTTGTAGTTATCAGATTTTTTTTTTTTGAATTAAGTGATGGATATAAATTATTAATTTTTTTATTTATTCCCCGTAAAATGGCCAAGTTTGATTTAGAGTATTTATTTTTAAAAATAAATACAGAATTATAATTTTTTCCTTCGTACCCTAGATTTAAATATTTTATTAATTTTTTTGTTCGGTTAAGAATTTTTAAATAATTATTAGATATAATATTTTTATTTAAATCTTTATTAACTACCTTACCTGATTTATTTATATTTTTTTTAATAAATACTTTTTGTGATAAATCTAAAGAAGAAAAAGTTAAATTATTTTCAATTCCTACTTCTTTGCTGATTTCTGAGCCAGAAGTTTTAGAGAAATTATTTTTTTTTAATTCAGAATTATTTTTACTTTTAATTAAAGTGGACTGATCTGACCCGGGAAGTTCGGTAGTATCTAAAGACAGAATAGATAATTTTTTAAGTATTTCTATTCTTCTATTATTTACTGTTCCCATTCTTTCCTTTTTTTCCTTTAATAATCGGTATAAAGAGGCCGCCGAATTAGAAGATAAGATACTATCTAATGAAGGTGAAATTGTATTTTTTAATTTAAGTTGTTCGTCTAGTACTTTAAGATATTTATTTAAAATATTTAATAAATTAGAAACTCTAAAATTAAATGTATTATCTTTTTGTGTAACTATTGTATTAGAATTTAAAGTTTGTAATTTATTATTTTTTTGTAGGCTGCTTTTTTTTAAGTATAAAATTAATTCTTTTTTATTAGTATTATCTATATAATTATTTAAATGAAAATTATATATATTTAAACCTTTTAAATAAAGTCCTAATAGATTACTTACTTTTACAATTTTTGAATTAATTTGTTGATTTGAAATATTATCCTTCACCCTTTTGGCTTGTTTTAATTGGCCAGGTGCAGCTTTTAATATATTTACATTATATTTATTTAACATTCTATCGTTTTTTATTTTTTTTTCTATAGGATTTCCAAATAAAGGTAAAATTTTTGTTAAATTTTGTATATCATTATCAGAGTTATTCATTATTTTTTATTTTTATTTTTATTTTTATTTTTATTTTTATTTTTATTTTTGTCCAACGTCCTAGTCCTAGTCCAACTCCTCCAAACCTTTGGATTCAAAGCTATGGTAAAGTTAGGTATTAGGTGTAAGCTGTTGGCTTATTTTATTTTTAAATTTTTTAAGTTGTCAAAGGAATTAAATGAAGTGAATAATAAATTTAAAATTACATTTATTTTATATTATTTCTCTAGATTATTCATTACTCCATTTAATTTATCTTAAATTCCAATTATATCTAATGGTATACATACGTTCCATTCTCTATACGATAAATTGGTTTTCCCATCCCTATCTTTATACCTATCCAGCCTCACCAACTTATGTTGGACCCCAAAGCTTTGGATGGAAAGAGCAATGGCACGGGGTAAGGGTCGGGCCAAAGGATACTTTTTTTTTATGAACTTAAGATATTAAAGTAGCTAAAATACTATATCAAATTAATTTTTAGTTAGTTAAATTATGATATAACTTTGTCCAACGTCCAAAAAAGGTAGGTTGTTGGTTTATTTTAACTATCCTTTTAAATATAATTTTTTTTTTATTTTTGCCCTATCCCATCCTTTACCTATCTCCTATTCTACCTGTCCATCCAAAGCTTTGGGTAAGAGGTAGGGATCCGTATGTTTAAGATAGGGGGAGGTATAGGGACAGGGACAGGGACAGGGAAACAGAGGCAAGAGAAAAAAGAGGTAAGGGCAAAGGCAGGGGCAAGGTATTTGGCAAGGTATAAGGAAAGGTTCATGGCTAAGATTAATTTTTTTTAAAGAAGAAGAATATATAAATTAGGATGGTGGCTTATATGTGTGAATATTGCGGGTACTTTAATTTTAATTAAAATTAGAAATTTCGTATTGAAAATAATAAATATATTATTTTTCTATATTAAAAGAGGATAAGAAATGATTTTCATAAGTATTTTAATTTTAATAGTGGCTAAGGCCCTAATTTCAAGCAATAATTTATCACCAGTTCTATACCCTCGAATTACAGCTATAATTTTTATTTATGCCGGAGTATTGTCTTTAAATACTCTTTATATTCAGTCAATTGGATCAGGTATAGGAATATATAGCGGTTTATTCCATATAACTTCAATATCACAATTTATTGAAGGATTTATCTACTTAATAGGTTCTTTAATTTTAATAGCTTGGCCTATTTTAGTCTTACAGAGACAAACAATAGATTCTTTAAGTACTGTATTTAATAAATCAGGAAACGTGTCCGCATCGAATCTATACGGATCGGTAGGTTACGAAGATATAACAAAAAAAAATAATAGTCGAATGTTATTACTAGATTTTTATAAAAGCAACTATTTTGCAGAATATTCTTTAGTAGTAATTTTTAGTACATTAGGTGCTTCTTTATTAATTTCTTGTTCTGATTTAGTATCTATGTATTTAAGTATTGAATTACAATCTTTTGGTTTATATATTTTAGCTACTTTATTTAGAGATTCTGAATCAGCAACATCAGCAGGTTTAAAATACTTTTTATTAGGTGGTTTATCATCTTGTTTAATTTTATTAGGAGCAGGATTAATTTACTCATTTACAGGATTAAGTAATTTTGAATCAATTTATAGCTTAATTACAGTATCAGAATTTAATTATATTATACAAGGTTTAAGTTTAGGTTTAACTTTAATATTTGTAGGGTTTTTATTTAAAATAGCTGCAGCTCCTTTACATAATTGGTCTCCTGATGTTTATGATGATAGTCCTACATTAGTAACAACTTGGTTAACTATTATGCCTAAAATATCTATTTTAATTTTATTATTAGAATTATATACTCAAATAGGTAGCGGACTATATAATACAATAGTTAACTTAGATTCAATAAATTCAATATCTGGCCATTCATTAGTACTAGGAGGAGATATCTTAAATTCTCTTACTTCTATGTTACCTTTATTTAATGAATTAAATACTACAATAATAATAAAAAATTTATTATTAATTAGTTCTTTACTTTCATTATTAATAGGAACAATAGTAGGTTTAGCTCAAACAAGAATAAAAAGACTATTAGCTTATAGTACAATATCTCATATAGGATTTATTTTATTAGCATTATCTATAAATACTGAACAATCAATAGATTCTTTAATATTTTATATTATTCAATATACAATTACAAATTTAAATATTTTCTTAATTATATTAGCTTTAGGTTATATAATCAAAAATTCTATAATTAATTATAATAATTCTTATGTTGTACAACCACTAAATGATATTAAATATATTTCAGAATTTAAAGGTCAATTTTTTTCAAATCCTTTACTTAGTCTAAGTTTAACTATTTGTTTATTCTCTATGGCAGGTGTACCTCCTTTAATAGGTTTCTTTTCAAAACAATTTGTTTTATATTCAGCAATGCAAAGTGGATATTATTTTATTTCTATTGTAGCTATACTAGTAAGTGTAGTAAGTGCTTCTTATTATTTAAAAATTATTAAAGTTCTTCATACATCAGTAGATAACATTAATGAACAAGAAATTAAAATTAATACATCTTTCCAAGGACAAAATTCTTCTGTTTATTTACCTAATGATGTAAATACTAAAAATATTTCAAATACAGAATCAGCCGACTCTAACCTTTTAAAAGATGGGAACGGACAAAATAATTTCTCTGTTAAAAATGTAAATTTATTAACTAATTTCCATAGTTTCTTAATATCTAGTCTAACATTATCTATTTTATTATTTATTTTAAAACCTTCAATAATCTTAAATATTACTCAAGTATTATCTTTATCTTTATTTAATTTTTAAATGAACAACTTGTTAATGTTATTTATTTTTGTTCCTATCTTAGCTTTTGCTTTACTTGGTTTAAATGTTTTATTAGCTGCTCATAGACCTGATGAAGCTAAAGTATCTGCTTATGAATGTGGTTTCTCTGTAATTTATGGTCAAACTAGATCTACTTTCCAAATTCATTTTTATACAGTAGCTATTTTATTCTTAATCTTTGATCTTGAAATATTATTATTATTCCCTTTAGCCGTTACTCTTTACCAAGTAAGTACGTTCGGTTTCTCTGTTGGTATTATATTCTTCATTGTACTTACTATAGGTTTTGTATTAGAAATAGGCTCAGGTGCCATTTCTTTAACTAACTTCGATCAACCTAATAATAAATAGTAATATTTTTTTCATCCATTGCCAGGGCCCTTGTTTTTGCCCTTTCCATCCAAAGCTTTGGGTAAAAGGCCGAATAAGAATAGGCAAGGCTCAGACCTTAATTTAAAATTTAAAATAGTTTTAACCCCCCCCTTTATATTTAAAAAAGAATTATTTATCTTTAAGTTTAATTCTTTTCCCTTCACTTTCTCCTGGTTTTACCTTCAATTTTCCCTTTTCCTTACCTATCCAAGCCAAGCCAACGTCCATCCAAAGCTTTGGGGTCCAACATATCCAACTAAGTTGGCTTGGGTGTTGGGTGTTGGGTTGTTGGACTGGCCCTTATACTACGTTTCCGTCCGTAAGGTCAGTACGGACCCTCGCCTGCCATGGACTTACTTTGGGCCTTTGCCTCGCCCTCGTCCTATAAAGGTAAAGGATCCGTACTTCCCGTAAAGAGAAAAAGGGTAAAGGAAAAGGTAAAGGTAAATGATAAAAAGGAAAGAGGTCAGGCTGGTACCATACGGTACATAACAGGGTGGGAAGAAAAGAGGATGGTAAAAAAATATACTTTTTTTTATATTTTTAATTTTTGATGCCGAAAACTGGAATTGAACCAATATTTAAATCTTACAAGGAATTCGTTTTACCTATTAAACTATTTCGGCTATATTTACTTTATATTTATTTTATCTTTAAAATTTTTAAGCCTTCTGACTAAAAGAAAATTAATGGTATGATAATTTAAGCCAACCCCGCCTAACCAAACCAACAACCAAGCCAAGCCAACTGTTTTTTACGTTGGACCCCAAAGCTTTGGAGGACTAGGACGTTGGACAAAAATAAATATTTTTAATTATTTTTTTTTTTGTTTTTGCCCCGGGAGAGAATTGAACTCCCATATCTATATCTTCAGAATAGCGCTTTGACCACTAAGCAACCGAGGCTTTATTAATAATTAAAATTTTTATTACTAAATAATGAAAAAAATAAATATTTAATAAAATAAAAACTTTTTATTTAAATATTTATTATAAATTTAATTATCTCCTTTTAAATGATTATTTTTATTTTTATCCACCCTCTTATACTCTCCTGCTTTACCTTTTTTTCCTCTTGACTCTTTTCCATTAGAGGACAGAACAAGAGGTCGAGGTTCAGAGGCTAGAAAGAGAGTAAAAGGTCAGAGGACAGAGGGTAGGAGATGGAAAATGATAGGGAAAGGCTCAAGTGTATAATCTTAAGAAATACCAGGAAAGGTCGGGGAGTATAATAATAGGTTCCATATAATGAAATATGGGCTAGGTTGGGAAGGAAAATAAACCAGGCGGAAAAAAAATATTAATATTAGATAAGTATTTATTATTTTATTTTAAAAGATAAGAGCCTTAACTTAATTATATTTAAGAAAAATAATAATATAATTTAATTAATAAAAATAAAATAAATTTTTCCTATCCAGCCTCACCAACTCCCAAGCCAACTTAGTTGGATATGTTGGACGTTGGACCCCAAAGCTTTGGATGGAAAGGGCAAGGCCAAAAAATAATAAATAAAAAATAAATGAAATGATAAATGGGCAGGTGATCCGATTGGTAATGGTGGTTCTCTGTAAAAGAATTGGTTAAATGTCCGTAAAAGGTTCGATTCCTTTACTGCTCAAAAAAAAAACTTATAAATAAAAAAAAACAATTTTTTTATATCTGCTTCTTATCTATACTCACTCACCTCAAAATAGGAAATAAGGACCCTTTCTTTTTGTCTGGCCAGGCTAGTTCTACATTTTTTCTGTACAGGTAATGATTACAGTCCAGATATAATGCTAAAGATAAGGATGGTTACGAAAAAATATATATAATTTATAAGAATATTTGGCTATTTATATTATTACTATTATATTATATAATAAATAAAAATAAAGAATTAAATTTAATAATTTAATTTTTAAAATTAAATTTTTTAAGACTTTAGCATAATGGTTAATGCAGTTCGCTCATAATGGATATTATAAGGGTTCGAATCCCTTAGGTCTTATATAATATATCTTATATATATTAAACTTTTGATACTCTTTTTTTTTCAATCTTTACAAATCAATGTATATTTTTTTTGGTATTTTCTATCCACCCTTTTTGTTCAGCCTCTTATCTTGTCTTCTAATGGAAAAGAGTCAAGAGGAAAAAAAAGGGTAAGGGACAGGATGTCCATCCAAAGCTTTGGTTAGGTTGGGAAGGATAGGGATAAGAACTAGTATCAAGTCGAACAGGGTAAAAAAATTTGAATATTTAGATTATTTAATATTACTTAAAAGAAAGAAAGAATAATTAAAAATAAAATATAAGTAATTAATACTTTTTATTTTTAATTATTTCTCCTTACTTATATAATTATCGTCCTACTATTAGTCCAATGTCCATCCAAAGCTTTGGTTAAGTTGGTTGGGTTGGGTTGGCTTAATTAATTAAATAAATTAAAAATTATAAAATGGAAATGTATAACCTTAATTACAGTAAATTTAAGCATTTTAATTAAATTAAAAATTAAAAATTAAAAAGACAGGTTAATAAAAGTAAGGTAAGGTAAAATATATAAATTATTATAATGATATAATAATATAATAATATATTAAATTAAGGGCATTTGGTCGAGTCTGGTTTATGGCCCTCGTCTTGAAAACGAGTACTTCTTTGAAGTCGTGAGTTCAAATCTCACAGTGCCCGTTAAATTTTTTAGATACTTTATTTATTGTAGAAATACTTTTAAATTGTGAGAAGGTATCTATAATTTTGTCCGTCCAAACCTTTGGATCCAAAGGTTTGGGTCCAAAGGTTTGGGTCTGTTGGCTTGTATTAAAAATAAAAATATTTGATTCTCATCTATAATTTGTAAACTATCATTCCAATCCAAAGCTTTGGTTTGATTTAAATATATAATTATTTCATTGTTTACTTAAAAGATAAATATTATTCTTTTTTTTTTATTTATTTATACCAAGGGTTAGTTATCTTTTTGTTTATTATTATAATTTTGTAATTAGATGTATATAATATTAAGAACAAAAAGTTTATTTGTATACATTTATATGTTTACGCTTGGTTGCTAGAAGTAGTGTATTATTTACCATTTTTTTTAATGGAAATATATAACTACTAATTTAATTAAACAATCTTTTAGATTGTCGATTTGTATTTGCTTAAGCAATTATTTAGTAATTTTTATAAAATAAAAAGGGGTTAATAGCAATAAAAATTTTTTTTTATATGAAAGAACAAAAAAAAAAAACAAAATAGAAAATACAAAAAAAAACAAGAGAAAAAAGATTAATGTGTACGTCCAACTCTTGCCAGTTATCATGTTTGTGTTTTTATAATCTTATTTTAGGAGAAGGACAGGAAAAGAAACAGAAGAGGGAAGTTATAATAAAGATTAAAAATTTATAGCATTTTTAAAGAATATATTATGTTATATAAAGAATATGCTACTACACAACTAAAAAAGAAAGTCATAATTAAAAATAGATATATTCATAATGTAGATGATTTTTCATATAGGCTAATTAATTTATTTAAAATTAAATAAATATAATTACCTAAAGGAATATTTTTAACTTTAGTTAATAAATCTCTTCTAGAGATTAATAAACTACTAGTAAAAATAATAAAGACCATATATAAAAAATAAATAACAATACATTGAAGCAATAAATTAGTAGTTAACATATCAATTAATTGATCTTTTATATAAGTATTTATTAAATCTCCTGTTTCATTTGGAGAATTTATAAATATTTCGAAAAAAGAGTCTTCAAATTTATTTCCCAAACTAGGTATTGTTTTATTTAAATCTGTAATAATATTACTAGAAAAATTAGATTCTTTAGAGAAGATTTCAGTAATACCATTTTTAAATTGATAATCATATTTATTATTAAAATAAGATACATTTTGATTAGTAATACCAAAACATTTTTCTAAAATATCTGACGCTGTTAATTTGGAATGGATTATGAGTTTTGTAATTTCTATAGTTATCTTATCAGTTTCAGATTCTAATACGGATTTAATTAGCATTGGTTTATTAAAGATATTACTATTATTAATAGTTTTTATAGCTAAACTTATAACCGTACCAGAGCCTAAAATGAAAGCTAATCTTTTTCCAGGAGTAATACTCAAAGTAGAACTTACCATTGTAGCTAATTTTAAACTAGTAGTAAATATAAAAGCAGCACCGTAATTATCGAATATTTGTTTTAAAATATCAACTTTTATATAATAATTTACTCCATTAATAGTTATTTTTGTTACAACATCATCTAAATATATAATATTTAAATTAATATAACATAAAAATAAAAATACAAGAATAAAAATAGATATATAAAACGAATTTTTTTTGCACAATAAAAAATATAATTTTGATTTTAACGTTTGTCCAATATAACCATTTAATATTATATATAAATAAATATAATGAAAAATAAAAGAGAAAATAAAAATAATAACTAATTTATTTATATAATTAATAATATAATGTAATATATGTGCACTACTTGTTTGTAATTCTATATTTATAGAATTAATAATCAAATCATAAGAAGATACCATTAAAGAAGCTACTAATACAAGAAGTAATAATATTAAAGAATTTTTATTATATTTAGATTCTTGACTTTTATTAATTATGTACTCCGGCTCCGTTTTTAAATACCAAATTATTAAAATTAAAGAACCTATTAAGTAGATAAATCCTTCAATAAATTGTGATATTGAAGTTATATGGAATAAACCACTATATATTCCTATACCTGATCCAATTGACTGAATATAAAGAGTATTTAAAGACAATACTCCGGCATAAATAAAAATTATAGTTGTAATTCGAAGGTATAGAACTGGTGATAAACTATTACTTGAAATTAGGGCCTTAGCCACTATTAAAATTAAAATACTTATGAAAATCATTTCTTATCCTCTTTTAATATAGAAAAATAATATATTTATTATTTTTTTTAATTTATGAAGATGGGATAGCAATATTATATTCCAGTTACCGAAGGTAGGCGAAACCATACCATAGTCCTACTCCTTAATCACTAAATCTTTTAATCTCTTAAAGGCCAGGCGGCTGGATAGTAAAAGGGAATAAGGGAAAGGTAAATGTAAAAGTCTAAGTAGGAAGGTAACAATCTAGGTAAGTAGCAATACTAGGTATGTAACAGTTTAGGTAGGTAACAATATAGGTAATTAACAGAATATTAAAGATTATAAATTTTTGTTAAATAAAAAAAGGGTAATATAAATGTAGTTGAAGAGTAGATAAAAAGTTAATTAAACAAAAATAAGAGATTAAAACAAATAAAAGGTTAAAACAAATAAAGAGGGGTTTAAATAAATAAAAAAAATTGTTTTTTTTATAAATTTTCTGAAAAATAAGTAATAACTTCTATGTAATAAGCACTAATAATAATAATAAATAAAAAAATTAAACACATTGAAATTTTTATTAATATATTAATTAAAGAACCACCCTCATAATTTTTAATTATTTTTTTGTCTTATTTTTTTTCCTTTTTCCCTTTTTCCTTTTTTCCTTATCCCTTACCGCCTTCCTGTCCCTTGCCTTTGGCCGTTAGTCCCTATGGCTGAAAAGGATAGGATGGACACAGAGCTTTACTTACCGTAGGGACCCCTGCCTTTTCCTCTTAAGAGGCTGGATGGGCAAGGATGGGCAATGAGGTCCGGAATGGGAGGGGGTTAAATTGATTATTATTCAAAATATTGTATAATATGTTTTTATGATTTTAGCCCGACCCCGTTATTCTTATACGGCCTCTGACCCTCTTTTCCGTCCAAAGCTTTGGGTTAGTTGTCCATCCAAACCTTTGGGGTACAACGTCCAACATATCCAACTAAGTTGGCTTGGGTGTTGGGAGTTGGGGAGGATGGAAAGGTCAAGAGTCCGTACGGAGCCCGTAAGGGAAGGAAATGGAGAAAAAGAATGAATAAAATTTATTATGTTGTTAAAATAAGTATACTGAAAATAACCTCTACGGTAATTATGAAAAAAATATAAAATATACTCCAGAAAAAATAATATTTTTGGAATTTTCTTCTTAATTGAATTACCTTTGCTAATTTAGGATATTTGTTTTCAAGATCAAATTTTTTAATTAAATGATCTCCATAAAAAATAAATACAATAGTTGTAAGAGCAGAATATAAACCAAAATTTAAGAATAATAACGAGATAGCAAATTTACCTACAGTATCACAAGTTTCGTATAAATCTAGTAAACTAGAAAGAATATTTTTTTTTAATATTGTGTTGTCTTCATTGTAATGTAACCAAAATTTTTTCATTGTTTATTTTTTTTTAATTTTTTTTTTTAATTTTAATTTTTATTTTTTTAAGTGTCAAAGGAACTAAATGAAGTGAATAATAATTATAATTTTTTGTTAGTATTTTTATTATTTCTCTAGATTAATTGTTACTCCATTTAATTTATTTTAAATTCCGAGTATATCTAATGGTATACATACGTTCCATTCTCTATTCGATATATTGTTTAGTTAAATATCTCCAACTAAAATTTAAAACATAAATTTTTTTAACAATATTTTACACCTCTCCATCCAAACCTTTGGGGACCAACTGTTGCCCTGAACCTGTACTATTCCTTAGCCTTTCCTTTTCCCCTCTCCTTCCGTACAGTAAGTACGGTAAGTACGGTAAGTACGGTAAGTATGGTAAGTACGGTAAGTATGGGTCCTACCTTCGCTCTATCTCCATCCGTACGGTAAGTACGGACCCTCGCCGTCCGTAAGGGAGCCTAAAGCCTTCCGTCCAAAGGTTTGGATCCAAACCTTTGGTTAAGTTGGTTTAGTTGGACCCCAAAGCTTTGGATGGGGCTGGATAGGAAAAAAAGGTAAGAGGAAAAAAGGGCGAAGGAGTAAGAGGTAATAGAACAAAAAGGTAAGGCAGGAGATAACAAAGAGGACGAGAATAGGGTCGAGAGATTATATACCTTTACCTTTAATCCTTTAATCACTTAAGGGCTGGGCGGATAGGTATAAGATTCTCGTATTGCAATTACTTATTGTAAAATTTTAATTATCTTTTTTAGATATAATTTTTTAATTAAAATATAATTAATTATTTAATTAAAATTTATTTTTACTCGTAATATTGAAAGCACCTGGACTCGAACCAGAACTTTCTCCTTAAAAGGGAGACACTCAAACCACTCGAGTTCTGCTTCCTATAATTAAATTATAAAAATTTAGCCTGTAAAATAAAAAAAAGTTATAGCATGTAATATTTTAATTAAACTGAGTCGACCAGATTCGAACTGATATAAGCCATTACCAAAAAATGGTGTTTTTCCAATTAAACTACAACTCATAAAGAATAATATAATAAAATATTAATTATATTAATTAGTTTAGTTATTTTTTTAAAATTAAAATTTATAATTAAAAAAAAATTTTTTTTTTATTTTTTATTTTTTAAGAAATTAAATTTTTAAATTACTCTCTTTTAAATATTTATAAAAAAAACATAATAATAAAAGCTAAATGATATATCTGGAAATTATAATAATTACCACGTTACCTATATTAAGTATTAAATATAAATATTAATATTAATATTTATTAAATTAAATACAAAAAAATATAGTATGAGGGGGTTAAAGTTTTTATTATATTATTTATTTGATCTAGAAATTATAATAGTAGCTAACATAGCTAATAATAGAATTATACTTAATACTATTAATAAAATAGCACCATATGTATATAAACTATATCCTAATGTTTCTATTTGTGAGAAATTTGTAATATTAATATCTGAAAGAGATAAATTATAGTAAGCATTAACAATAATACTAATTAAATCTTTAGATATAATATTAGAATTTAATACTATACTATTTAAATTAATTATAGAATCTGAAATTAAAGAGAAAGCAGGTACGTTATTGAAATTAAATGGAATAATAGTAAATATAATATATGTAAATAATGAACCGATAGCTAAAGCTAAAGGTAAATTTTTTGTATATTGATTTCCAGTTTCTAATATATCAGTAAGTTTTATATTAATCATCATAATTACGAATAAGAATAATACAGCAATAGCACCCACATATACTACAATATAAGAAATACCTACAAAATTTACACCAATTAATATTAAGTATCCAGCAGCTTGAACAAAAGTACCTATAACAAATATTACTGAAATTACAGGATTTTTAGAAGTAATAGCAAAAACACTAGAAAATAAAGTACCAAAAGCTAAAATATTTACAAAAAAAGTTGTCATTTTATTTATTAAATTTTTAAATCTTATTCTTGATCTAAAAACTGATTATTCTAATTTATCAATTTAAAGATATGAATTAATTTAGCCTACGTAAAATATCTATATATCTAGACCTAAAAAAATTTTTTAAGTAAAAAAAAAAGTAAGCAGTTAACTTTGCCTTCCCCCACCGTACGGACTCTAGCCTTTCCTCTTTATCCGAACCGTAAAGGCTGGCTCCACCTTGACATCTATCCAGCCTCAAAATAGGAAAAGCTTTTCCAACTAACCCTTACCTTAAGGAGCCTTACTTACTTTAAATTTACGGAGCCTTTCCTTAGCCTTTTTAAATGGATAGGATTCTATCCAACACCATCCAAAGCTTTGGGGTCCTACTCCTCCAAAGCTTTGGGGTCCAACAAAGCCAACAGCCTGCTTTACCAAAGCTTTGAAGGAGTGGGACGGCTGTTGGCTCCCTTACGGACGGCGAGGGAAAGATATAAGAACAAAGAGGGTGGAGAGGAGTAAGAGGCTGGATAGGTAGAAAAAGGAGGCAGAGGATAGAACAGAAAGATTTGGTAAAGGATAGGAAAAAAGGAAAAGGAAAGGATTGTAAAGATAAGGTAGACTAGGGTCAGTAAAGAAAATTTTATTTTTCTTTTATATTTTTCTAGATATTTTTTTTTTACGTTCGATTAATAGTAATTATAAATATGTTTTATTAATTTAATACATTTATATTTTTCCCTGACTATTTCCTTAGCAGAAATCCTGCCATTCTTACCTTACCCGTTAGGACACGAAAAATGGAGGGAAAATTAAAAATTTTTCATAAGTATAATAATTAATGAATTAAAAGGCTTAAAACTTACTTTTATAAACTATTGATAATTTTACATCAATATAATTCTATTCTAAAAATTTTGAGTTATTTATTTAACTATTAAATAATATTATCTTTGGCCTTGCCCTTTCCTCACCCTACCAAAGGTTTGGATCCAAAGGTTTGGATCCAAAGGTTTGGAAAGGGACAAGAGGCTGGATAGGAAAAAAATAGAAAAGATAAACAACTAATAAATTTTTAATCTATCCTTACCCCTAAGTATACTCGGGCCTTTTTTATATCCCTTCCTTACCGTACGGACCCTTGCCCTTTCCTCTTAAAAGGCCGGATAAGGATGGGCACTGAGTTCATCTTTAGTGCCATGTACATAAAAAAAGACTAGTAAAGATAAGGGCTAGGCAGAGGATAGGATCAGGAGAAAGACTGGCTCCTTGCCCTTAGCCTTATAAAGGTAAGGGATAAGGTAGGGTAAGCCAGGCTGAAAAGAAAATATATAATTAAATTAGCAAAATTTAAAAAAAGCAGTAGGTTTAACCTAGAAAATTGTAATCTTATTTTTGTAATTTTTTACTAAATTACTTTATAATTTAATAATTTACTATTAGTTTAAGGACTAAATGTAAATAAAAATAAAAGTAATTTATATTTTACAAACAAAAGAGCAGTAAGTTTTTATTTATAATAATATGAAAATAATAGAAATTAGTAATAAAATACAAATTAAGTTTTCATTCATTATAATAATCTTAACAAATAGGAGCATAAAATAGTAATTCTTCCGATTCTACTTTACCTAGATTAAAAAGTATAATATATAATATAAAAATAATAAGGGTCCCGTACCCACCGCTTTTGTTCATCCTCTGCCTTGGCATCCTCTCCAGCCTCTCCTTAGGATAAGATGGAGAGGGTAGGCTAAGTACAAAGGGCCCTTTTCCTCTTTCCTCTTTATCCCTATCCCTTATCCCTTGCCCCTTAAAAGGGGCAATGGATAAGGTAAAGGACAGGTTCAGGGCTAAGGTTGGACGAGTATAAGGGTGAGGTAGGTATTGTATTTACTATGAATTTTACAACTACTTACAGTTTATAATTAAATCTTAAGGTAGCTTATATTAAATAGTAAAAAAAGTAAAAAGAATAGAATAATACACAATACTAGAGAAGATAAAATTGTCTAGATTTAATATAAAATTAAGATTAAATTCGCTATAACTTATTTTAGTTGCGATAACCTTGAGAGGAATTGAACCTCTAATAAGAAAAAAAAATTATTTTTTTTTAAGAGTCATTATTACCTTGCTCTCTATTGCCTCTACTAAACGTAAAGCCAAATCCTTTACTTACAGTCTAAATTACTTGTCCATTCCTAGTTTTAAATAAAAAGGTTTAAACTATAAGTAAAGATAAAGAAATAAGGCCAAATTTAAATCATCAAATAAAATCATAATTATAATTTTTCTTTTTATCCAGTCTCTATCTAAATTAGAGCAAGGCTTTAAATATTTCTTTCCGTAAGGCCAAAAAGAGGGGGTTAAAACAAAAATTTTCTTTTTATTATTAATTTATTTTAATAAATAAATTAAACAAACAGCATATATTTCATTATTAATATTAATATCTAATAAATTTAAAGTTAAATAACCTAATACAATTAAAATTAAAAAAACTTAACAATATTACTTTCTAAAGTTTCCATTATATTTAAATATTCTAAAATATTTTTTAAAACAAATTTATATTATTTTACAAGATCCTCATTATTATAATTTTTCCAAATCCAAATTATTTATATTTATTTCTCTATTATTTATACTAGAATATCTTTTTATGTTTGATATAAAATTAACATAATTTATATATTCGATACTAATACCAATAAAAATATAAATAAAAAAAGTAAAAATAATAAATAAATAATAAATTCAATTGAAAAATTATACTTTCTCTTTAAGAAAATAAATATAATCATATATATAAAAATTTGAATTAAATCACTAATTTTAAATAAAATAAATAAATAATAAAACTCAATAATTAATAAAATCAAAATTAATAAATTTAAAAAATGATATTTAACTTGGTTAGACGAAGAATTACATACAAGATTATAAAATCTTTTAATTAAACTAACAATCATACTTTTCATTATAATAACTATCGGAATTTAAGATTTAATTAAAAAATTAACTAGCATATAGTAAAGCAGATACTGAAGTATGAAGAGATGTTAATAAAACATTAGGTAAAATACCAAATACTATTGTAGGTATTAATAAACTAATTAATAGATAATATTCTCTTCTAGTAATATCTTTAACAGGTTGCATATATGGAGAGTAGTCACCGTAAGATAGTCTATTATATAAGAAAATAGAATAGCAAGCAGAAAGAACAATACCAGTTGCCCCTAAAGAAGCAATTATAGGATTTTGTTGCCATATACCAATTAAAGATAATTGTTCACCTAAGAAATTAAGACTTAAAGGTATACCTGTATTACATAAAGTAAAAATAAAGAAAATAATAGTAAATACAGGCATATAAGTAGCTAAACCTCTAATATAATTAATAATTCTTTTACCTGTTCTATCATAAATTACACCACCTACGCATATAAATAATGCAGGTGAAACAAATCCATGAGCTAAAGCTAATAAAATAGCACCTTCAATACCTTGGATAGTATTAGAGAATAATCCTAAAACTACAACACCCATGTGACTAATACTACTATAAGCAATTAGTCTTTTAGTATCTTGTTGAATTATAGTAGAGAAACTAGCATAAATTATAGCAATTACAGCAATAGTTTGAATTAAAGGATTAAAATAATTTGTAGCATCAGGTAAAAAATTAATTAAAATTCTAAGATAACCATAAGTAGCTAGTTTTAATATAGTAGCAGCTAATATTATTGAACCTGCTAAAGGTGAATCAGCATGAGCTTTAGGTAACCAAATTATAAAAGGATAAAGAGGAGTTTTAACTGCAAAAGCTATAAAGAATCCTAACCATAAAATTTTTTGACTTTCTAAACTAATTTCATATAGAGAAATTAATTGAAAATCTGTAGATCCTATATAAGAATAAATAGTTAAAATACATAATAACATAGGTAAACTACCAGCTAAAGTATATAAAAAGAATAATAAAGCAGATCTAAATCTATCATTACCATGTCCAAATATAACAATAACAATAAATAAAATAGGTAATACACTTTCAAAGAAAACATAGAATAATAATAAATCTAAAGAAACAAAAGCACAAATTTGTAAACTTTCTAATAATAAAAAAGAGATTAAAAAAGTTTTTAAATTATTTGTAATATTAGTATAATTTGATAATAAAGCAACTGGTGTTACAAAAGTTGTTAATAATACAAAATATAAAGAAATACCATCTATTCCAAAATTTAAATGACAAAAATTTAATTGATTAAATTCTGATACGAATTGATATTGTGTTTGATTAGAATCAAATTGTAACCAAATAAATAAAGAAAGAAATAAATTAATAAGAGATGTTATTAAAGCTATTTTTTTCATTTTTATTTGATTAGATTGTTGTGTCCCTACGCAAGGACCGGTTGAAATTGAACTTGAAGTTTCAGGTATAAAAAGTAAAATTAGAGATCCTATAATAGGTATAAGTAATAATAATGTGATCATTTTTTTTTATATTTTTCAAACCTCATCATTTAACTTTAACTTATTATAATTATAATTAATTAAAAATTAAAAAAAAAAATAACTATAATAAAATAAAGAAAAGGAGGCAATATATTAATATTATCTAATATGTATTAATATTTTAAACACTATAAATTCTTTCTATTATTTATCTTATCCTATCCGTCCTTATCCTTAGCAGCCACCTCTATCCCTTATTTCTATTTCATGTCTTGCTATACCCACCTGACCCTGGCTCTTGACCTCTCCTCTTACCATTACCCCTTTATTTAAAAAGGAAAGGTCAGGCTGGATGCGAGGTTCCTGCTTTTTAAAGGGGAAAGGTAGGCTCAGTGGGTAGGCTTGGGTTGGAAGAAAAATGAGAAGGATAATGGTCAAGCTAGGGGGCTAGCCCTGGATCTGGCTGGAACTAGGAAAAGATATAAAAAAAGAAAGAATATTAACATTGAAAAAAAAGGGGTTAAATGATTAATTAAAAATAATTAATTAATTATTTTATATGTTTTATATCTATTTTATAAATGGTAAAAAAAAAATAAAATAGTATGAAATAAAATTTCTAATCCTTATCATTGCCTTTGACTTGTACAAGATAAGGACCAGCTCGACGATAGCCGAGCCTAGTATTACCCTCCTCACTTTCCGATCGGATGGTGCAAATAGTATGGTAGGGGTTAAAAAAAATTTTTTTATATAA